TTTTTGCAGTAAACAAAGAATGTCCTTTCAAAGTAAAGCTCGGTACTTATATCGATAGAAATATTGAAATTAATTGATATAAATACAATTATGGCTAAATAAGCCTACATTGACTCAATAGTAATTTAAATGCAAAATAAATTACATTTCAAGTGCATTTAAACATGATACAATTCTATCAATTCATTGGTTATATAAGACTGACGTGCCTTATTGAATTGCAGACGTAATCTTTGTATAATCTCAATGCATTCTTTGATGCATTTTGCATAGCTGTAATGCGACCTCTAATTCACTTAATTCATTTTCACGAAATGCTTTGAGCAAAATTAAAGCAAAACAAAAGTCATATAAATCTTTAGTAAAATATATATTTCCTTCCACATTGTCTAAAATTGAACTCCAAAAAACCGTGTCAACCCTTCATTCCTTTTCAAATGTAAATTATTAACAAAATGAGCATAGGATAATACTTCATATATAGCAGGACCTGCTCGAAAACAGAATACAAATGATTGAATAAAATGACACATCGATCGAATGTAAAATTGTATACTTTTCAGAGATAATAGTTGTAGTAAGAAGAGAAATAGATTCTTTACTTAGATTAGATACATTTTAACATAAGCAATGCCGCAATTCTTTTGAAGAAAATTTTTCCCCTTCTTACCAATAAGAAAAACAATATAATCTTTATTAATTCCTTCATAAAAAGTATATAATTAAAAAGTTCATCTAAAATGTTAGTATTAATAGATCACAACAACTTTTATCTGAAGTGACAGGCATTAATAAATAAACACTACCTGCATATTTTAACTGCTGTGATATGAAAATAATTTTTTTAAACTACTTAAAGAATCATTTTCTTTTTTTCGAATATCCTGTGCAATTTTTAATTTAGATAAAGCAACCAATTGAATTGCCTGAGTTAACTCATATAACTTTCATAACTTCCTAACTGTACTTTTAATTTCTTATGTAAAGACATCAACTAGCTTATAAAATCAACGATTTCAAATTGCCCCTCCTTATTTATAACTAATAATGAAATTACAGTATGCACATAAAATGATCAGCTAATATAAATGAATACTACTATTATCGACGCTTACGTTTTCTAGAACGACATCATTATGTGGTAAAGAAACATCTTGAATGTAACCATATAAAGTAGTTCTTAACCTAAGAGATTGTCGTAATCCTTTCAACACGGCTTTTTTTCCATAACCAATGCTCTAAGGATTAAAAAAAACTTTGCCCACCTTTTATCCTCTCTAAGCAATTTTCCTATTTTTACGCAAGCTGATTAGAAGCATAATAGGTAGATTTTTTTGCTTTTTTAAAACCTATTCGACCGCAAGACCATGACTGCGTACACGCAAATTGCGGTCTAAAAGTGTAACTAAAGTATTGCTATAAGTAGAACGGACAACCACAGTTGGGACACGTGGGCGTCCAAGTTTGTTATTATTACCAAACGTCTAATTTTCTTTTTACGCAATTTTGGTTTAGGACTCCACCATTGCTTATTTTTAGGATTTTGCCATTGTCTATTTTTAGGATTTTGCCATTGTCTGTTTTTAGGATTTTGCCACTGTTTCGGATTGAAATTTTGTGGTCGATTTGTTTTTGATTGCCGCATTTGGTTTACTCCAGAATTCTGTGATTGACTTATGTTCGAATGTTGTCCTTGCTTTATGTGAATATCTTGGTTTTTAGTATTTATTTTGTCAATTTCCCATCTGCTACGATTTTCAATGCGTCTCGTAATAGGCCATTTATGTAATTTAGCCATTTTCAATCTATTTCTTTTAGCCTTTCTAACAGGCTTTAAACGGACTTCGCTCTAACAAACGTAAAATATAACTTTTGTAATAGAATGTTTTTAAATAATTCCTTGAATTTTTTACCATAAAATCGTAACAGATGTCTACTTTTTTTTAAACTACCTTTTTTTCTGCGTCTGGAAAATTTAGACGAATAATAAATCCGTTTCAAGGTAAAAAGGCTTTCAGTATATTTACTATATAGTCAAAAGAATAAAATGTATTTAAATTATAGTAAATATGTTGGAAATCTACTTGCCTTAAATTATATAGTCTTCTTTTAAGTAACTTAGAAAAAAGAAAAATTTTATTTAAAAATTGAATTGAAATAAATTTATTTTTCAAACAAGTAATACTTTGACTCCTCAATCTTGACGCAAATATGAGATTGTAGTGTCTGTTAGAATTTTATCATCGATCTTTAAATTTCGTAATTTGATAAATTGCTGTATTAAAGAACGAGGAAATTTTATGTTTTTTAATCCAATTAAATTTAAATAAATTAAAACTTTTTCATAGAGCCCAGAACATTGAAAGAGTCATTTTGAAATTTATTATTTAATGTAGGCTCGAAGATGGCTGAGTCAATAATATTTTTATTACCAAAAAAGAAAACACAAAATTATAATAATGGTTATTTAAATGAACACTATTGGTTGGAAAACTACCCAAGCGCATTATATTGTCTGGAGAATTAGTCCTTAAAAAAAGGAGCATCTTACTTGTTACTCCAGTGGTAATATACAGTAATTTTTTGTTAATAAGTAATGATGTGCGTAAATAATTTTTTCTAGGAAAAACAATCAAATACAACAATTCACTTAAATGCCGTCGATAGCGCATGAATCGAGTGTAGGAATCCTATTAAATAAACCACTAATAAATTTTGCAACTTTTTTTGTTTTTTTACGTAAACTCCATCGCTTAGTTCGATTATGAAAATAACCTCGAATCAAAAATTCTTTCACAAGAAAACCCGGTTTTTTGAACTTTTCATGCGGAAAAGTTGTAAAATGAAACCATCTCAATGGTGATAATGCCATTCGTAACCACGCGCTTTCCCTCTAAGTTTATATTTATAACGACGGCAATACATTTCTTTAAAAAAAGATTTCATTCTTAAAGCTTTAGATCGACGAGATTTGGATGCGCCCCAGTTCCTTTCTTAAAAAAATTCCGTAAACGCCAACGTTTTACCCTTATTTTATGTAACAATTTTTGATTTAATAATTTATGTTTCTTTAATGCTGCGAATCGATCCATCTTTTTCTTTTTTACATATTCTGCTCTTAACCGTGTTTGCCTTTCGCGAGAAGTTAAGAGCAGAATACGTTTATGTGACCTGAATCTGAAAACTTATCAATGTTTCGGTTTACTTTTTGCTTCAATTTGTCCATGTTTTATCCTTTATTTACGGCCTTTTCTTGCCTTTTTCTTCAAAAATCTTCTCATGCCTTTTGCTTTCAAGTATGAAGATTTCGTATTGGTTGATTTTTTAACATGTTTTTTACGCTTTGTCTTCGCATTTGTATGTGTTCGTTGACTCGAACAGGATATCCTAAGGAATGACGCATACCTTTGTATGATCTCAATTCGATCAAATTTAAAATTTGTTGCTCTTCATATCTCTTTAAATTATTTTCAAAAAATAACTCATGATTTCTGAAAAACCACGTAAATGATACAATGCTATACTATCAAATGAAAGCGTTTTTAACGAAGATTCTTTTCTCAATCCAGAATATAAGCTTAATAGAGAACTTAAAGCATTATTTAATCATATACTTGTCTAAAAGTTAAAAAAGAATTTTTTTTCAAATAAATGTTTTTATTTACAATACGAAACATAATTAAAGCTGATTGATTTTACCTGTTTAGATAGAATGGTTTCTTTCCTATGTCGAATACCTTTAGACGTATAAACACTAGGAAGCTAAAAAATTTAATATAATTGGCAGTAAAAGACACAATGATATTATTTAAACCAACAAGAGAAATGACGGACTTTCCAGACGAGAAATCCTAACTGTTAAAGGAAGCAAATAAAAAATTAAATGGCTGTACCAAGCTTAAGGACTAGTAAGTTTAAATGGATAGCGAATCTATAACCTATACTGAAATTTTTAATTCGCGCTTACAAAGTTCATATAACAAAATGGTGATTTTATTTAAACAATTAAACAAGTAAGAAGTGGATTTTTTGCATATTCAGTAAAATATTGTTTTCTAAAACGTAAAAAAAGAGTTCTAGAAATAATCTGCAATATATTTCCACCTAATATATTACCTTGGATAAATACTAAATCGTTTGTATCTGTTTTTTTCAGTGAAGATTTCCTTTTAAATTCGTATTTTAGAAATTTTTTGGCTACCACAAAATTATTTTCATTAGAAATAAAACTTAAAAAGATATCAGTATAAGGAAAACTATATTTAAAACCACGTTACGTGAAAGTTGGAGGATATGAGCGTTTTCACAATATGAAAATAATTTTATAGAGTTAAAATGATATTGTTTTGCCATGGTCATTATAAATTCAATTAATTTTGCAAATAATTAAACCACCTATTTTATAGAGACATGCTTTTTCAGTTGTAATTACACCCCTACTCGTAGATAATAAAAACGTTGTTTTTTTTTCAGTGTTAGAAGCCCGTCGAATACGCCTGTAACGCAATATACACGATGTCCAGGTTTCGATATGATTTTTAAATCACGTATTAATGGCTCATTGTTACTATATCCTAATAAAACATCAATCTCATTGGATTCCTTCAAAAACTTATATCCCCTAATATACCAGCATCATGTAAAGAATTTAAAATAGCCAAACTTATGTGACTATTAGGAACTGTCACCGATAAAGCGATGCGGCTTGACCATTTTTTATACGAATCAAAATATCTGATATTGTATCGTGACTTACCATGACGACTTTCTTATACAGGCAATATACCTTTGCCAACAAATTCTTTCAACTTAATTCTCGACACTTTTAATTTTCGGTATACACCATGTGCTCTACCGTAATAATACATCTATTTGAATTATGAACAAATGATAATGTTCTGGGACACGCATTAGCTTAATAAAAAGCTGCCTTCTAACTGCCAACGGAAGATTATTATTTTGTTTTAAAATAGTAAAGAACAAATGCTTCTTTCAGACTGAACAAATGTTGCTCGTTTATTATAATTTTTTGAACGAATTGCTTTACTTGCCATATTTACTTAGATCAAATGAAAATCGTAATGACTTAAAATAAGCGATGTCATCGCAATACTTTTATAGGGAGAAGCGATATGAACATGAAAAGTTAAATTCAGTTTAGGATTTATTTCAAACATCTTTGAGAATCTAGTTCGAATTCAGGGAGTATAAAAATCTCCTTTAGTACAAAAGAAATGGAACCTTGATCAAATGTGACATCACTTATGACACACATGAATTCTGTAGTAAAGGAAAACTTTGTGATGTTATTTTTGACAAGAAGCGAAAAGCATCGTATTCCCTTAATATAGTAAGTGCGCCAATTTTGTATTCTTTTTTAAATCAAAAGCTGCTATTGACTGATGAGCGTTAGTTATTTTAGGTGTACGATCGGTCAAATAATGTAATGCTAATAGGCAGAAACAAAAACAGCTGGTTCCGAAGTTGCTCTAGTGTTAAAATTTATTGAAATTGTTGGAACATCCACATTCAAATTAAATTGAGGATCTTTCAATTTAGCGCAAACAACTTCTCAAACATATTTAATTCTATCGTGTATAATTTATAATCTTCGTATGTATTTTTTTGCTTCATAATTAAATTACAGCTTGTGCATAGAAATCACTTTCATATATTTATTCTTACGTAATTCTTGAGCCACTGGACCTTAATACGAGTACCAAGAGGATTTTTTTGTTTATTAATTAAAACAATAGAATTGTTTGAAAAACAAAGTATAAACCATCTGGACGAACTATTTTTTTCTTTTGTCTAATTAAAACGGCTTGACGAACCTCACCTTTTTTGACTTTTTTTCTAGGTTAGCTGTTTGAATTGCAACTATTAGGAAATCACCTACACAAAAATTAGATTGAGTCCTTTTTCTAACCACCTTTATGCATTTCGCGCAGTGGCACCAGTATTGTCAGCAACTTCAAAAAAACTTCGAACAAAAATCATACCTGAATTATATTAGTCCTCACCGGAAGTTTAGAGGCTGCTAGTTTATATGCTTTAACTACTCTACTTGCAGAAATATCTCCTATTTCAAAAATCATTTCATCCTTTTTAACATAATATATATAGTGACTAAATGATCTTTTCCTTTACCCATTCTTACACCTGTTGATTTTTTAGTGACAGGCTTCTGTGGCTGAATACGAATCCAAATAGGGCAAGATTTACCAAAACTCTACGTAATGCGACACGAGTTGTTTCAAGTTGACGAATAGTAACAACACCATTTTGAAGACAAAAAATGCCATATTTTCCCGATGTACATAATCTTGTTTATGACTGATACCCTCTTTGTAAATGCGAGATTTATGAATTTTATTTGAAATAGCCATGCTTAATAGAAATCTTTTGTTGTGACTAAATAGAGCCAGACTTTTATACCAATAGAACTAATTTAGTTTGCGCTACAGATTGGTAATAATCAATATTCGCTTCTATCAACTGAGATGGCAAAGGCCCTTTTTTATACATTCCGTACGAGCCATCATATTCCGACGACGTGTGCGCCCAGAAAAAGAGAGTTTGATGCTCTTAGATAAATTTTTTTAAATTTAGGTACAACGTATTTTGCATATTTAAACTTATATCTCAAAAATTTACGTGTAGATGACCTTAAATGATTAAATCCAATAAGATGCCCCTTTTTTGGTAACTTTTTCTTTATTTTCAAATATTTCATAAATAAACGAAGTTTACGATTTCTTCGTGCCAATTTCTTAACTATTAAACTCTAATGCGCAAACGTGCTTGCTTTTTTATTCTACGTTTATATAATTTATCAAATCTTTTCGATTTCCATTTTCCTTTTCTATTAAATTTCAAATGTGATTGATTTCTATCCGAACTTTTAATATATGGCGTTGATTGAATTTGGAGTTCCATATTCTATTATTTTTTCGATGTTGTTTTTTATTTTGAAGGTGTGCTTGACTCCATTTAAAATTTAGCGGTTTCTTGTAATTCTTTTGATCATTCTTCTTTAAAACATACCTTTGATTCAATTTTAAACTATTAGATTTTTTACCTTTATTTCGATTTAAGGATTTAATTTTTTGTTTAGAAGGTAATCTCAAATTAAATTTAGAATGTGAGTTTTTGTTAAATATTCTTTTATTTTTTAAAAATATTCCCCCAAACTGATTGTCAAAAAAAATACGATATTTTTTTTTAGCAACCAGAAATTTACATAATTTTTTAAAGTTCCGTTGTTTTGATAAATATTTTGTTTTATACCCTTTGTTAATATCGTTTTCAATTTCTTTTATTTTTTTTAAAATGAGTTGCCTAGTTTTAGAATAACGAGTAATAAATTTTTTAGGAAAATACGACAATAACATATTTATTTTTTTTTTTTCAGAAAGTAATTTAGAATTTAAAAAATTTGATATTAATTTTGCAGTTGAATAAGAATTAATTTTTTTATTTAATAAAGCAGCAGTGCCTTTATTTTTTATATAAAAATTATTAAGTTGATAATTTAATTTTAAAAAATTCTGTCTATTCATCGGATAAATACCTGAGACTGTTGGGTTATTCACAATCAATGCAGCTTTAAGTAGTAATTTCTTTAAACGTTTCATATCATAATCATTACAATTTTTGAGAAGGTAAAACCCATATTGTTGCATTAATTTTGAAAGCTTTTTAACTTGATGTGAAGAAGGTAATCGTTGTGAAACAAGAAGTTTCTTTTTGCGAGGAATTTGAAATTGTTTTAATCGTTTGAATTTCTTTAATAATTTTTTTACAAAATAAGTTTTTTTTTGTCTTTGTCTTTGCAATAACTTGAACCGTTTAATTTTTTTACTTAAATTTCTCCATTTTCGTTTTATTGGTTTTTTTAATGAAATAATCCTCATTTTCTCCCTATGTTGATCAAACATTGCTTTATTACTCATCTACGAATAAATTGAAGGACTTCAAAAAATGGCATATTCTTTTCTAATTCATATTTAATATGAAGTGCTAGCATTTTTGCACTTGTTAACGACGGCAGACGTCCATAATAAACATAGGGCAAGAAAATTACATTTCCATGGGTAAATTTAGAAATAGTTTGAGTGATTAAATAAACAAATTGTCGTATACCAAAAAATTATACCTCTTTTTAAATCTACGTAATCCACAAATTGACTTAAAAGTTGAAACTTTATTCTCTAAAATTGTAGATGAAACAGAGTTTAAATTAGAAGGCAGAGAATACGCTTGCGAAAGTAAAAGAATATAGAATCAGATAATAATATCTCTTTAAGCAACGTTTAATGCGTAAATGATAATAACCTATATTTGTTAAGAATAGATAAAAGGACTTTTTAATTAATATTCCTATTTTTTTTAATTTATTTGTGTTTTTTAAAATTCTCAAAATCAATAAATAACGCAAATATCGTTTCATATAATATTTCAAATAATAATATTTATATGAACTCTCTGTAACAAAAATTTAAGTAAAAATCGTTGCATTAAATGATTATAATAAAATAATGTTTCTTGTGAAGTCAAATATACTCTAAAATTATTAAAAACAATTAACTTTCGTTTAAAATATAATTGACGTCTCCATCGCCGCACTAAAGCTCGCATGCGAATTTTAAATAAAACTTTACGGTCCGTCGACGCATCCATGGTAGACGCGAATCTTTCGAAATCATAGTTTCAATGTATTTTAAATAAAAATTAGACCATTGATGTGGGAGTAAAATAAATGATCCAAAATAAAATTGATAAAATGATGATGCGGATTGAAGGAAAAAGTGCCGAAGTGATGCTAATTTAACAAAATGAAAAGGAAAATGGACATAGCATAAATTTTGTATTAAGCTATATTTATAAAACCTTGATTTTTTAAATCGTTTATTGTAAGAAACAGTGAGGCTTTGAATAGATTTTCTATATTGGTTAAAAACCTGTTTCAACAAAGCTTCAGAAGAAACTTGTTTGAGATTAATCATAATCCTCTCACGGCAAACATTAAAAATTTACGAAATTTCAAAAAAAAGTATTTAAACGACTGCTGATAATAAAACTGAAAATCAAAAAATTCACGAAAAAATTTTAAAAAACCACGTTTATCAAAAGTATATATACCCTAGTTTTTATAATGAGAACATTCGATGCAAGACGCTTAAAAATTAAATCGCTTAAGGGTAGTTGCGCAACACAAATACATCATCTAAAAATATACGCAATTTGTAGTCTTGTGCTAAGAGGTTTGAATATTCTAAATCACCAAACCATTGCGATTTCCATGATGAAAAAAATCAATACGAAGAGCAAGAACGGATGCTTTTTGAGCCATTTTAATAAAATCTAACTTTTTTTTTTTTTCTTTGTTTTTGTATAAACACATAATTTCTTGTAGATGAAAATTCACCCAATTTATGACCTACCATAGACTCAGTGATTGTTAAAGGATAAAATGTCTTACCATTGTGTATTTCAAAATTTAACCACAAAATTCAGGTATAATAAATGATCTTCGTGACCACGTCTTAATAGGATTTTTTTTTAATTCTTCATTCGAATAATTAATTAATTTAGAGATTAAACATTTATCTATGAAAGGACCTTTCATATAGAACGAGGCATATTTTATTATTTAGAAATCAAAACATTTGGACGTTTACGAGTAGATTGTCCCTTAGTAATCTTGTTCATGGAGTAACAGGGATTTTACCACCAGATGTAGCACTCCATGTGGATGATCTACTGGGTTCATCGCCATCCCACGTACATGTGGTTTACGACCCATTAGTATAGAACGACTGCTTTTGCCGAATACTCATCCCGGTGAGAAACGTTTGAAACAACACCAAAGTAGCAATAGCAAATTGTGAAATTAACCGTTTTTCGCCTGATGGTAATTTGACTAAACAATAACCATCTAAATCTTTTTTTAATAATTGTGCATATGTACAGCAGATCTAACTAATTTACCTCCAGCTTTTGGTTGTAATGCAATATTATGAATAAATGAGCTATTGAAAAATCATTCAACATACCAGAAAACCAATAGAATAAAGCGTTTTTGATCTGACAATTCGACCTGAAAATACAAAACATCCCGGTAATAATTGATTTGGTGATAAAATATATGAATATACACGTTATAATACAATAATAACGCAATGAAGGAAGATCGATTAGGATCATATTCAATATGAACAACCATAGCAGGTATACTCCAAATATACGTTTATTATCAATAAAACGATATTTTTTATGTACACGAGAACTCGATATCGAACGGTTATACGTCCATGCGAATTTCTACTGAAAAATGATGGCTACCTTTTGTTAAAGTTTTTAAAGATTTTCCTTTCCATAAAAGATGCCTGCTAATTAAACATTTATGCCTTTGAGAAGAAGTAATTGGAGAATAAATTTTCATATTTTAATGTTTAAGAAAATAATTAGTTGTTGTTTGTACAGTACATCTAATTCATCACATAAATTAATAATATCACCAGTTAAATATAAATTGTTCAAACCTTTTGGCAATATCAAACGACACTTTAGCTTATAGGTGTTTAATTCAAATTGTTCTCGTGATTTTTTGTCAATATGGGGAGAACGTAGTATTGTAAACTTTTGGCAAGCCGTTGGAATTCTAATAATTGTTAAGGAAGTCAAATTAAATTTATTTTTCATTTTTTTTCTTAAAAAAGACGTTCCTATATTTTTACTAATCTTATTACGAAAAACAAGTTGTTTTATTAATGGAAAATGGGAATTAAATAAATGTCGAACTTCATTTCTATTTTTTATTTTAAAATTAGAACTTGAAAATATTATAAAACTAATATAATTTTGTAAATACTTGATAGTTAATACTAAACGTAATAAATTAAAATATTTCAATTTTAGAAAAGAAACCTTTTTTTTACAAGATTTAATTCGTACTATTGTTGTAAACTCAGTTGTGCTAAAATATCTAATTGTCGTTTTAACAATGTAAGTTTTTTTATGGCTTTTGTAATTAAGTTTGAATCAAAAGACTTTAAATAAATCTGATAAGAAACAGGATAAAATCTTGACATACAAATCGGAAAAGTATAATTTTTTTTTTCGAAAGTCCCAATCACAACCTAATTTATTCAACATTCTTACTTTTATTTCTCTCCTTTCTCGGGAGAAACGGGACTTGAACCGCAACTTCCGGCTTGACAAACCGACACTCTAACCTGTTGAGTTATCCTCCCAGTTTGTGTATAAAGGCTAAGAGTGGAATCGAACACTACTATAGAATTTGCAATTCCATACACTACCATTATGTTACTTAGCCATGTGTTAACTAATTGCCAAAGAGGGGACTTGAACCCCTATATTTTGCCGCCTAAAGACAACGTGTTTACCTATTCCACTACTTTGGCCTTTCGTTATTTTTATGACTTCCAACAAATATTTTATATAACCTCTTGATCACTGGTTGAAGAATCGTCGTCAACAGAGTAATTTATAGAATTCTCCACAAAATTTATACTCGGAAGGTTTTCTAAAAAAATATAATTATTTAGAAAATTATAATCATGTATATAACAAGAACCATTTAAATAAATAGAAAAAGTATAACCAATCGAAGGTCTGTAATAAAGGGTTTTAAACATTTCAAAAAAGAAAAATATCGATCTCCTTATCTAACCAAACAAAAATTTGTCCTTCTGGTAGGACTTGAACCTACATGTCTAATAGACAATTGATTTTGAGTCAACCGTGTCTGCCATTTCACCACAGAAGGTTTTTCTTTTGAAATCCCTTTTTTATGAAAAAGAAGGGCTAAATAAGAGAAAAAAGGTTATTGTTGTGTTAATAAGAGAAAAAAAGGTTATTATTCTGTTAATTAAAGAAAAAGAGCTTACCTTCCTTTTTATTAATAAAAATTATTATAGAAAGGAAGAGGGCACCTCCAAAAATTGATTCCGAAGTTAGTTATTAAAATGCAAATAAAATCAAGAAAACAATCATAAGTGCAAAAAGTGCAACTGCTTCAGTCAATGCGAATCCAAAATTGCATAATTAAACAATTGCGTTGAAATAACTGGATTTCTCGCCATTGCATTTAATAAAGAGGAAAAAACCAATCCAATACCTATACCTACACAGCCAATGCTATTGTTCCTAAACCTGCACCGATCATCTTTGCTTCAATTATAAATGACATAGTTTATTTAGACATTGATTAAAATACATTTTACGAAGTGATGCTAAATGAAATATTTATATTTTCGTAAATATATGTGATAGTCTAATTTTATTTCAAATATATTTATAAATGATCTATAAAATAAACAATAAATCTTAATTAAGTTAAAAGATACAAAAAGATTCTGTTAGATCATCCCTTACAGGGTTCGAACCTGCGTATTTGTCCTGAAAAAACAACGTCCTAGACCACTAGACGAAAGGGACGGAACATGTAAATAAAAAATTACTTATTTATTTTACTAAGCTTCTCAGATTGGATTTGAACCAACGACCTTGCGGTTAACAGCCGCACGCTCTGCCAACTAAGCTACTGAGAAACTCAAATACAAAAAGGTAACATGTGCTTGAACGTGGAATCGAACACGGCTCAAAGATTTTCAATCTTATGCTCTGCCGACTGAGCTATTCAAGCGAACTTAAATTCACAAATAACTACCATTTTTCTTTACTAGAAAACAAAAATATTTTTATAGACAAAAAATAATACAAACAATATATTTCTACATGAAATGTGGATCCAAGCCATAAAAGCAAAAAGAAAAAAAAAGTGAAATTAATTACAAGCCTTTATTAAAACTTTCTATGCATAGGTCGCATCATTAAAATAAGAATGACATATACCATAAAAATCATAAAAAGGAAACCATACAGTAAAATCCAATGTCATTCATGAACCAATTCTGACAATGTACTAAAACGACCGACTCGTTTTCCTTCTGTTCTAACTGCATAAGGTTGTGCCACTCAAATTTTTCCACTTCTTTATGGACGTGAGCGTATACACTGAATTTTTTTTGTGATATGATTTTTTGCAACTCTTTCTTAATATTGAAAAACGGATTTGCCATCATGTCATGAAAATGTCAATATAAGTCGAATAGTCTTCAGGAAGGTGTGGCTTTGCAAAATACGGTTTATATTTCTGATATGACTCATGATATTTTAAATTCTTCTCTCTCTTAGAATATTTCTTGTAGGAAATACAATTGCTTTTTTACCCGGATTAAACTTGCGATTGTAAATATTAATCTCAGCTTGAATTTGATTCCTTAGAAAATTACCAAGATTAGAAGAGGAATTTGGATAAATAACCTTTTTTTCAGCCGCTCTTTTCGCAAGCGCAGCAAAGGTAGCTTCATTCTTTTTCTTTTGTATATAATACGTGAATGGAGACTTGAGTGTATCCATGTAAAGTTAGCTACTTTCTTCGCATCTTTCGGGGCACTTAAAGCTCTTTCTTTGAAATGTTCAAAAATAGCTTTAATTATTCGCTGAGACAAAATATAACTATCATGTAAAGTTTTTGGCAATTTAAATTTCATCTCTATTGGTTTTTTCCGTGGCCGTTTCGCTTTTTCCCCATTTGGTTTTTTTTTCAAAGTCTTAAAATAACCTTTTTCTAGAAAAATCTGTCCAACAGATTTTTTGAATTGCTTTGTTTTCTCCGAGTTATATTAAGACGAAATGGTTGACGTAATGGCTGAACGAGATCGTCATAAAATCCTTAGCATAACGTGATCGTAAATTCATTTCGTATAAATGACGTCGTTTATGTAAATTTAAAGAATCACGATATTTTTGTAAAGTTAAGGTTGGAATCCTCCAACTTCGTAATGACGATGCGCCGAAAGACTTTGTCCATAATGCTTTTTCCAATAATCTAAAACGTCTTTGAAATGAATACGTTTCTTATAATAAGCCTTCGCCGTTTTGGCCTGCGAGTGACGCGTAATTTAGAAAGTATACGTTGCTCATTCAACACGTAATTGTAAGCCAATTATCTATATTACGAAGTCGGTTTCTTAATAAGAGTTTACTTTTACGTCGTGGGTAACATAAACATGCTCCTCATTTAACCCATTCTCCTTAAGAAGATCTACTTTCCAATATTTATGAAAGAAAGCACGGTCATCTGGTCTAACCATGACTCTGGGGCAGCAAGGATACCATCCACTAAACGTTTTAGTGTATAATTGCTACGTTTTTTATAATTATTTTTTAAATAAGGTTTTAATAATTTGGAGACCTTTTTTTTATAAACCATATAACTAGAATTTACATGATCTAGCATTTTAGGTCTTTGAAATATATGTCTTCCATAAGACAAATAAGACATATCGCGGTTAAGTAAATGAGAACGAATTAAACCTGAGTAAAGCCTATGATAATTACTTTTTTCCTTTTTAGATCCCCACAAATATATATACTGCCCAGAAGGCAGTTATCAAACATTGTACTGTTTGAATAATTTGGCCTACTGTACTTGACTTTCCAATTGTTATTCCAATAAACGGGAGCAATTCGCGATCTATAAATTGTCGATGGAGAAAGATTTTTCCAATTAAAACGATCCAAATAATTAAGATGGCCAATGTTAGTCTTTCTATACTCTGTGGAATGATAGACTTGTAATTGGTACTTTGAAGTCTTCGATAAAGAGCACGCATAACACGACGTCTACTAGCAAGCATATGCCTGTAAAAAGGGTTTGATGCATCTAGTTCCAGTGATCCATATAGCCATCTAAACTTATCGAAAATATTTGCATTAACTAAAGCTGTTCGGCTGATTCTGTCATATGTTCATCTGGGATTATAAGTGGATTTGGAATTTCCCTATCATGTATCCTCATATAAGTAAACGATTCATCCTTAAATTATGGTATCTATCAGCTAATCCAGAATTAGTACGATGATTATATCCTAAAACATTGGACGTCGTATACCCATTACTCTCGAGCTACGCACATAGAATTAAATGCATGCGTCAAAGTTCCTTTATAACTATCAGGATTATAAGTATGTGACAAAAGACTATTTAACATTTGGTTGTAATTTGCTGTTCCCATACCTCTATATGCCTTTTTTATACGAGATGCAACATATTCACTGAAGAATGTGTAAAAGGAACGTCTTTATTGGGTATGAAACGTGGGTTTGGCACATACTTACTAAGCCGTCCATATTTATTATAAGTCTTTATTATTGGCTCAAATTTTAAATTAAAAGCCTTTTGTCTGTAATAATTTTGGTAGTCGATCGGCTTCGGGTAATAGCCGCCTCTATTCATAAGCCACTCATGGCGTTCTATTTCTGGCGCATTTTCCTTAAATTGCTTAATTATTCTTGCCATTCGACGGTCGAAACGTCTTCGGATGAGTTCCCTTTTCCATATCATTTCAGATTCATATGGTGTTCGAGGTCTATCGTATTTAAAATTTCTCTTCCTTTTTGTAAAATGAACGCGAAGAGGCCAAAGTTCTCGACGAACAATAACTGGAAACCACCATCTAGGCTTTTTGGTTCTTTTTGGTTTTATTAACGGGCCTTAATGTACGTTTTTCTTGGTTGGATTCTTTCCAGTCTATGTAAACGTTTACCATAGTTATACGCATGCAACCAAAGGGATCTGCGTAATTTTTGGTTTTCTTTAGTATAACGTAATTTTTCATATTCTGGATTTTTTTTAGAACGGAGAAAAGTGATATACCCCTGCGCTTAAATTTTTTGTTTAACGAACGTATAGACATTCCTGTATATACTTTCAAAGGACGTCCATACTTTCGCCACAATTTATAACTGTAAAGTTTCCATATTTTCCTCTCTTAAGTAATTTACGGGGGACGCGATAGAATCGATCCCTTACTCCTATTAGATAATAATATGGTTCTCTCGAATATTTGTATTTAAAAAATTGCCGTGGAGGTTTTAATGGTTGAGGTTTGGTGAGCAAATCAGGTCGAACATATGGGTTATATATTTTTTCTGATTTAGCAAATTTGTCATACAACCGTTGTATTTTTCCATATCTACGCCATTTTCGCAGAATTTTGCGAGATGGCCAAAGAATCTTTGCTAATCGCTTTGCTCTAGCACGTCGCCAATGTTTTTCTCTAGCTACCCATTCTTTAGATGTCCATGCAACTTGTTTCACTCGCTGTTTGAGATTAATCCTCCAATAATCTTTGAACGATACTACATATTTCTCCCACTCATATCGACGAAAAGTAGATTTAGGAGGTTTTGGTAAACGAAATTTAATATTCAATTTTGGATAATAATATTTCAATTTTTTATAGCGATATGGAGGAGGATAAGGTATCTTACGGTCAAATTGAGAGGAGAAACGTCGAACAAGTGTCCTACCACGAACTAATCTACTAAGGTAATGTGGATTTCTTCTGCGTTGTCTTCTTCTTCTTCGTAAGGCTCTATACTTAAGGTATCGACGTTGTATTTCTGCGCCTCAGGATAACGATTGAATCTACTATATCCAAAACTAACTCCCCTCAAAAACCTTCGTATACCCATGTGTAGACTCTTCTTCCCCTCTTTACTAGCTTTACTTGGTCTGGATTAAGGTCCCAATCTAGTGGTATTTTTACTTGGTGTCTTTTTAGAAATTTTTTAATAAAAAATGGAACTCGTTGAATCTTTGCTATATGTTCTTTATCGCCTTCTAGGCGTGGATATTCACTATTTGCGTAATAACCGTAGAGAACTTGTCGAGGCCAGCGCATCTGTAATGGTAAATACCTACGGTTAGCGCATAGTGCTCATTATCTAGGTAATGGAATTCTCTAGTTTTTTCAGGGTCAAAAGAAACAGCATTAAATTTAGGTCATATAATTCACTTAGTTTTTTTATTTGTCGTATATATGGCATTCGTGGATAAGTTGATAATTGGTCCCTCTAAAATAAGTATTCCACTCAAACCGATTGAAAAAATCATTCTTGTTAGAATAAAGACTTCCTGTAGAAGGTGTTCTAAAGTAAGTTTGAGAAAGAGGATCAAGCAACGACTAAGAAGAAAGTTATTCCGAGCCAAAAAAATTTCGTTAGAAAAAGGTCGATACCTTCTATTATAAATAGAAGTATTATGTTTAATCAAACCCCAAAAATTAGGATATAATCTTTATTTTTTCTCAGTTGTTTACTTTGATCAAAAAAAACGTCTTGAATGCGCGTTTTTGGTAAACGCTGAGCAACAATACCGAGCGGGAAAAGCGCATTTGAGAATACCAACTATTTTCAATTGGTTTTGCTTTGAGATATTCTAAAAGTCGTAATGCACGTGAATGCAACCGAGAACGGGAACACGTTGTGTAGAAAAATGAGAGCGTCGTAGAATATTGTTACATTTTTTGATTCTATCATTTGCTTTTAAGTCCGCTGCATTTTTTTTTCTAGATTTTTCATAAGGTGCGAGATTATACCAAGATAAACTACCCCGATAGTATTTACGCCATAAATATTTTATTTTAAACGGCCTTCGTTTTCTACGAATACCCAATAAACGACGGCCAACACGAATACCTAATCGTTTCATAAATTTCAAACTTGAAAGAAGTCTTGAACGTTTACGATTTTTAGGACGTTGTTTGAAACGACCATAGTATCTTCGTAAACCACTTCTTTGTGAAAAAAACTAGCTTGAGCATTAAATAAATGTTTGTTAATTCGCTGCTTTGGTACACGCTTGTGGCCAAAATAAGAACGTTTTAGTCGGCGTTTGTTTAAACGAGAATGCCATTTTTTAAACCATTTGTACTTAAGTCTATTACGTCTTCTTTTACCAATCGTAGCGTCATTAACGTCTGTTAATATATTTATCATAGTTTTATACTTTTTTCTTTTGGATTTAGGAGAAAGATATAACTTTTTTACACCGCGATGGTGAGACTTTAATTTTTTAGAATACTTGAAAATTCTTTTCATTAATTTTTGAAAAGCGATCCTTTAGCAGTTTTATTCTTAGACGTTAAATCTTGAAGACTCAGATCCTTTATAACATTGAATTCTATACCAGGATACTTTCCATAAATAGGTCTCTTTGGAGGAACCCAATCGGCATTTAAACGACGCATATCTGCCCGTTCTTCTCTACTAGGACCCCATCTGTACTATTGAAATGTACAAAATAGTTTCTTTTGAATGAGAGCAGACGAGCTTGTATTGTGTAGAGCGGTTTACGATGTCGCCATCTAAACATGTCAATTTTGTGTTTTCTAAGGTAATGAAGAAAAAATTTATGTTTTGCTAAATTCCGTCGAAGTCCATCATGGCGACCAAAGATCTAAGAAGAGCATGTATAGAATTTTTGGAATTTAAAATACGAGTTAATCTAAATTTCATATATGGATCAGAAAAAAACGGAGAAAAATGTGCATAGGAGGTTGTTCTTCCGAATTAAAAGATAGACGATATTGACCAGATTTAGGAGGTTTACGCTTAGCACGGTCGATGATTCTCTAGAACGAGAATATCCTATGCTGTCAGAGAGGTACTGTTGAATGTCCGTAGGAGATTGCACGGAACCGGAAGAAAGAAAAAATGGTCTGTTGCGTATGCTTCTGGATCTTTTTAAAAAGAGCCAACTTTCAAAAGGAAAAAATGGTTTTTTAAATGGCACAATTTTCTTGGCTAAAGCCTGATGAGCTTTTGCATAACGAGATCCTTTATACGGCCGTAAGTACCTACGTTTAGTTATCATATTGTCATAATCATATAACTTTTCAAAGGTTGTTTCTGGAAAAAACCTTTATGAGATTTTAAGAGTGCACGCTTCTTGCGGCGTTTTTGTGGCATAAACAAACCTTAGAAGGCAGTTTATGATTATTAACGAGAGTATACTCAGCTGCCAAATATGCATTTTCTAAAATTTTTCGTTGACGTAGATCTGGATGAATTTGGGGCAATAATGCATGGTCTTTTAAACTTGCGAAGCATATAAAGGGTATTCTCGTCCAAATGGATACTTCTTATAGTACCTACTTACCATTGCTGCTCTAGATGTAACTCTCCAATATCGTGATCGCTTTCTCAACCAATTCTTAAGTCCGGATCCTTCATAATCTGGTGCAACGGTAACTTATGAATTATATTTGAACGTAAGAGCTTGTCACTGAACGTAAATAATATTTTCTTTTTGGTCTTGAACAGACATAATTCTTTTTCTAGGTTTAAAAACTTTAACTTGTTGCCATGGCGATAAAAGATCATCACGTGGAATACGAACATCTTTTAAAGTCACAAAATCAGCATTCAATTTCCTAGCATAAAATTGCAACGGAGACGGAGTACGTACAGTAGCATCTGAAATAGTGATGGAGTTGAACCAAGTGGCTGGTAAAAATTCCGATTTTGATAGTTTAGAAGACGATTTAAAAACTTTGGCTGGTTATGACTATAAACACTCGGAAATGTCAATTGAAGAGACTTTCTATAAATCTTGATCTCTTTCTTGCAAAAGCTTTGTGCAAATGAGTAATAACTTTTACTTTTCGACCCAGAACGTTCTTTTTATACGTCTAGGTTTATCACTTGGCTTTTCCTTTGTATTATTACGCAAGGCTCTGTAAATTTGTCTATAACGTATAAACGCTTAGGATTTGTTGTCATCTCTACTCTCGTTTTAATCCGTGATGCTACTTTTTGGTTAGGACGAGGATATGAAACTTTACGCAAAATTACATTCACTTTGAATGCAGACGATGTGGTTTACGACGACGCACTTTATAAGCGCTAACGTAAATAATTTTTTCACGAATTTACGCCTAGAAAAAAGTTTATAATTAAAACGTTGTAATCCTAACCCGCACCAAATGGATTCAATTTTAAGGAATTATGTGAATGTCTTTTTCGATGTCCTCTAAATGCTGCTTTTCGAAACCAATAATTCTTAAACCATATAGATCTTGTATTGGAGTAATGTTTTGATAACCTTCGATTCTCTCTGGCTTTCGTAAGAGAAAATTCAACAGCCGTGCTCGTGGAATAATATCTTCACTCCAAAGTATGAAATGCCAGTTGCGAGCATGGCGTAAAGCAGATGCAACTTTACGTTTTTTCGCATATTTATTAATATTCAATCTAGCACTGCGTTTCCTTGAAGATAAAAATAATGGGTATTGTGAAACAATCATTGATCTATGACTAGGTGTTTTTACCGTTTTCCGTCGACGTCGAAGTCCTAAATGTACTCCCATTCTTTAGAATCTAATATATGATTTTTTTTCAATCGATGGTAGAATAAAGGTTTTTTAATGGAAAGATAACTTAAATCTTCTGGCCAATCATCATAATCCCTAAAAATCTTAGTTGGCTCACGTCGAGGCATCATTAAATTCGAATAAAAAATACGTGATGTATAATTATCCATAAACTGTGGCAAATCTGGCAAGTCTGGCAAATCTGGGATTTCCTCACTATTCGGATCTATTGTAATATTTTTATAAATATAATTGCGATACTTCTGACGAATCCTAAGTTGTCTTTTAAAATGACGTTGGTTTCTTCTTAAAAAAAGACTCCAATATGTGGTCTCACCACTGGATATTTCGCACGGTTATAAACTTCGGACTTCCTGTAGGAATGATAGATGCAAGATGCTCTTTGCGGAGCTTCTTCAATTCATCCTCCCACGCCTTTTTACTTTTAAAATAGATCTCTTAGGAAATTTAAACTTTGGTAGATGATGAATACGCAAACCCTTAGCACTAAATGTATTTGGACTGAAGCGGCTTGTATACCATTCAATGATAATGACAAAGCAAATGACGATGGGCGCATTGGTAAAGTGTATCGAGCAGAATAAGTATAAGGCATTTCGCTCTACGATTTGCTAAATCAGTCGAAACGTCCAATTCGGAATCATTTTGTGCTCGATAAGCTCGATTAGATCGAGGTAAAAGAAGACGTCCATAATAAGACCTTCTGTCAGCCATTTACTACGAAGTCTCATAAACCGAGGTTGGAAACATAAATGGCGTCTTTTTAGCGTACATCACGTGGAGTATATTGCGCATAAGAAACATATTTATTTTGACGAATTGTAGATTTCGGATATTTTTTATGCTTAGTGAAAATGCCCTAGACAAAAAGCGGTTTGAAAGTAGTTGCTCCCAAACTCGTCGGCGTCGACGTCGAAGCCTTTTTTTAACAAATCTTATTTTCATAAATGATCTTAAAAAATGATCCTTATCTAATTCAAAAACAGGTGCAAACGCACATTGCCCCAATAAAGGTACTTCGCTCTATCATGTAAGGCAAATGATAATGATATCGATATTTTCCGCGTCTTAAAGCTTTTTTCCAACTTCGATGCAATGAATAACGATTATAAATATAGGCAGAAACTGGAGAAGAAATAACCGTACATGATTCAAAGGATCTATTATCGTTTTTAAGTTTCGTTTTAATTTTCTATATAAAATACTGCCTTTTAAAAAACCGAGATAAGTTTTTATCGCCGGATTAGCATTTGATTGGTCATCTCTAGAATTATTTTTATATTTATTTTTTATTAACATATAATGAAATAATTGTTTTAATTCCTTTTTTAAAATACGCTTAAAGTTCTTTTTATGTTTATTAAAAATTCTAGGCTCAAGCTGTTTGTCAAACAATACGGAGATTTCCTCCACATTCGATTCCATAGATGCCATTGTTTTTCTTTCAAATCCACTAATCTTAACTTTTCTATCTCATTTTCCATTAAATTTCGAATCTCAGCAGAACGGTCAATAGAAAGTATATAGTGCTGAAATAAAAGACCTAAAAATTTAAGATCCGTTTTTACTAATTGAGGTATAGAATCGTCAAAATTTGGTTTGTTCGACAAATCAAATAACTGGCGTTTAATCGCTCGTGCGCTTTCTTTTTCCGCTTATAAGGATTTTTTATAAAATACTGTACATATGGAAGTATGCCTGCAGCATCATGTAACTTATCATATACGTAAATTGAAATCGACGTTTATAGAACAAACGTTTTCGACGTCGTCGTCGTCGTGAGAACGGAAAAAAGACATCGTTGGTATTAATGCACCGATCAACATTTGCATCTCCGGTGAAACCATGTATTCATTTCAAATAAACCCAGTTTATGTTGCAAACACACATCTGGAAATCCTCATATGTTGAAAATACGGGACGTAGAATCTGAAAGCCCAATTGATTTACAAAATCAGACCAAACTCAGAAGGATTGCTATAAAATTGCATTTCTTCTAAAAAGCGTTGATAATCGGGCATTGAACAATCTTTATAAAAAATTTCAACATCCTCAGGCTTATGTATACTAATGAATTGCGATTTTGATAAAGCAATAAAATATCATTAGTTTTTTTTATAAACGTTGCGGAGTTTCTATATAACCAGATAAAGAAGGAAGCGTTGATGGAAAGGACGTAACAAGCGTGGTAAACCGAATTAATTTTGTCATATGCACTAACTCGAGAAGCAAAATTTCGATGCTTTCTCCTCCAAGAATACGGGCATATTCCAAAAGTTTCTGCCTTTCCGATTTACGGTCTAACAATTCAACATCTATAACATAATTAACAAAGGATTTTATCCTTTGAACCACAGATCGTTTTCGTGGTAAAGGCTCACCATAACGAGCCCTCATCCATGATAGTAATATCTATGTAACCATTTGTAATTCTCTGTAAATGGATTGACGTTATCCAATAAACATTTTGAGGAATTTTAAGATTCGGACGATATTCCCAATTGCAATGGAATAAGCCCAAGAATGAGCACCTAAATATTCTTTAAAAAAATCTTTCTGAAAGAATGGAAAAATAGGCGGATAAAACAATGGAAATGTACTACCAAAACTACAATTGATCCTGCAATTAAGTATGGAAATTCACGAACATGGTATGGCTCTAACAGTAAATCAGAAAAAAATTTATTCCAAGTATATGTCTTAACCTTTGACTATCCAACGTAGAGTTTGTAGCATGGTAGCTCTCACCTGTTGCTAAGGTATGCTCAAATTCGTCAAAATCGAGTGGATGAAGACCCGCATTTACAATGCCATATATCACATTGGATGAACAGGATTTATACAGATATGAGGTGTATACGGTATACAAAAATACTCCTTTCTTCATCATACATTAAAGTTTCATAGTCCCTAAGCTTCGTATATTTGATTATAAACTGCGGTGTATTGTAATATGCATACCTCATACATCAAAAGGAACATCAAATAAATTTTTAGGCAAATTATGAAAGTAGAAACCAGTACGACCGAACTTCATAACCGATCATAATAGTAATTAAAACTCCATTCCTTTTTTTGATAATGCCACTTAGCATGCAAAAGACGTGAATAACGCTGTAATTTGCTTTCATTTATTACACCAAAGAGAGAGTATCCAAACTGGAATGATAGTCATCATCCAACACAGTTCCCTCCTTATCCCTTTGTTCAAACGACGTTCCTGTGCTTGACGTGCATACATGTCTTGAATATAAGGAATTTCAATATATTTTAGAAATAGTTCTTCTCTGGATTTAAACATGACATTGAAAATATTTTATTTTTAAGCAAATGGCGAAAAACTGTATAGTCAGCACTGAGCTCAAACACATTATGAGAATAAAGCCTTGACCTATAAGAAAAGACAACGTCACCTAAACTATAATGGAGAATATTTTCCGGTGTCGGCTCTACATTATATTTTCGTGTGACATTATCTTTCATAGTAGAAATTACACTTTCAATAGCCTGAGGAGGCTGTTTATTTTTAAAAGTAAAAGCACATACAATGGTTGAACATTATATACAAAGTACTTATAACTAGTCGTTATATAATTATAATCTTCCAATATCATACGACTAGTTTCATCTTCTATAGAATCAAAGGCAGGGTCGTTTGTCAACCACAACCGTAAGGCATCTTCTGTTTGATAACGATCAAATGCAAATCTTCGATTTTGTCTTTTCCAACGGCGGTATGGTCCCAATTGGAGCTGATCCTCAGTACCATACATAGTTCCATTTCTACATACCAGTCATGATCAATGGGAAATTGGAAAGTAAGCTCTGGAGAAAAAAGCCACCTCTAATGCGACGATAATAGAACTTCCTTAAAGCTCGCATAGATGTAGCTTTAAACATTTGAGCATAAATTCGAAACTTAGCAAATACAGATAATTTATCCACTTGATACGCTCTTTAAACTGCCTAATTTCACGTTCCCTTCGTTCACGTTTCTCTAACTCTTTCTTTTGCGTGCAGCAATTTCAGCCTCTGTAGGGGGCGTAATCATGCGTTTTCTAGAACGAAATTTGAAGAAAAGACGTTACTAACAACAATAGTAGAAGGTTTTTGAAAACGATTATTATTTTTAATATTAATCCTATTATAGTTGCGATATAATTATTAACAGATGTTCTCTTAAACAATAACATAATGACTATTTAGATTTTCCATAATACGAAAGTGTTGTAGACGACCTTTGACTGCTCCGCTATCAAATTTGCCCCTTATTACACGATATTTTACTCCAGGCAAGTCTTTAGATCTACTCCATGAATTAAAACCACACTATGTTCTTGCAATGGGTGACTTCTCCTGGAATATGTGCAGTAATGAAGCGTCGTGTGGATAAACGAACACGAACAACTTTACGACGAGCAGAATTTGGTTTCCGAGGAGTCATTTCAAATATCCGTATACAAACTCCTTTCTTTTGGGGGCAGGCTTGCAATGCCTTACGTTTTATTTTTGCTTTTTTAATAACTCGTGATTTGTAGCTTGGTTAATTGTAATCATGTTAGTTCAGATTTTACAGGTAAAAGTATTCAGCTTCTTTTTAAGAATTTATAAACGAATACTGTTCGAACGTTTTATAGTAAGAGACAACTAACGCTAAACAATAGCTGATTCAGAAGCTCCTACTGTTAATAAGAATAAGGATAGCATTTCACCAATAGATTATCGAGAAAAATTGAAAAACATATAAAATTAAAATTAATTGCCAACAACATAATTTCAATTGACATAATTAAAATAATAATGTTCCTGCGACTTAAAAATACACCGCATGCACGATAACAAAAAGAGAAATTGAATAATATACCCAAATAATATCATGATAGAAAAATACAAACAAAGAATTAAAATTAATAAGATTTAAAAAATTAGATAGATTCATTTTTTTTATAAGATATATTAGTAAAATTAAAGTCAAACAAAATAAGCATAATTATATTATTATTATATAATCTAAGAATAATTGAGGTCGAATGGGATCAGCCCTTAGACTATTATATAATAATATAATATAATTTTATAATCATAAAAAAGACACCCTATTAGATAGGCTTGGCAAGATTCGACTAGCATCGCACCCGTTATGAGCGGGGTGTTTTACCGTTAAACTACAAGCCCAACCCAACAGAATATCTTTTCTATGAAACAAAAAAAAACTGTTAAATCTAAAAACCAAAGGGATTCGAAAAAAGCCGGGCTAGAGGAGATAATGGGATTTGAACCCATGAGACTATCACATCTACTTGCTTTCCAAGCAAGCGCATTCGACCGCTTTGCTATATCTCCTCTAGCATATGATTTATGAGACTATGAACAAACTGGATATGAATTTCCTATAAGCTCCATAAGGAAATAAATAGATTCTTCATGGACTTTCGCTGCAGCCCTTAGAGCTATAGCTTGTGCTTGGAAACCGGGAAAATGTTGAATTGCATTTAATTCGTCTTGTAAAATTAAAAATGATTGAAAATGAAAGTGAAGCATATCCATAAGAATTTTCCAACAACTGTATACATCTAAATTAGTATAATCAACAGGAATTGAAGGCAATGGAGAACTTGAAGGTGGGGGAGTAGGAGGAGTAGGAGTAGGAGGTAAGGAAGAACTTAAAGGAGTTCTATAGATATAGCTGAATCCAGCTAAATCTGTAAGATGTTTAAATTCAATGAAAGAAACATAATCTTCAGGCGTTTTTATTTTGTCAGCTAGCCCTGCTTTTTCTACGAGAGATTTTATTTCTGTAAATAGACAGTAAGCTCTTCTCTAGTTTTATACAACCGACTGAGTTCTACTTTCTTCCCGATGAGGGATATAAATTCTGTCAGAGGAGTAACGTCTTCCGGCGTCTTTTCTATCACTAACTGTGGTCTTTCTACCAAAGGAGCGGGTTTAATGAAGGTAGAAAGTGTATAAGCACCAATAAGCATTAATGCGACTGCATACCAATTTGCTTTACAGCAAAAGTAGAAACATATTGTGTATAATAAACAAATAACCAAATAACATCAACAAAATGCAATAATATACTGCTGTCAAATAACCTATATGATGTTCTTTAGTAAAATGTTGACGAAGCATTCGCAAAAGTGCCACAATTAAAAGTATAGTACTACTATAACATGCGAACCATGGAATCCTGTAAGCAAATAAATAAGGGAACCAAATGCACATCATTCACTGATACAGTAGCAGTTCTATACTCAATATATTGTAAAAATGTAAATAATAAGCCAAACAAATAGTGATAAGTAAAAAATAAAAAGATTTTTTACCGAAATTCATATTTAAGCACAGTGAGAAATAGTAACAGTTAGACTGGACGCGATCAATACCTGATTCATCAAAGCAGGTAAGTTACAGTGATGAACTATTTGAGAACGAATTTCCAAAGGTGGCCACGTACAGCTAAATCAATATTAGGAGAAAAAGAAAAATGTGCATAGGCCCAAAAAAACGCTCCAAAGAAAAAAATCTCTGAAAGAATAAATAAAACAAAACGGTGATATAAGTTACTTTAACTTTAGTTGTATGTTCACCTTCAAAGGTAGACTCACTACAACATCTGACCACCAATTGAACAACGTTAAAAAAAGTACTACGAAGCTTAAAATTAATGTTACTAAGCCAACAGTGAGTTTATTGATTAGTGTTAAAATTATCCCTATTACGAGGGAGAAAAGAGAAAGGCTATAAAAAATGGCCATGGACTCAACGTTACAATATTGAATGGGTGTTTTTTATTGTTTGTCATGGTTATATATAAATAAAACTTAAGCCTTAAAGCTTGCTAAATATTTTATAAAAGAAAAACTTTCCACACTTTGAACAACAATAGGCATAAATGCGTGACCTACGCACAAATTTCAGAACATTGACCGTGGTAAATACCCGTCAATTTACAAAATAAATGAGACTGATTCATACGTCCGGACATGCGTCCACTTTAATACCAAAACTCGGCATTGCCCAAGAATGCAATACATCACCTGAAGAAATCAAAAGACGACCATGTAAGCAACAGGGATTACAAAACGGTTATCAACTTCCAATAAGCGAACATCTCCCATATGAAGATCTAATTCATTGACAATACAAGAATCAAAAGAGTTATAAAAAGCTGGATGATAATATGACAATACCATTGGTGTCCTACTGCATGATGAGTAAAAAAAGGTTCAATCGGCTCTTCAAGACTATATAATAATGCAATTGACCCAACACCAATAAATATCAAAACAACTGTAGTAATAACGTCCATGCGACTTCAAGATACATTTGCTCACGATGGTGAATCAATACAGGAGAAATAAAAGCATTCATCTAAACAAATATAACGTTCGCACAAGCAAAAAAGTAATAAAAGTTAAAATAATCAACAAGTAAGCAAAAGCATCATGGTGTACATTTAATATTCTTCTAAAATAGGAGAATAAGGGTAAAAAAAACCCATCTGATTTACAACTGCATAAATTTTATTTGGTTCTACCATAATTTTATTTTTTAACGTGGTAATATATATAATTTAGTAAAGGTGCGCCCCCATAAGTCAAAAAAAACCAATGTCAAATAAATACTGTCAAATAAATACTGTCGAATAAACACTGACAAATAAACATTGAATAACAAAAATTGATAAGTTTAATACTGTCTGTAACAAACACCGTAGCATAATGTTTGTTACAATCCCAATCAAAAATAACTTCCTCCCACTGGTCGAGGTAGCAGGATTTGAACTGCGACATTCTGTTCCCAAAACAGCTATGCTGCCAGACTGCATCATACCTCGCAGAAAGGAACACCATAGAGACGAGGTTGGGTCAATAGAATACAATAATTCGAATTATTTTGCTATTCTTTTGCTGTTCTATTGATCCAACCTATACAGCTATGCTACCTCACTGTATTATACTAATCTCTAAAGCATCCCATCTGCATACCAGGGGAGGGGCGAACAGCAGGACTTGAACCTGCGGCTTTCAGAACCACAAACTGACACTCTACCACCTGAGTTATGTTCGCCTCGTATATCCATATGAATAAGACATTTTTAAAACATAATAAATGTGTAATTTAAGACGTTTCAAAAAAATTATACAAAAGTGTAATATGAAAAGAAACAGAGTTTTTTAAAAGTCCTTCGTCAATATAAAATAAAATTGGAAGATCAATTGATTCATACGCTTTAATATATAATTCTTCGAAACAAAAGCACTGAATTTTATTAAAAAAAATAGAGGCTAAATAAGGATAAATAGTATAAGTTGTTACACAGTAACAGGAACTTCATTGGCATTATATATCCTAAAAAAAACTAATGTGGTCTCATTAAAATTGATATATACTTGTTCCTGAAGTGCTTTAAATAAAAGTGGCAATTTACTTGAAAGGTGTGTATAAAATTCAACTATACCTAGCTTAGAATTACCTAAAAGAGGACTTTCCGAAGAGGGTCTCAAAAATTGTTGATAATTATTACTCACTAGTGTTATTAGAAAAGAAAAACACGAATTTTGTAAAATTGAATTAACATTACAAAAATCCTGATTTTCCCAATATAAAGCAAAATGGAGTATAGGATGCAAATGATAAAAAGAACCAGCAAAGTGTAATTCCATATGATTAACGATCTATTTCCCAAAAACGATGTCTTGAGTACCAATTACTGTCACTAAATCAGCCAACATATGCCCTCGAGTCATAATATCAAGGCCTTGTAAATGTGCAAATCCGGAGCGCGAATTTTACAACGATAGGGTTTGTTAGTAGAGTTAGCAACTAAAAATACACAAATTCACCTTTAGGTGCTTCAACTGCTGAATAAACCTCCCCCTTAGGAACAACGAATCCTCACTATACAATTTAAAATGATGAATCAATGCCTCATAGAAGACTTCATTTGAAGACGCCTAGGTGGAGTAATTTTCTTGTCGTCCAATTTATAGTCTGTAAACGCATAGCATTTAGACATTGATGGATAATATTAATACTTTCTCTCATTTCATTCATTCTAACTAAATAGCGATCATAGCAATCACCTTCTACGCTGTAGGTACCTTAAAATTTAATTTGTCATATACCTCATATGGAAATGCTTTACGCAAATCCCAAGGAAGACGGACCCACGTAACATAACGCCACTGAAACCCCAATTTAAAGCATCTTGAACAGAAATAATTCCAATGTGAACTAATCGTTGCTTCAAATACGATTGCATGTAAGAAGCTCTTCGATTTCATCTAAACGAGACGAAAATTGAATTATAAAATTAAAAATTTCATCTAATAATCCATAAGGCAGATCCTGTGTAACACTCCAGGACGAATATAACTTGCATGCAAACGAGCTCCCGAAACTTTTTCGTAAAATTCCATTAACTTTTCTCGCTCTTCAAACGCCACAACATTGGCGTTAGCGCGCCCACATCCATAGCATGAGTAGTGACTGAAAGAAGATGATTTAAAAGACGTGTAAGTTCAGCAAATAAAACACGAATATATTTAGCACGCAAAGTACATCAATTTTTAAAAGGTATTCTACTGCCAAAGAATATGCATGTTCTTGTGCATCATAGAAACATAGTCTAACCGATCAAAATAAGGCAAAGCTTGTAAATAATTCTTATATTCAATTAATTTCTCTGTGCGCGATGAAGCAATCCTATATGTGGGTCTGCACGTTCAATGATTTCCCCATTAAGTTCCAAAACAAGACGTAAAACTCCATGAGCTGCAGGATGTTGAGGTCCAAAATTTAAAGTAAAATTTTTTAATGCTTTCTCTTGACTTTCAATTACAGAAAAAGATGTCATAACAAACTAAAAGAATTTAAGCGTATAATATATATAGGCGTCTGAAAATATTCAGGTGCACAAAGAAAAGCAAGCAATGAGAATGTTAATAATATTAACAAAATAGACGAACTATATGGAACAGGTTTGAAAAAAAGCACGAAGACAAAGAACTGAAATAAATTATTTTAACTATACGAAGATAATAATAACAACTTATAATTGTTAAAATCATTGTAACAAAAAAAACAATCATCCTAAAATATGGATACATATTGATGTAAACAAAAATAATTTAGCAAAAAAGCCAGGAAGTGGTGGTATTCTGCAACAGAAAACAAAAACAAACTTAAAATCCATGAAAGTAATGGATTTATTTTATATAAATTTGCAAAATTCATAAAATATTCTATAAAAGTAGCATTTGAATGTTTATGTTTATACAGCATTAAAATAATAGTAAATATACCTAAAGTTGTAATGACATACAATATAAGATAAACAAATAAAAATTGCATAGTATATAATCCTGCTTCAAATATAATGCTATAAAAAGTAAAAAATAGCCCATATGAGTTACTGAGCTATAGGCAATTAAACGTTTAATAGTACGTTGATAGATTGCACCAATTGATCTAAAACTAACGATAAAATTCCGACAAATAAAACGATGTAATACCAAATATGATATGTGTGGTAAAATAAATCTAAAATTCTTAAAAACACATATAATAAAACAAAATTTGGAATGGTTGCAAAAAAAGCAGTCATAATGTTGGAGCTCCTTGATAAATATCTATAATCCAAAAATGAAAAGGTGCAGCATAAATTTTAAAAAATAAGCTGTAAGTATAAAAAATGCACCTAAAGTAGTGCCGACAAATAGTTGATCAAAAGAATCTACAACTAATGCATATTGTTGTAAATACTGAAATTGAGTGTATAAATTAATTAAATCTTCAATATTGGTAAGACCTGTAAATCATATAAAAAAGAAAAACCAAAAATTAAAAAGGAAGAAGAAAAAGAACCAAGAATAAAATATTTTAAGCTGCCTCGATAGAATATATGTTTTTGCGTCGAATAGCGGCAAGGATATAAAAACAAAAGCTTTGAAGTTCAATACAAAGGTAAATTGCCATTAAATCAAAAGAATTTAATAAAAACATCATTGCAAGAATTGAAATTAATATTAAAACAATAGGCTCAAATAAATTGTATTTTTCTTCTTTTAAATAAAAATTAGAAATCACTAAAATGATGGTCGAAAATAGAAGAATAGTTGACTGTAAGAATAAAATGAAATTATTTTGCACAAAGATATTATAAAAAAGAAATTGATTACCAAAAGGATTATTTACAGTTAAAAGAAAGGTAAACAAAAGCATAATACAGCCAAATAAACTGGTTTGGTTGTATACAATAGGAAATCTATGTCTCGTCGAAGTGCCAAAATGAAGGCAGAAACATAATACAACAGAATATTAAAGAATAAATAAATATTATTTAAAATAATATCAAATTGATTAGATAATATGTAATTAGTCATTATTGCATCAAAGATAATTAATTAATTTGAGTTAGCAATAAAGATAATGATGAAACTACAGAATCTAACAATGGTTTCGGATATATACCAAGCATAGCATAAAAAAGACAATAGGAAGCATTAAATTAAATTCTAATCTAGTTAGATCAATTAACTTTTTTGGATAATAATAATTGATAATCCAAAAGTAAGTCGGTTGTATAACCAAATAGAATAAATAGTACAAAGTATAGCGCTATAGCTGCAGAAAAAAATGCAAGTCTACTTTTATCTAATAATCCACAAAAGATCAAAAATTCGCTACAAAACTACTTGTACCAGGCAAACTTATATTTCCTAATATAAGTAATAAAAAAAACGTAGAAAATAAAGGCATGAGTTGTACAACGCACTATAATATTTAATAACACGAGTTTTGTAGCGATCATATAAAATTCCAATCATAAAAAATAGACCTCCAGAAACAATTCCATGGCTAAAAAACATTATATAGCTACCGAAACAGAGATTAAATCAAGTGCAAAAAGACCCAAAATTGCAATATTCATATGAGCAATTGACGAATAAGCAATAATTTTTTTTAAATCATTTGACGTAAAGTAGCAAATGATGTATAAACAATACAATACTAGCCAATAAAAAAATCAATGGAACAAAATATAAAGTTGCTTCAAAAAAGAATGGAATTAAAATTCGTAAAAAACCGTAACCACCTAATTTCAAAAGAACTCCAGCTAAAATAACTGAGCCTCAGTTGGAGATTCTACATGTGCTTCTGGCAACCATATATGAAATGGAAACATTGGAATCTTTATTGCAAAAGAAAAGAAAAAAGATAACCAAATAAGTTTTTCCCGGATGTCACTAATTTCCATGCCCCAAAGAAGTTGCAAATCAGTAGAACTGTATGAGAATATATTATTATTATAGAAAATAGCATTAATAAAGATCCTGCAAGTGTATAAAAAAAAAGCAGATAAGCAGCATGAATTTTACGTTGACGAGAACCCCATATGCTATGAAGATAAAAATAGGAATTAATATACTTTCGAAGAAAATATAAAACAACCAAAGATCGAGAACAGAGAATAAAATAATAAGCAAAATTTCTAACGAAAAAAGACAAATTATGTATTCATGGAAAGAATGGTAAATATTATTGTTATTGAATAAAATGCATAAAGGAACTAAAAATGTAGTTAAATAAACAAAAAATAAAGAGATTGCATCTAAACCTAAATAAAAATGAAGTGTGAAAAATTTGCAAGGCATTAAACCTTGGAAATTTAATTGAAAAGGATCAAAAAACACCAAGACAAAATCGTAATCCAAAAAAAAACTAATGAAATTCCTAAAGAAGCATGTTTTAAAAATTGTTGTTGACTAATTTCTCCACAGGCTATATAGGACATTGTTGAAATAAAACAAAATAAAATATATATCAATCCTTCTTTAAAAAAAGTCAGCCAATAACATATACCTAAAATGAGAAAAAGCACTAGTGCGACTAGTGCTGAACCCCAAAAAAAAATGTAAAAAAAAGAAAAAAATGTCATGAACTAAACAAATATAACCGGCACCAAGTCAAAAGCAAGGCAAATAGAACTCTCTAAATAAACAATTGCCAATGTCAATGGTAAAAAAACTTTCCAACTAATTTCATTAATTGATCATATCGGAAACGCGGAAATGCAGCTCTAACCAAATAAACACAAATACGTGTCCCACAAGTTTCACTAAAAACCAAATTATGCCAGGTATAAATTCTAAAAAAGAAAATGGCGGCAACATCCACCAAAAAAGAAAATAGTGGAAAGACAACTGATAAATAGAATATTGCCATATTCACCTAAAAAAAATAAGGCAAATGCCATTGAAGAATATTCAACATTGTAGCTGCAACTAACTCAGCTTCTGCTTCAGGTAAATCAAATGGAGCTCGGTTCGTTTCTGCTAAAGCAGAAATAATAAAAATAAGCCATAAAGGAAAAAGCGCAAAACAAACCAAGTAGCTGCCTGTTTTTCAACAATAATACCTAAATTGAACGACCTGAAATTAGAATTATACTTATTAAAATAAGACCAATGCTAATTTCGTAAGAAATCATTTGAGCCGCCGAACGTAATCTCCAAGAAAAGCATATTTAGAATTACTTGACCAACCAGAAAAAATAATACGTATACACTTAATGAAGAAATAGCAAAAACATAGAGTATACCCATTGAAAAATCATTTAAAACCATACATAGCCAAACGGCAAAACGGACCAAGTAATGATACTACAGAAAAATGTAAAAACTGGTGCCAAAAGAAATAAAAATGTATTAGAGTAACTAGGTAATATAGTTTCTTTAAGTAATAACTTCAACCATCTGCCAAAGGTTGGAGCAACCCAAACAATCCCACAACGTTTGGACCTCGTCGTCTCTGCATAGCGGCCATTACTTTACGCTCTAATAGTGTGAAATACGCAACTGCAATTAGCAAACCTATTATTACACGACACTACTAATCAGAGTTAATAATAAAATGATTAAATTCACAGCAATTGATTCAAAAAAAAATCCATTAAAAAAGAAGGAAAAAATGTAAAAGTCACCCATAGACCCTACTATTGCTGCCTGAAATCCCTCTAAATATTTGTTATAAACAGATATCGGAGATTTCTTTTCAATATATGTCTGCAACAATCTATGTATCATTTCTATAAACAAGTGTTGCTCTTTTTCAAAAGATGAACAATTATGATCTTGCAAAAAAGAATAAAAAGGGTAATAATTGATATAACAATTAATATCAAAATGAATAAAAATGATTTTATACTCATGCTTTAACGATATGCAGATTCTATTAAAAGATGATAAGAAACTTCAGTTTCCCACTTATCACCATTTAATAGAAGTTTATCTTTATTGTAAAATAATTCTTCATGAGTCAAGGTAGAATATTCAAAATTAGGGCTTCAACAATCGCATCAACCGGGCAAGCTTCTTGACAAAGACCACAAAATATACATTTAGTCATATCTAAATCATATCGAATAGTTCGACGGCTACGTCTAAACGAGGCTCTGAATCAATAGTAATTGCTTGAGCAGACAAATAACTTCACATAATTTGCAAGCAATACAACGTTCTTCTCCGAAACATAACGACGCAAAACATGCTCCCCTCTGAATCTAGGACTTAGAGAACCCTTTCAAAAGGATAATTTATTGTAACCTTCTTCTTAAAGAAGTTTTGTAAGACAACATACATACTCTTAGTAATTCAGTAAGTAATAACGAATTTATTTGAGAATTAAGCATAATTAAAGTTAATTTGGTTTTTTAAAAAACAATTTTGGTATGTTAAATATAAATATTAGAAATAAAAAACATATTACAATTAAAACAATAAATAAAAGAAGAATTAATTTGCCAAGACAATTGACGAGTAACTGAAACAAGTGAAGATTCAGATTGCAAGATAGAGTCCTATCAAATGTAAAATAATCGTTCCATTTAGCTAAAAGAAATACTAATTCCGAATAGTTTTTGTCTAAATAAATAAAAAATTCTTTAAACTCAAAAGAAAATTTTTCAACTGAAATCACGCATACGACGAAACATTTGGATATATAATTAGGATTGTACCAGTAAATAAACTTTTAAAAAAAGTCTCAGGAAACTGCAAAGAAGTTGCTTTTTTTTTATTAAAACATACACATATCAAATTGTATTTATCCTGACAAATTTTCTTTAAATTAATGTAATCTCACTGGAAATATAATTAACCTTAAAAAAAAGCACGAAAGGATAAACGAAAAATTGTTTTGTATCACTAATAAAAGAGATTTGTAATAAGAAATATAAGTTAAATGTTTAAGAGTCGGCATTGTAATTTAAATTAGACAAAAGTTGAATTGTGTTGTCGAACAGTAGTACGCATAGAATGTGAACTACCAATAGCATATTACATATTTTACTCAAATGAAGCATATATGGAAAACTAAAACATTTGATTAATGAAATTTCAAATAGTTGTTGTTGCGTTAATAAATATTGATAATATTTGCGGTTCTCCCTATCAATTTGGCGTTTCTTAGATTTCGATGTTTTTTCATCAAATGGAGTATAACCTTTATTTGCCACTTCAATGCATAAAGCTTTTTTCAAAAAAAACGAATGGAAGGTAACTTTGCTCTAAACTCGTAACTAAGATCTGTATATAAAGTAATAGTAACAGGTAAAAGGACCGATTTTTGTAAATGAGCTGTTTTTTCATTAAAACTTTTACAAAATTCCATCATATTAATACTAACTGACTAAGTATAGCCCCAATAGACTGATTGTTATTCGCTTCACCAGCATTTATTCTTAATTTTAAAACCGCCTTAACTTCTTTCCGATATTGTGACATAATTCTTTACATTAATCTACCTAAACTATTCATCTGAATTAAAAAATTGATGAATTAACGTTTTAATTTTCGAGATCGCAAATGCTGGGTTCAACCCTTTTGGACAAGTTTGAGTGCAATTCATAATTGTATGACAACGGTAAAGCGCAAAAGAATCATTTAACGTTCTCAAGCGTTGGACCGTATTTTCATCCCGAGAATCAATAAGCATCTATATGCTTGTAACAAGACTGCGGGACCTAAATACGTATCTGTGTTCACCAATAGCTTGGACAACTAGTAGAACAACATGCGCATAGAATACACTCATATAAGCATCTAATAATTCGCGGTCATATTTACTTTGTTTGATTTTATTAATAGTTACATATTTAGTTGATTGGACCATGGACGAATAGACTTATATTGTAAATAAAAATGTTTAAGAGAAACAACGAGATCTCTAATAATAGGCATATGTGCAATGGGTAAACAGTAAATACTGAAATGGAAGGATCAGGAGTATAAATGCACGCTAATGTATTTATACATTAACATTCATTGCGCAACTTCCACAAATCCCTTCGCGACATGATTTGCGATGAGAAATACTTTTATAACCATGCCACCTAAGATGGATATAATTTAAATCGTCTAATAACATTGGACCTCGACGATAAATATCTATGCGAGTTGTAAATATAGGATAAATTACTAAATAAGGTTTCGAATCAATTTCAGGATTGAACGATATACTTTTAATATGCGTATCAAAACGTTTGAATTTGTATGACTTCGATTTTGCATTTTCACTTTCAATAATATTGTTTTCTTGTATACCCCTTCTAAAAGAAAACAATTAGAAGAAGTTAAATTTGGCATGGTTAAAAAAAAAAACAGGTATAATCTTAAGTGCTAAAATGTAGGCCCAAAGCTTGTAATAAATACGTCTATGAACTTCAATTCAATTGCACAAATTCAAATTCACAATTATAAATTGGTTAAGATATGTTGAAAAAATTATAGTTTCCAAAAATAAAAAATCTGACAAGAAAATTTAGTATTAGAAATGTGAAGATAAAATTGTATATGCAGAATGGGACAAAAAGCAAAATATAGATTAATGGTTCTTAATATTTGAAAAAGAAAGTAGAATTGCTGAAGAATGTTAATATAGCAAACGTTTTAACAAATCAGAGAATAACATTGACTTTGGCGATATTTTGCTAAATGAATATCTATCGATTCAAATATTAGATGCATTAATTATATGAAAAGAATCTTTTCGTTGGTATATGAAACTGCTACTGGTACGCAATTCAAGAAAATAACTACTCGTACTAAATACGAATTTAAACAAACTATCAATATTAAAACCATAGAGGAGAGAAAGAATAAGATCATTTATTATTATTAATTTTATGTATTGTATTAAGGAGACAATTAGAGTTTATATAAATACCTTTTAAAGATATATGTTAATATTATTTTATTGATTGATTTTGACTTTGAAAATAATATTGAATAAAATTATAATATATTAAATATTTATTTACAGAATTGTATTCAAATGCTTAAAAGAATCTAACTCTGTACCATTTGCAATAAAAAAATTCTAAAAATGGGATATCTACCATAATAAAATTATATTGTTGTTATAAGCCAAAAAATATAATACCTTTTGTGATTTCGAACACATAGAAAAAAATAACCTAACTTTTAATATGCTGCGATTAGAAAAGAAAATGAATAACATTCGGATAAGCAAAAAGATAGATAGATTTTCTAAAATTATTATAAAAAACTGTAACAACATTAAATTAGATTAGATCAGTAACACAACCCTCATTACTTCCCATGATCGAAGAAAAGATAAATGTGTCTATTTTTCGAAAACGACTAAAATCTCCACGAAGGAAAATAATGAATCTCAATTAACACCGAAAAAAGTAAAAAAGTTGAAGAAATGAATAAATTAAAAACAAATTCAAATGATAAAAAAACATTAACCCCAAGTTTGACTGTATCCTTAAATAAAAATTTATTGGTTTATTAACATAAAATCAAAATATTATTTAAACAAAGCACATTTTATTTTAAAAAAACATCTATATTTATTTTACTTCGAGTTAGAAAAAGGATGAAATATCATTGAACCTATTAATTTTTCCAACTTCCACTAAAAAAATAAATATGTTAACTATTTAGCAAATGTAAATAATACGTAACTACAAATTCTATTAAAAATAACTTCATAAATTTTCTCAAACATGGATTAGAATAGGATATGGATATTTTTATCTTTATGTTCATTGCGCTATTTGTAGAAAATTATATGAGTTTTGTTTTGATTCCGTATTTATATTGAACACATATTCATATTCGGAAATGAATAATAACTTAATAAATAAATCAACTATCTAAGTAAAAGGAAGTGTTAACCTTTCAATTTTTTACCTAATCAAAATGAAAAAAAAATTGTAAAGCACCTACATGTTGGAGATTTTTTTGTTAAATAAAAACAAGCTAAGTGAACATAATCATAATCTGTCTATATAATTTAAGGCCAATATATATATTATTTACATTGTATAAAGTTAAATTATTTAACGAATTCGTAAACTGTAGAAACAAAATTATCAAAATTAATATTTCAATTCACCCAAGCTTTTTCAAATCATATGTGTATAAAATTAATATATTTTAAAATGAAATGGTGTTTTCAAACCCAACATAAAACATTAATAGCTTCATTTCTATGCCCTTAAGATAAAAGAATCCTCAACCATTCCATTTAAAAAAGTCAATTAAACTAGAGTTAGACAGTTTGACTAAAAGAAACAAACTATAATTATTATCAAAAGAGAATAAAAATTACAACTTTTTGATTAATAAATTATTTGAATTGATTTAAGGGGTTGTTAAAGAAATAAGCCTTAAATAACATACCATTATTTTTATTTTATTTTGAGAAATAAAAAATATGTTTTTGTTAATGAAAATTAATTGTATTACATTATGCAACGGAAATCGTTCTATTTTTTTATATAAACAAAAAGTTTAATATAAAATCTTAAAAGAAATTAGAACAAAATAAAATGCTTATTCGCCTAAGTCCTATTCACCACATAGCTCATTTTTTTCTAAAATGTTTTCTATTTGCTAACATAGCAAATTGCCATCCTAATAAATACAAGGAAGAATTAAATTGTTTATATTGTGAAAAAAAAAAAATGAAAGTTAATAATTTCTATTTTATTCCAGTTAAAATGTTTGATCGGTCAATAAATGCACAATAAACATATTTCAGTCATAAAATATAAACAATAAAAAGGAGATACCTTTTAAAAAAATGGAAGGCTAATATAATATTAAACTATTTTTGTAATTGCTCTGAAAAAGAATACACACATTTTACGCACTATTATGGCTTTTAATTTGAAAGAAAATTACGTATAAATCTAATGTAAGAATAGAAATGACTAGCATTTTTTAGAAAAAGAACTTTAATTCTAACATTAATTTAAAATAAATTTATTGTAGATGAAGCGATCAATCTTAAAATTTTATGTTTAGTTGTATGCATGTTTGTTGTTATAATTGTTTTATTTAAATTAATAGAAGGAAATATGAATGTTTGCATCAATATTAGTCAATTCATTGCATTCAAATAGAAAAATAATGGACTTTTAAGAACGGAAAACGTTATAAAAGTATATTAATAATGATAAGTATTTTTACATGTCACAACGTTTTATTTTATTCCTATAAAGAAATACTATTAAAGATTATCAGGAATATTGTTTTCTTTATTGAGTTGATTAAATACTTAGTCATGAATAAGATTGCCATATATTCATGTGAAAAATAAGATACATGTATTTCTATGTGACTATATATATACGCCTTTTTCAAATTAACTTACTTTTTATATTTGGATACTTTTATTTATTATAATTAGATTTGGAATTGATAACTATCAGAATATATAATGGACTTTTTTGAATTTTTAAATTAATATGAAATATCTTCAAAGTGCATTTAATAAATAATATATATAACTCTTTTAATTTAAAAATATAAATGAATAAAAATCTCTCGGTGCCAACCAAAACGAGAGAAAAATATATACATATATTATATTATTAAATGCAAATTTCAATAAAAGTTCATAATAATACATAATATTTGCATATGGCACTTTTTTTCATTTTTTACTTAGCTCGGAATCATATGTATTGCTGAAATTCCAATGGAAATGCAATTAATATTTCTTATTTTTACAACTCGGCAAATAATAGATTACAATTATGAAAAACTATTAAAATTCACGTAATAATTACCCAAAATAAAGTTGTTAGTTAAAAATACCATCAAATTTTTAGTCCAGAGGGTAATTGGATCCTAATAAAAGATATGTTCTAAAAGAGTTATGTTTCTTTTGTTAAATAAAATTTATCTAAATGACAAAAAAGACAAATTTCTTATTTTATTATCTTTTTCATATACTAAAAAGAATGAAGTGACTATAAATTCTATTTAATTAGTCTTTAAATGTAAATAATTAATATACTTTTCATATACCCGTATTATGGTTATTCGGTAAATCAATTTACAATTAATAGAAACTGTTTTTAAATCGAATACAATTACATTGTTTAAATTAAAGGTTTTTCTTCCTTATCAGAAAGGAATGATTAAAGCAAAAATATTTGATTAAACAAAACAAGATGCGAATTTTACGCGAAATGTTGAAACAAAAAAGAATAGAAAGGTTGGATATTACATTTTAAAGTCAAATGATTTTGTTGTAAAAGAAGTTAAAAGCTGTGTGTAATGAATGTTTGAAAATTAAACTTGTTTGTCTATAAGAAGTCTTTCTTTACCAAATAGGAGCACTTTGAAAAATAAAAAGTTTGAATAAAAAATCGTCCAAAATTATTTTATTTCAAGAATATCGAATATAAAAGTGCAAACTCTGCTTTTTATTTCTTATAAGAAGAAATTCTCTTATTAAAGAGAGAAATTATTAAAAATAATAACAATAAATGAATATGATTTGGTTTGTTAACACAGACTTTACTTAAAACTTCTTAAACATTTAATTATTAATATAATTAATATAATATTAACCCCAACCTTTCTATAAGGGATAGAAAAAGGTATAAAAGTATGAACCTTCAACTTTTTTCGGAATTTTACAATTTCGGACAATTGGAGACGGACAATTGGAGACGGACGTCAATTAGAGGTAAGTTGTCTGCCTTCCAAGCAGAATACATGGTTCGATTCCCATCGTCCGTATTCTCCATTTTTTTTATAAATCTGTAACAGTTTACACATCCATTTTCAAAATTTAACAATTTTGGGACAAATAACAACTCAATTCCAGCTCGAGGCTAATTAGCTATTTTCCAAGCAAGCATTTAAAGTCTAATTTTAAAACAATATTTCATAATGTAAATTGGATTCATCAGCATTTTTTTTTCTTCTCGCTTTGTGGAACAGGTAAACACGACAGACTTAAAATCTGTACCCTTTTTAGGGTTATCGTTCAAGTCCGATAGCGAGAATCTTAGAATTCAACAATATGACTAAAATTAAATCCTCAAAATTTAAAATGTATCGGGCTTTAGAAGACCGATTATGGACACGTAGTAAAAATCATGTTAAGTTTGTTAAACAATTTTCCGTTTGTGATATATTGGTAACTCTTCTTGTTGCTAGATTAAAATATAGACGATGCTATCAGTTTTTAAAACTTATGTTTCAACGGCAATTTATTCGCCATCGGTATAACTCAAAATTTAGACGAAAGTTCCTGTCTTTTTTACCACTTCATGTTAAAATTAAGCATTTAAAACAAAAATATCGAATTAAACGCAAATTGCTATATTTACAGCATAATTATTTGGTTTGTCAAATACGGAAATACCGTCGTTTTATGAAATTTTTGAATTCAACCAGATTTAAGCGAATTTCTGTCGAATCGGTTAAAGTAATGAGACAAAGGTTACTTTGTTGTTTTAACATTTTGATCCAAAATAATTTACAACAATTATTTCGCAATGGTATCTTAAAAAAAAGGCTTGAACGAATTAAAGAAGAATTGGCCGTTTATCCAATTCGCCAAAAGAAACGTTATTTCAAAATACGTCGTATTCATTATCGGATACGTAAAATAAGTAAATTTAATCAAAAAAGGTATGTTAAATTTCTTTTTAGATATATTAATTACGATAAACTTGATATTGTAAGAAAAAGCGCATTCTTTATTATTTAAGGAAAAGGCAAAGGTTCAGAATTAAGAGGCATGTTATTGTAAAGGATATATATTTATGATATGCCCTCAAAAAACGAGACGTCGTAAGAGAGTGCAGACTTTGTATGCTTTAAAGTTAAAGCAATTAAGGTAATTAAATTACTTTATGGTTTTGTTTCCAACAAATCCTTTTTCAGTTTTGTTCGTTATTTGCGAAGCGCACAAAAACTTTTTTTGATTTATTGTTACAGATGAGCAATAGAGGAAATATTTCTTTTTTGGTGTATTTTTATTCTCACATCAGCGATATGCATGCCAAGTAAATTTTAATGATTTTATTTTTTTACCTGTTTATGTGAATAAACATTTTTTGGCCTCATTTCCGTGCATGTTTAACATAGGTGATCATGTTCTTATTTCCCCAACAATTTCATTTCAAAGCTATTAATTAATACTTATGTCAATGACCTTTTTACTCGAGAAGTCTACTATCAAATGAATTATTCATTATTCAGACAAATATTACTTTATTTGAAATCCTTTTGTAGAGTAAAAAAAAATTCGGAGCTTTTAGCCATAATGGACCAACTACTAAATCTTACTTCAGTAAGCTTAGTCGTACATGGTTTTTACAAAACTGGTTGCAATATAAGTATAAATTGCATGGTCGATCAATTTCGAAAAGAAAGACGGTATTGAATAAATTATCTAAAACAATGGCTGATTACATGAAAAAAGTAAGGCAATATTCAAGGTTTAAGCCATCAAAATTATTTTCATTTTGTATCCATACTTGTTGCGTGATAATGCATTATTAATTTTAAAATTGGCAGCTCTTGGCTTTATATCTCAAGAGAATCATTCATTTGTTTCAAAATTTCGATACTGCTTGCCTTCTTCTACTGAATTGGCGATGAGATCTATGCGATTTTTCACTAATAGTGGACTTTATGACTACTGTCGGTATTTACTTAATTATTATAGCAATTATGGTTTGAAGGTGTTAAACGTCTTAGAGCTAGTAAAAAACAGTATCGCAGAGCATATATAGAAAGATTATAAAACGTCCAAGTATTCAAAAGTACTTTAAAGAGTATTTATTAACTAAACGTTCTCCAATTCTTCCTACAGCCATACATTTACTTCTTTTACATATTTTCGTCGAGCTCAACTGCTTATACGACCAAATCAACGGTATATACCGTGGTATTTTAGGGTGAAAAACCAAGATATGTGACTCCGCGTAAGTATTTTAAAAGGCGTTTGCCTGGTGATTCAAACAAATCTTCTTTTATTCACAGAAATATAAAACAATTCAACAAGAAGAGTAAGGAACCACATTCTTCTTCTTCTTCTTATGCAAACAAAAATAGAACATCTAGTAATTACAAAACCAATCGAAGCTTTCAATCAAAACAATCAAATATGTTTAATCCACTAAACAGACCCCATCGATATAAGGCTGTATCAGCGCAAAAAATGATAATGGCATTCAGTCTCGCAAATTTGCAAGTCAAGCATATCATAATTCGCATTATGTAAGATCTAAGAAACAGAAGTTTAGACAACGAAATCCTCGCAGTTCCAACAAATGGGAAGTTAATAATAAAAAGAAATTTTTTTTTAGCAAATGGAAATTCAATTCAAATAAAAATCAAACTGGAAAAAGGAGGTCTGCACAATATAAACATAAGCCTAAAATTCAAAAATTTGGGAAGCAAAAGTTCTTTAAATCCTTTCGTTTACAATCGAAACTACGTCGAAAGTACCATAAGATATTACAGCAAATATTAATTACAAAGTATTTAAAACCGTTTAAAGTTGCTAAACGACGACGAGCTTTATGTATGAATATTTTATTTCTATTATGAGAAGAAGCAATAGTTATTTTATGGGAAAATATTCCACTGTGATTTTTTATTCTAAATCTAGTGTTAATGGTTTATGCGTGCATTGGAATTTATATATTTTAATATACAACCTCTTTTAGTGAGAAACATCTTAGTAAATCCATTTTATATAAGTCATATTAAACTTACTCTTTTTCAACCATTGATCAAAACGAAATTTTTGAATCCTAAATATAGATAATTTTTTTGTGGATATTGTATATTTTTTATAACGGTTGATATTTCAAATTAAAAGATAAATGATTGGAGGGTATTTTCAATGGATTATTTGAAATAAAGGTATGCCGCAATTAGATCCGGTCCCCTTTGCGTCCATTTATTTATCCTTTTCAACCGTATTTTTTACATCTTATTTTTTATTTTTAAGGTTTTTTCTTCCTAGAATCAGTTTAATGGTGAAAACACAAATTAAGTATTATATGCATACCATTCAACAGCTTTTTATCTATCAATATTTAATGACTCGAAAAGACCCTCATCCAAATGAGGTTTCCGTAAAAAGTGCTAATTTCATTTGTGCCATTCAACTTGTTTTTCAAAATATAAATCTTTTAGTTGTGCAATTTATTGACCTTATCTCAGCTTCTTGTTATGAGAGGGGTCTGTTTATTTAGTTCAACAATGTTTTTTCTTTAAGAAAAAACAATCACTTTTTATTTAAATGGAAATATGAATTCAATATTATTTTTTCGTTTTATCTATTTAGTATACGTTGGCTGATATTGTTCTTTTTTCAGAATGACTTTTCTTTTTTTTTAAATCCAGAGTTAATTGTTAATGTATATTTTTTTTTCTTTTTTTGTACAGCATTAATTTGTATTATAATTTGAATCAAAAATCTATTTTATTTCAAAAAAATGAAGTGCGTAAGAAAAATGTTATATTTTTTCAAGCATTTCTTTGTAATTGAAGCGTGCGCAGTATCGCAATAAACGTCTTAAAAAAATTTACATCCTTAGATATTTAAATGCTGTTTTTAAGGCGTTGGAAGAAGAAATTATTGCTCAGAAATCTTATTTGGAAATAGATTTAAAACAATACATTATTTCACATATATATTCTAATATGTTAATGCTACTGTTTATTTAAATGATGTTGAAAAAATTCAAAAAACGTCAAAAGGACTCCTACTCCTTTTTTGGTTTACCAATTTGAAATAAAGTAATGACCGTACAAATAAATAACAATATCCGGTGGAGCGAATCTTTTTTAAAATTATTAATTTTAGATTTATATAAATGATTTATACTACTAATCATAAAAATGTTGGTGTTTTATATTTGATTTTTGTTTAATTACAGGCTTTTTGGCAGTTTTTATGTCTATTCTCATCAGAATGGAATTAGCCTTTCCAGTGATCAAATGTTGCTTGGTAACTATCAATTATACAATGTTTTAATTACATCCCATGGTTTGTTAATGTTATTTTTTGTTATTTTACCTATTGCTGCTGTGGATTTGGAAATTTCTTTGTTCCAATTTTATTGGTTCACCTGATATGGCTTTTCCGCGTTTAAACAATTTAAGTTTTTGGCTTCTCCTCCAGCTTTGTTATTGCTTTTACTTAGTGCATTTGTAGAATTAGTGTAGGTACAGGTTGGACAGTATATCCTCCCCTTTCTAGTAAAATTTTCCATTCAGTCCTTCTATAGACTTAGCTATCTTTAGTTTACACATTGCAGGTATATCTTCTATCTTAGTGCAATTAATTTTATTACTACTATTCTTCATATGAGGACAAAAGCATTACATGAAGTACCATTATTTGCTTGTCTATATTAGTGACTGCTTTTTTGTTGGTTATTGCTTTGCCTGTTCTTGCGGGGGAATTACTATGTTACTGACAGATCGCAACTTTAATACTGCCTTTTTTGATCCCGCTGGAGGTGTGATCCTGTATTATACCAACATTTATTTTGGTTTTTTGGTCATCCAGAAGTTTATATTTTGATTCTTCCAGTTTTGGTATAATCAGCCATGTGATATCTACTTTTTCACAGAAAAAAGTTTTTGGTAACCTTGGTATGATTTATGCACTCTGCGTATAGGATTCTTAGGTTTCCTCGTTTGGGCACATCATATGTATACAGTTGGACTCGATGTTGATACTCGTTCATATTTCACTGCTGCTACAATGGTGATTGCAGTCCCTACGGTGTTAAAGTATTTAGCTGGCTTGCTACAATGTGGCAAGGTTCTATCTGTTCCGAACGCCAATGTTGTTCGCTATTGGTTTTATTTTCCTTTTTACTATTGTGGTTTAACTGGAGTTGTTCTTGCAAATGCTGGAATTGATATTATTTTACATGATACGTATTATGTAGTCGCACATTTTCATTATGTTCTTTCCATGGTGCTGTATTTGCTTTATTTGCAGCATTTTACTATTGATTGGTAAAATTACAGGTTATCAATATTCTGAGAAGTTAGGACGTTGTCATTTTTGGATTATGTTTGTTGTGTTAATATAACATTTTTTCCTATGCATTTTTTAGGAATTGCTGGTATGCCTCGTCGTATTCCCGACTATCCTGATGTTTACATGATGTAAACGTGATCTGTACTTTTGGTTCATTTATTTCTTTTATAGGTTTATTATTATTTTTTTATATATTATACCATACTTTAACTCAAGTTTACCTGTTCGCTATAACCCATGGACATTTATTTCTCTTGAAGATGTTATAAAAAAACTATATGTACATCTCATATTATTGTTTTATTTTCCACTTGTACTATTAAACATGTTAAAACGAATGAACGTTATTTTAAATGTTTTTCTTATGAATGGCAATGCCTTCACCGCTTCCTGAACATACCCATGTTGAAAAGCATTTCAAGTGACACAATTTTTGGAAAGAGTTGTTAAAGCAAAGAAATTGCATTCTTCTAAAGTCCGAGAAGTTAGTGCTTTCGAAAAAGCCTTTGCTAGAAAATTATTGCACATGCGATTAATTTCCGTAAAATTTATAAAGCTTTTCATTTTGAGTTGCCTTCCGTTTATATGACTCATAATCCTCGTGTACGCATTGAACGGATTTCTCTATTTTGGTATTACAATACAATGTATCGACAATGTCTTGGTCTCGTCTAAAAGACATTCGTCGTCTAGATCCACAGTTTGTTGAATCTTATTATATTAACAAAAAATGATGTTATACCATAGTGATAGTTTTTCTGATATTATTTTATTTATGGTAATTTGGACAATTAGTTTTTTGTCCTCTATTTTGATGATTTGGTCACATAACCAGTTTATTCTACCTTGTTTATGATGACTGTTTTTATTGCTACATCTGTGCTTTTTGCTTTTCTGGGAATTGGTTATATAGCTTAATTTTTTTGGTCGTTTATGTAGTGCAATTGCTATTCTTTTTTTATTTGTTGTAATGATGATTCCAATAAAACAACTTGAAGTAGATGATTCTACGCATATAATAGTGGGGTTTCATTTTTTGTCATTTTGTTTACAGGTTTATACTGGCAACTTGAGCCTATTTCTTCTCCATTTAATTTTGCAGCATTAATGTTGACAACAGAGGCACCATTGTTTGAAATTTGTGATACATACGATGTTTGTGACATTGCATCGTTTTCATTTAGTAGATTAGATTTTTAATTTTTGAAGTTTATTTTCCTTTTCTTTACACTTCCGGTTTTTCTTTACTTGTTGCCATGATGGATCTATTTTATTAACGAATGAGCAAGGGGGTAGGACTGCGAAATTTGGAGTTCGAAAACAGTCTTTTCAATGGCACGTTTACATGTTCATAATTTTACTAATTAGTTAGCTTTGCAGTATTAAAAATTAAAATTTCTCATATTGCCTCACTTTGTTTTTTCTCTTTAACAGAGCAAAAGTGTATGCGTTCTTAGCTCAGTTGGATAGAGCGATGCCTTCTAAGCCGGATGTCGCAGGTTCGAATCCTGTAGAACGTAGAAATTATGGTTTAGTTTTTTATACATTTTGTAGATATATTGACGTTACTTCTAGGTTCCATATTTAAATGAAAAAGCACCAAATATTTCTTTTATTCATTTACATTTGTGTCGTTCGTAGTATATACCTTTTTAAATATTATTTTTTGAGTATTTTAAAATTTTTCATGTTGTTTTTTTCTGTGTTTTGTATTTTCTAATAAGAAAACATGATAAGGTGTAAACATTTATATTTAATGAAAAATCACAAATGACTGCGGAGTAGATCAACGGTAGATCACAAGGCTCATGACCTTAAGATAGAGGTTCAATTCCTCTCTCCGCAAGAAATTGACAAAATAGATTGAAACTTTCCTAATTTGCCTTTGTTTCTAGTTTTTGGCTACTTAATTTTAGTTCGTGTTAGTTTATTATTATTTATGAATGATATATAATAACATTTATATTATTTGAAGAAATGGCAAAAAGGATTTGATTTGTCACGCTTTTATTTGATTTTGAAAAAAACATTTCATCGGTAAATTGAAGGTTTTCAATCTATTTTGTCAATTCAAATAGATTTTTCATTATTTAGGACAGCTTGTCTTTTCTTTTTCCATTCATATTTTTTTTTTTTCAATTTGTCGACATTTTAAATTTTCATATAATTATTGTCGTTTTTGGCTAAAATTGAAAAATTGATTTAGAATTTTTTAATTACTTTTCCAGCACCCCAATAGAATATTTGGCTTAAAGCTTTTAAATTTGTTTATATGTAAAATATGTGAAATATGTAAAGAAAATTATGTTTTTAACAATTCTAAAGGTCTTAGAATATAAAGATCTTTAATCAAATAATTTATTGCAACAATGTTTTTACTTATAACCATAATATCACGAATTTGGTCTCTAATCTATTTTATTTTAGTAAGTTATGCTATTTATCTAATTGGTTATTCTTTTTACTATATGGATGTCATAGAAGCTCTTTTATATTTAGTTGAACAAAAAGTCATTTTATTTTTTATTTTTCGCGCCTTAATAAAATGTTGTTTTATAACATATGTGTTTTATGATAGAACTAAATGAATTAAAAGCACTTCACTTCTAATAAGAAAAAAATATAAATCCTGTCGTTTTAAAAACAAATACGTATATATATATTATAATTTTCAGCCATTTATTTGTTATTATTGTAAGCTAAGGTGCAAACTCTATTTTTTATATTAGAAAATTTGAATTTATTATATGAACTAAAAACATAAGAATAATGTTATAGATTTAATTATTTTTGCTTAATTGATTTAAATTAGAAAGAACTACACAAATGTGAGCATTAACAAATTCTTAATTAGGATTATAGGAATTAAGAATATAACTTATCAAATTTATATTCGATTTATTTAGAGAGTTTGATTCTAGCTCCGAGTGAACGCTTGTGTATGCTTAACACATGCGAGTCGAACGTCATCCAGTTATTGGTTGTACGTGGCGGACTGTGAGTAACACGTGAGAAATTTACCTAGAAGATTTGTAAGGATGTGTATTTTAAATACGAAACCTTATCTTAAGATTGTATCGCTTCTAGATAAGCTCGCGCAGGATTAGGTTGTTGTTAGGTAATGGCTAACCAAGCCCGCGATCCTTAGCTGATTTGAGAGGTAGATCAGCCACATTGGATTGAGAACGGCCCAAACTCCTGTAGGAGGCAGCAGTGAGGAATCTTGGACAATGGGCGAAAGCTTGATCAGCAATACCACGTGAGTGACGACAGCGCAAATGTTGTAAAGCTCTTTCGCTGAAGAGGATAATGACTGTATTCAGAGAAGAAGTCCCGCTAATTCCGTGCCAGCAGCCGCGGTAAAACGGGAGGGACTAGTGTTACTCGTCATGATTGGCGTAAAGGGTTTGTAGGCGGTTTTTTAAGTTGATGGTGAAAGAACAAATCAATGTTTGTTAACACCTTCAAGACTATTAAACTTAGAGTATCATTTGGGATAGCGAACTTCCAATGTAGCGATAAAATGCTTAGAGATTGGAGGGAACACCGGAGGCGAAGGCGGCTATCTGGATGATGACTGACGCTGAGGACGAAAGCATGGGGATCAAACAGGATTAGAGACCCTGTAGTCCATGCTGTAAACGATGAATGTTAAATGTTGGATATATTCTGATATTAAAGCTAACGCGTTAAACATTCCGCCTGGTACTACGATCGCAAGATTGAAACTCAAAGAAATTGACGGAGGCCCGTTACAAGCGGTGGAGCATGTGTTTAATTCGACACAACGCGAAAAACCTTACAGCTCTTGACATCTTTAAGAAAAAAATGTTAGATTAAGGCAAATTTGTCTTAAATTCCATCGATCATGATTTTTTAGCGTGAATCATTTTTATCAGTTCATAGAGATATGTCTGATATTTATTATTAATTCAAGTATAATTTCATATTTAAATTATTTGAATAGCATATTCTTAAAGACAGGTGTTGCATGGCTGTCGTCAGCTCGTGTTGTGAAATGTAAGTTAACTCCATGAAACGAGCGTAACCCTATCTTCAATTTATGGACATTATGGTTTGGTCTATTATTTGAAGAAACTGCCTATGAAAATAGGAGGAAGGTGGGGATGAAGTCAAGTCATCACGCCTTAATGAGCTGGGCTACACATGTGCTACAATGGCAATAACAAAGAGTAGCAATGGGGTATATTCCCGGAGCAAATCTCAAAAACGTTGTCTCAGTTCGAATTGTTCTCTGCAACTCGAGAACATGAAGTTGAATCGCTAGTAATCGTAGATCAGCACGCTACGGTGAATGTGTGCCCGGGCCTTGTACACACCGCCCGTCACATCATGGAGTCTGTCGCATTTGAATTGGATTACTATTTCTTTTTTGCTTTAAGTTAAATGGATACGTTTATCCATTTAATTTTTTAAAGTGAAAGGATTTGTGTTCTCTAATAAACTGTGGCTGATGACTGGGGTGAAGTCGTAACAAGGTAGTCGTAGGGAACCTGTGGCTGGATGAAATTTTAAATTTGTTTTTGCTCTATAAACGAGAATCGGTCGCATAATTCTAATTGAATTCTCGTTAAGGAGAGTAACTCAAATAGGTAGAGTATTGGTTTCCAAAACCAACGGCTGAAGGTTCAAGTCCTTTCTCTCCTAATTTTTATTTTCAAAGATAAAAATTTAAATCTTATAATTTACTTTTGACCATATAAATATGGTTCAATATTTGATGCTAATTTGTTATACGAAGTAAAAACGTATTTAATTTATTTTGTAATACCAACTGAAAATTCTTTATATCTATAAAATATATATTTATTATTATTATATTATGTCAACTCGCGAACGTAAACCTCGTACTCGTCGTGCTAAAAGTAATTCAGAATTAACATTAACAATAATTTGAATGTTTCTTCATCAATTCAATCTCAAATTGAAGCGTCTCACATACAATTTGATGACACTTCGAATTTATTTAATGAAAAGGCTTGTTCTTATTTGAATGAACAAACATTAAACTTTTTAAAGCAAGCAGGACGTCAACAAAATGAAGAGTTAGAACGTTTAATGAATGAATTCGAATTCGAATATGATGCTAGCGACTATTTGCCTGAGGATGAAGAAGATACATATGCAGACTATTTGCCTATTGAATATGAAAATGAAAATGCAAATGAATATGAAAATGAATACGAATATGAAGGAGAAGGAGAAGAATTTGATTTTGAGTTCGATGATGAAGGCAGTGAAGGCAGTGAAGACGAAGAAGACGAAGAAGAAGATTTATTTGACGACATAGATTTACCGGAGGAATACGAATATGAATACATTACGGAACCAGAAGATGAGTTTGAAAATGAATACGAAGAATTGGAGAAGGTATACGAAGAATTGGAGAAGGAATACGAAGAATTGGCGAATGAATATGAAGAGCTAGAGGAGACCACCACTAGAAATCTCGTTTCTCATCATTTGGATGAAGATGAAAATATTGCTTCCATGTCAATGCAACATGTAACAAATGATGTTTTGACTGATTTGGAAGCAGGCTATTCAAACACATCTATTGCTGGTTCTCCCTTAGAATCAGTCAATTATGGGAAAGTACTCTCTATTAAGGATGGTGTTGTTCATGCATCGGGTTTAGAGACTGTTTGTTTTGGTGAACTAGTCTGTTTCAATAACCAAAAGGATATCCTCGCTTAGTTCTTACGTTACGTCGTAAAACTGTCGAGATTGTTATGCTCAGCAATGAAAAGACTATTCAAATAGGAGATTCTATTTATCGTATGGAGGATAATTCAGGCAATATGGATGCTTTCCGACTGTAAAAGTTGGATATGAAGTGCTTGGAAAGCACATCAACGTTTTTGGTCATGTATTAAATGAAGAAGATTTATCTACACATGATTTGTTGTCTTACTATTATTTAACTAATGAAACTCGAAGTGTTTTCAAGAAAGCCCCTGTATTATTAGTCGTGAGCCAGTCACATACCCTTTTTATACCGGTATTCAATTGATTGATGCATTTTTTCCGATTGGATGTGACAACGTGAACTATTAATTGGTGACAAGTTCACAGGTAAGACTACAATGGCAATTACTGCAATATTAAATCAAAAGGAAACAATAAAGAATTGATTTATCCAATTCATCATGATGAGCGGCTGACCAATTTCATCAAAAAAGAACATGTATTTTGTATTTACGCGGTATTGGTCAAAGAAGAAGTAGTATTTTAAGAGTCTATAATGTCTTGAAGAAAGAAAACGCATGAATTACACTTGTATTGTTTCTTCAACTTCTTCTTGTAAAGCTGCGTTACAATATTTAACACCATACGTGGGTACTGCTATTGTGAATATTTCATGGAAAAAGGTCACAATGCATTTATAGTTTATGATGATTTAACTAACCATGCTGTTGCTTATCGACAAATGCGCTTTTATTGAGAAGACCTCCTGGACGTGAGGCATTTCCTGGGATATCTTTTATATCCATTCTTCTTTGTTGGAACGTTCTGCTCAAATGAATAAGAATTTAGGAGCGGGTCTTTGACGTCTTTTCCTATTATTGAAACACAATGTGGTGATGTTTCGTCATATATTCCTACGAATGTTATTTCTATAACTGATGTCAAATTTACTTGGATTCTAATTTATTCAATAAAGGTATTCGTCCTGCTATTCACGTCGGTCTTTCTGTTAGCCGTGTAGTTCTTCTGCACAAAATGTGTCTATTAAGAGCGTTTCACGTAAACTCAAAATTCAAATGTCCGACTTTAATAAATTAGTCGGCTCCACGAGTATTAATACTGATGTTGACCCTGCTCTTGCTAATATTATTTCTATTGTCTCAGGTTACGTGAAATTTTTAAACAGCGAAATCCACGTCCATTCTATCAGCAGATTATGATTGGCTATTCGTCTGCTGCTGATTCACAAATAAAATTAGTCCACATTTCATCACTTTATATTATAAATTGCTTTTTAATCAAGCTTTTACTAGGCAATTAATCAGCAAATTTGAGCTAATTTTAAACAGAAGGAATTGCTTTATGTCTGTGAATATCTTGCTAGAGTGCATCATTTAATAATCTGTATGATTTTTATTTTAAGGTTTTTCCGATTGAAAAACTCAAGGATATTTTACAATTTGATTATTTCCTTTCTCGTTACAGTAAAATTTTTTTTGCTCAGTTTCAACCTCGTTTAGACAAATTTCTTAAACGTAAAAGGCATTATTTGTTTAATTAACCATTAATACCATTTTAACATGAATAATTTAGTTGCGTCATATTATTATTCATCATCTGTTCTTTCATATATTTCGTGCAAAAAGGCTATGAGTTCTTTGCTTGTACGAATTATATCTATTTTTGCCGCAATTTTTTTAAATGCATATATATTTGTCATATTTGAAGAGTTTGATAACTTTTTTTCTATTTTTCCTTTTGAGAGCTTATTTTCGATATTGCCTTTTTATTCTTTTTTCATTAGTATTATTGTCTTATTAGCAATTATAATTCTCTTATATAATCAAATTAAAATAACATCTACTCAAAAATAAAGAAGAATAATTTCGTTGTTTTTTAAACATAACATTAACAAATTTTAAATATTTCTATATTTATTTTCAGCCACTTATTGTTTTTTTCAAGCTAAGGAGTAATCTATATTGAAGTTTGAATTTAGTTCGTAATTGATATTTACCTTTTAAAAGAAAAAGCCTTTGTTATATTAAATTTAAAAAATGAAATAACCAAATATATTATTATATAAAATAAAAACAGTATTCATTATATTATACAAAAGTATGTTCGTCAAAATTTAAATTTAATTTTTTTATAATTAATAATTATACGCTACATTATAAAAACTATAGAGCTTTTAGTGGATGCCTAAGGCATTAAGAAAGATTAGACGTTGTGATTACGAAAAGCTTGATGATAGACAATAGATGTGTCTGATATCTCAAGATTTCTGATTGGGAAAACTATAAATGTGAAATTATAAGATTTTCCCGTAAGAATATAATATTTGACCTTGCTAACTGAAACATCTTAGTAGCAAGAGGAAAAGAAACCAACCGAGATTCCGTTAGTAGTGGCGAGCGAATGCGGATCAGGCTTATATTCTAATGGTCACAGCATAGAAAAATCTGGAAAGGTTTGCCAAAGACGGTGAAAGCCCTGTAATATGATGTGCCATTAAAATTAAAGTAAGGTAATACACGTGGAATATTGCCTGGAAACAAAGGAGGACCACCTTCTAAGCCTAAATATTTCTTAATGACCGATAGTGGACAAGTACCGTGAGGAAAGGTGAAAAGTATTCTGAAAAGATGGTGAAATAGATCCTGAAACTGATTGCTTACGAGCTGTCGTAGCAAATATTGTAATCTGTAACGCGTACCTTTTGCATAATGGGTCAGCAAGTGAATGCATACAGCAAGCTTAAGTCGTTAGATGGAGGCATAGTAACAACAAATTTTGTATTAAGTTGTATGTTTTCGACCCGAAGCCGAGTGATCTATCCATGATCAGTTGAAGTGGCGGTAACACGTCATGGAGACCGAACCCACGTATGTGGAAAAATACGGGGATGAATTGTGGATAGGGGTGAAAGGCTAGTCAAACTCGTAGTAGCTGTTTTCTGCGAAATCTATTGAGGTAGAGCGTTGTCGAATACTTAGCATAGGAGGTGGAGCACTAGTTAGGCTAGGGGAGCCAAAAAACTTTACCGAACTTAATTAACCTTCGAATGCCTATGGTGTACGAAACTTATGTCCTTTTAATTATTTGATAGTTATTAAGATTTTTATATCTTAAGTTATACATATTTAATTTAACGGCAACAGGCAGAATATGGGTGCTAAGATCCGTATTCAAAAGGGAAACAACCCAGATCGCTAGCTAAGGTCCAAAAGAATTAACTTAGTGGATGAAAATGTGAATGTACGAAGATTTTCGGGAGTGGGCTTAGAAGCAGCCATCCTTTAAAGAAAGCGTAATAGCTCACCGAAAAAGTAGTACTCTTTGCATTTAAAATGTAAATGGACTCAAGTGAATCACCGAAGCTGCGGAATTAAATAAACAATTGGTAGCAGAACGTTCTATAAATGGTAGAAGATAAATTGGAAAATTTATTGAACAGATTAGAATTGAAAATGCTGACATGAGTAACGATAATTGATGTAAAAAACATCATCGCCGAAAGTTCAAGGGTTCCTGTACACGGTAAATCCGTACAGTGGTCAGCAGGTCCTAAGATTTAAGCCAATGCTTGAATTAATGGAAATCTAGAAAATATCCTAGAGCCTTCAGATTAGTGACAAAAATTTATTGCATTTGATAACTAATTAGATTGTTATGAATTCAATAATTTTTCTGGAAATAGCTATCTGTTTTTATTCCATAATGCGAATAATATTATGTCTGTACCCGAATCCGACACAGGTGAACTGGTAGAGTATACTAAGCGTATGAGAGAACAATACTGAAGGAACTCGGCAAAATGACTCCGTAACTTCGGAGAAGGGGTACTGCGGATTTATAAAGATCCGTGTGTGGCACTGAACAGGGGGGGGCGACTGTTTATCAAAAACACAGACTCTGCAAAATTTAAGAATGATGTATAGGGTCTGACATCTGCCCGTGCTGGAAGATTGAAGATAACGACGTTTCCTATATGTGGAGGCTAAGTTTCCAAGTCCCAGTAAACGGCGGCCGTAACTATGACGGTCCTAAGGTAGCGAAATTCCTTGTCGGGTAAATTCCGACGTGCATGAATGTGTAACGACTTTCCCACTGTCTCCAGTATTGACTCAGTGAAATTGAAATTTCCGTGAACATGCGAGTGCTGACGGCCAGACGGAAAGACCCCATGCACTTTACTACATCTTTAAATTGTACATGGTTCGAGAATGTGTAGTATAAATAGGAGCTTTGGACATCTTACTATTTGGTAATTATGAAGGCGTAGCTGAAATACTATTTTTTCATCTTACCATTACTTATGGAAGTATTATACTTCTAGACCGTTTATGGAGGGTAGTTTGACTGGGGCGGTTGCCTGCTAAAAAGTAACGAGGCGCACAAAGGTAAGCTCACATTGGATGGAAACCAATGATTTGGGTGTAATGCTTTTAAGCTTGCCTGACTACAAGACTTACAAGTCGCGTAGAGACGAAAGTCAGTCATAGTGATCCGGTGATCCTGTGTGTAAGGTCATCGCTCAACGGATAAAAGGTACGCTGGGGATAACAGCTTATGACTCTCAAGAGACCGCATCTACGGAGTTGTTTGGCACCTCGATGTCGCTCATCACATCCTGGAGCTGAAGTAGTTCCAAGGGTTTGGCTGTTCGCCAATTAAAGTGATACGTGAGCTGGTTCAGAACGTCGTGAGACAGTTCGGTCCCTATCTACCGTCAGTTTGAGAGAATACTAGATTTTTTTCCCTAGTACGAGAGATCGGGAAAAGTACGCCTATTGTGACCCGGTTGTTCTGCTTGGGGCATCGCCGGATAGCTACGCGTGACAAGATAACTACTGAAATCATATAAGTAGGAAACTTTATCTATGCTTATTCTCTCAGAAGAATAGTGAAAGATTATCACTTTGATAGGGCAAGTGTGCACATTTCGTGAGAAATTGAAGCTGATTGCTACTAATTATTCGTCATTCTGTTTTTATAATGTAGATATTAATTAAAGTGCACAGGAATTACTAACCAAAATCAATTTGATTTAAAATTATATTCAAATATTTCAATGCAATAGTATAAGTTCAAAAATATTAGGTTAGTCACCAAATAGGAAGAAAATTGTGTTTAAAATATCAGACTTTTTATCTGATAAATTTTTTATTTTATCTTCACTCACTCAAGGTAAATGTCGACATATATGCTATTCAAGAACATATGAGAGTTAATATTTTATATCACAAGTTTTTTTACAAAAAGTAATTAATTCTGACAGGAGATTTTCGAAACGAACACATATTTTAACTCAACTATCCTTTATTAAAGATTGAATTTATAATAATAAATACTTATTTGGCTAAAAAGCATGGTTGTATGAAACAAAACATTCATCTATCTGTTACTGTTTTACTTTTGATGCTTTCATCTATTCTATTTAAGATTTTATTTTTCTGATTTAGGATGAACTTTCATTGAGAGACTTTATTTTATAACTTAACTTATCTAAATGATAAATTATATAAAAAACTATTTTAATTTGATTTAAGAATAATGAATAATGTTTCATTATAAAAATATTTAAGAATTTAATAGATTAATTGAAATAAAATAATAAACATGTACTTATGATTTTTGACGATTAAGGTTCCAAATTTTGTTAAGGTGTCAATTTATTAACAAAATGAAAATATATAGGATTATACTCGAAACTATAGCGCAGAAGATTAGCGCATCCGTAGGAAGAACGGAGGGGATGTGTTCGAATCACATTAGTTTTCGAGATTATTATTTTATAACCATGCGTCTCTCAAATAAAGAATTAAAATCATCTAATTATTCATTTACCTCATTAATTTATTCAGCTGTTCATAGCTTTTTAATTGAATATCCAACTCCATATAATATTAATTATTTTTGGAATTTTGGATTTATTGCGGGTCTTTTTCTAATTGTACAAATTTTTACGGTGTGTTTCTGGCTATGTATTATACTCCACATATTGACTTGGCATTTTTGAGTGTTGATATATAATGCGCGATTTACATTATGGTTGGTTGGTTCGTTATTTGCATTCTAATGTGCATCTATGTTTTTTATTGCTATGTATTTGCATATTTTTAAAGGTCTTTATTATGGTTCTTATAAAACGCCTCGGAAATTTGTATGGTGCATAGGTGTTATTATCTATATTTTAACAATGGCAACTGCCTTTATTGGTTATGTTTTACCTTGGGGACAAATGAGTTTCTGGGGTGCTACTGTTATTACCAATTTCGTAACGGTTATTCCATTTGTGGGTAAAGATATTGTTACTTGGCTATGGGTGGATTCTCTATTAACAATGCTACTTTAAATCGTTTTTTTAGTTTGCATTATTTACTTCCATTTGTCATTTTAGGCCTTGTAGTTTTCATTTAATTGTCTTGCATGAATCTGGAGGAAATAATCCTTCAGGTTTAAGATAGACAGAATAGATAAAGTTTCTTTTTATCCATATTCGTATGTAAAAGACTTATTAGAACATTTTTGTTTTTTATGATTTTCTTTACCTTTGTCTTTTTTTTTCCTGAAGCTTTGGGTCATTCAGATAACTATATTGAAGCGAATCCTATAGTCACTCCAAATCATATTGTTCCAGAATGGTATTTTTTACCTTTTTATGCAATTTTACGTTCAATTCTACATAAAACATGGGTATTGTAATCATGTTTTTATCTCTTTTTATTTTCATGTTTTTACCATTCTTTGATTATAAATCTCAAATAAAGAGTTCTATGTTTAAAAGTTTCTATAAAAAAATATTTTGGCTGTTTTTATGTAACCTTATTTACCTGGGTGTATTAGGTGCAGCAACTCCAATTTCTCCATATATTGAATTAGTTTAATCTGCACGCATTTTCATTTACTTTTTTTTACATTAATTGTTCCTATGATTAGTTTTTTAGAATGACATATTTCATGAAGTATGTTCCTGTAATAATAATAAAATAAAATGTCTTTACTACAATGTACAATTCACAATTCAATAATGTTTTTATTGGCAATCGCAAAGACCGTAATTTTCACTGTTTCTCAATTCGAATTAAGTCCCAACAGCTCTGACATTACAATTTACAGATTTATTTTAACCAGTTCTGTATCTGATTGCATTCCATATTTTCTAATTTATCTCATTTGTGCTATTGGCATCACACTTATTATGATTGTCTTTCTTATGTAGTTGCAGAACAAAAGCCTGACATAGAAAAAACATCTGGTTATGAATGCGCTTTGATCCATTTAGTGATGCTCGTGATCCTTTTCATATTCGTTTCTACCTTTTGTCCATACTTTTTATTATTTTTGACATTGAAATTGTCTTTTTTTTCCCGTGGGCTGTCTCTTTACGTGAGACGTTATTATTTGGATTTTATAGTATGACTATTTTTATTGTAATTCTTTCTATCGGTTTTATTATGAATGGAGAAAAAATGCATTAGAATGGGATTAAGCAGAGTTTCATTTCCTTTTTTGTTCTTTATAGTTTCGACATCTATTTCTTTCTAAGATCTTACAGAGAATTTTTTATTGCCATGGCATCTCCAAATTTTGATAGATATATTTCAAAAGCATTAACAAGGCATTTTTATTATAAGCCAATGGCTTATAATAATTATATTAATGACTTAAATTACTACCTTCTTTTATTAACTCCAAAATTTAATTATTTAAATATTAAATTTTATTTTGATCAAAATTTATATTATGTGTATTCCTCAAGTATTGTTAAATTTCTTACAATTTTAAAATCTCATTTAAATATTCGCCTTGATTATCTTTTGGATATTACAGCAATGGATTTACCACAACGGAGTAAACGTTTTCAAATTGTGTATAATTTCACTTCTACTGTTTTAAATACACGACTACGCATTAAATTATGATTAAAGAGACGGAATCTATCTATTCTATTGCAAATTTATACAATGGATCAATGTGGTACGAAAGAGAGATTTTTGATTTATTTGGAGTAGTTTCTTCAACCACCCAGATTTACGACGGATTTTGACAGATTATGCTTTTGAAGGCCATCCTCTTCGAAAAGATTTTCCTCTTAGTGCTATTATGAATTGCGTTATTATGATGTTAACAAAAAGATTGTTTATCAAAACATAAAACTTATTCAAGAATTCAGAAATTTTAATATTTTAAGTCCATGGGATCATATTTTAGAATTTAAAGCATTTGATTTATATAGTCATATAGCAATAAGCATAAGCCTTTGCATATTGATACTCTTCTTCCTAAAAGATATAGTCTGTAAATATCGAGATATTATTTTTTATGAGTAGACATTATTGATATTTGTTAACATAGATATGAAGGTGTAATTCAATGATAGAATGTAGGGTATTTAACTAACGATGACGGTAAAAATCCGTCCACCTTTAATGCTTGAAGTCGGGGGTGTAATTCAATTGGCAGAATGTATGCTTTGCACGCATAACGTTAACGGTTCAAGTCCGTTCATCTCCACCTCATCCTTGTAGGATGTAAGTGGAACACATGCCCATGTCCTATTTTTTATGACTTTTATTGATAAAATATGTTTGTGAGGAGGTTTAAATTAAAGTTTATTGACTAGATTGGTTTACCTTCGTTGCATTTTTATTAAGAAATAATTTTAAGGGTATTTAGCTTAGATAAAAAAGCATTTGCTTTCAATAAAAAATAAGATCTATTTCTTTTTCAAAATATTAGTTTGTTCGCATAACGCCATAATCATATGATTTCTTCTTTGTTTACTCAATTAGTACATTTAGGTGTCCATGTAGGTACGCCGAAGTTCCAATGAATCCAAACTTGTCATTATATTTATTAGGTAAAAAAAATCATACCTTTATTTTTGATATTCGTTACACATTGCTTTTTCTTCGAAAAGCTTTAAATTTTGTAAGATTTTTATCTAAATCTCATGGGATCCTTCTTTTTGTTAATTGTGACTTTGATACAAGTCCTTTTACATATTTAATAAAAATGATTGCACGGAGGTGTAATCAGCCGGTAATTTCATCAAATTGGATGTCCGGTTTTTTGACTAATTGCGTCATGTAGTAAAAAAAATAATTAATTCGTTACTTTTAAGTCGAAATAAAGGTAAGAATAAACAAAAGACAGGAAATATTAGAGCAATTTTTATAAAAATTTTATATTTAACTTCTCATAGAAGGCTGATGTTTTACTTCAAGATCATATTAAAACATTGCAGAAGTATTATAAATTTTTTTTCTTTTTTGTTCATTTTAAATTAACAAAGCGCATACCTGATGCAATGTTTTATTTAATTCTTCTAGAAGTAAATTACCGATTAATGAATTTAGGTCATTAAGATTGCCCATTATTTCGACAATTGATAGTGATTCTATGCATCAGCATATTGCATATCCAATTACGTCAAACGATGATTCCGTTGTAGCAATGCATTTTATTGTCATCTATTTTGTCGTGCTTATAGCGAAGGGCGTTTTTTAAAATTGTTAAATTTTTATCCCCGCCTTAAACGTCTTGGACAAAATAAGTCAAGAAGATTTCGTCTTCTTCGGAAAAAATATCGCCGAAAACGTTTCAGAATTCGGTCAACAACGCAAGAAATTTTGAATTATGTTATCAAACGAAGATTAAATAAAATAGTTCGAAAGCGAAAAAAACGTTGGACGACTCGTCTAGTTAAAAAACGCAAGATACCATTAAATAGAATACCGTTTTCAAAGTAGAACATGATATTTACCAAACAAATAAATCAGCTTCCAATTAAAAAAAGAAAAAAAAAAAAGGTATTTGGAAAGGATCAATCCAAAAAACCTGTTATTGTATTTAATTCACCAGGCTTTTATCATTTATATAGTCTTAGACAGCCTCAAGTTGTATATAATCCACAACAATTGAAATCGATTTTTGGTCTTATAATTAATAATAAACGATTTAAAAATATGCGGTATATTCCAACCTTAATCCCTTATTATTATTTTCATGGTGATGCAAAGCATATTTTGAGCCGTAAGAATAAAAATAAATTACCAATTAGGCGTACACTAAAGGTAAGGTAATACTTTCTTATATGACAAAATTTAGTAGAGGTAAGGAACCTAAAAATGTAATGATGCAATACAAGTATGGTTTTTTTATTCCAAGGGTCCAAAAGAACGAGTCGAGAAATCACATGTTACTTTATATCGTATAAATGTGCTGTGGCATCTTATTTTTAAGATGCTATAATAGAGAAATTTATTAATTGTTTAATTAAGAGCGATTAAAACAGAAGGCAGAACTGTTATTTTTTAAAGCATTAAAAAATATAAAAATCCTCACACATGCTCAACCACTGAAAATATTTTATAGAGCGATAAAAAATATTCAACCAGTAATTGAAACAAGAACAGTTTTGCGTTCAGTAAAAGTTATTTTGTTCCAAAAGAATTGACCTTGAAACGTCAGACTATGCTTGCTATAAAATGCTTATATTAGCTGCGTATAAATCGAAAGATAAATTTCATAAGTTTTCAAACAGTCTTACATATGAGATTATAAATGCAGCTAATAATACCGATTTGCAGTTGAAAGAGCACGAGAAGTTCATGAGCGAGCATTTGCTAATCGTATTCATATGAATTTTTTAAGAAAACGTAAAAAACGTCGTTAACTACGACCGTTCAAATTTTAAAAATACATAATGACACAATCAAATACCTTAAAAGGCATTGTTTTTATTAATGTAAACCTATTTATACTTATAATAAAGCCCTTACTATATTGGAACTAGGTAGTTTTTATGGTATTAATATACCACGATTTTGTTATCATGCACGACTTTCTATAGCAGGAATTGTAGAATGTGTTTAGTTGAAATATATAAATCTTTCAAGCCTGTTATTGCATGCTCAACCCCAATTTCGGATGGTATGAGGTGTATACTGATACAGCATTAATTAAACATTCACGCGAACATGTTTTAGAATTCCTTCTCATCAATCATCCATTAGATTGCCCAATTTGCGATCAAGGCGGTGAATGTGACCTTCAAGATCAAGCTATTATATATGGCAGTGATCGTGGGCGTTTTCGTGAAACGAAACGTAGTGTTCAGGACAAATATATGGTCCATTTATAAAAACTATTATGACTAGATGTATTCATTGCACAGGTGTATACGTTTTACTTCTGAAATTGCTGGAGAACCTATTTTAGGTACTCATGGCCGAGGTAAAAACACAGAGATAGTATGTATATTGAGCGAGCAGTTACAAGTATTTTTTCAGGGAATTTAATAGATATATGTCCTGTAGGAGCCTTAACATCCAAGCATTTGCTTTTTCTGCTAGGTCCTGGGAATTGAGGCCTGTTGATTCCATTGATATTTTAGATACATTAGGTAATTTTATACGTATTGACACGCGTGATCAGAGATTGTACGTATTTCACCTCGTTATAATAGAAATTTAGATGAGGAATGGATTTCCGATAAAATTAGATTTTGTTATGATGTCTAAAAACGCAACGTTTGACAGTTCCATTATTACGTAAGTCCACCATAAGTGGCCAACGTCATATATATCTATTAGTTGGCAACAAAGCTTCCAGCTAATATCCCAGTTAATCCTTCAAACTTTAATTTCATCTTCATCATTAAAAGTTTTAAATTTGCACTTGGCGATTTAATCGATGTCGAAACTACACTTTTACTTAAAGATATCACGCATTCGTTGGGGTCGAAGCAATACCGTTATCTCCTGCTGCTAAGATTTCTAATAATGATTTGAGAGGTAATTATTTATTTAATACAAAAGTTAAATATATGGATACAATAAATTTATATTTTATTGTTGCAACAAATGTTGTATGGAGGCTCCGATATTGTCCCTGAAAATTTCTAGGAATGTAAGCACTATAAAACGAGATTTTATGAAGCTCATTGGTTATATCGGTCCGAACTTAGGTTCAAATAATTTCTTTGCTTACAAACATATGGATTGTGTAATAGCATCCTCATCGCAATTCTTGAAGGCAGACATTATTTTTCTACTTATATCACTTTAATAAAAAATAACGTTTTTTTTTCTAATTCGTTGTTTTGCGATAATTTTCCAATTTTGGTACATTTTATTAATAAAATAACTAATTGTAAAATGCCAGTGAATATTATACAAAAAAATATAAACTCAATTGCAGCAAAAGAATTCAATGTTGAGGCTTCGCATATGTTTTTTAATAAATTTATTAAAAAACATAGAGTAGACATTTTATACGTAGTTGTAATACAAATACGTCAGTTCATCACCTTGCTCATACTTACCTCATTTATCAAGGTCACCATGGTGATGAAAATGCAACAAACGCTTTCCTTTTGTTACATCGTCTACTTTTACTGAAAAATCATCATTGTATTTAACAAATGAAGGTGTTTGTAATCACACAAGACAAGCAACTCTTTCGCCTGGCGTTGCAAAGAGTGATTTTGATATTTTGTTAGCCTTAAGCTTGTATTGTAACTTCAATACAACTTTTAAGAAACCTAACGAATTATTGTTATATTTAACGTCACGAGCTTATTTAACATTTCTTTTTCTCATTTTTCAAATAATATTACTGCTATTTTAACTAAGCAAGCAAAAGCGACAATGCCGTTGAATCAAATTAATCGTTTTGCTTCTGTAAAACCATCCATTTATAATTTTTATTCAACAGATATAATAAGTAGAAAATCTAGAATTTTACAACTTGCTTTGAATAGAAAGCGTGAACATAATTTTTACGATTTAAGATATTAGCCCCCATGTACATTTATCCACTGTATTTTTCTTTAATATCGTTTTTAATTTCTAGTCTTACAGTCGATTTATAGGAACGAAAGGCAGTTGCTTTATCACAACATTTGCTATTTTTTGCTGCAATATTAGTTCCCTTTTTATATTTTATGAAGTCTGTCTTTTAAAAGTACCATGTTATATTAAAATGTTTGAATGATAAAAGTAGAGTTGCTAGAAGTCAGTTGGTATTTCTTATTTGATCCATTAACAGCTGTTATGCTTGTAATCATTACAACAATTTCTGTTTGCGCACATTGTTATTCAATGGAATATATGTTCGGGACCCACATCAGCCGCGTTTTATGGCATACTTATCTTTGTTTACATTTTTTATGATTATTCTTGTAACTGCAAATAGTTTACTCCAATTGTTTGTTGGTTGGAGGGTGTTGGCTTATGCTCGTATTTATTAATAAATTTTTGGTTTACAAGAATACAAGCAAATAAATCCGCAATTAAAGCAATATTTCTTAATAAGATAAGCGATATGGTCTAACTGTAGCGATTTGCATTGCCTTCTTTGCGTTTAAATCGTTGAATTTTTCTTTTATTTTTATGCCTATATCATGCTTGTGAACGATCACATTCTATTTTTAGGTTATCCAATAAGTATCTTGAATATTATATGTTTTTGTATTGTAATTGGTGCTATGGCAAATCCGCTCAAATAGGTCTTCACCTTTGGTTACCCGATGCAATGAGGGTCCTACTCCTGTGTCTTCTCTCATTCATGCAGCTACAATGGTTACAGCTGTATATTTTTAATTATACGTTGTTCGTTTTTCTTTGAATTTGCTACAGATGTGACTTTTTTAATTCTTTTGATTGGTCAGTTACTGCATTTTTCTCATCAACTACAGGTGTTTTTCAAAATGATTTGAAAAAAATTATTGCATATTCTACATGTAGCCAGATAGGTATATGATTTTTGCATGTGGATACTCAGGTTATGCAATTAGTATGTTTCATCTGTCTAATCATGCTTTTTTTAAAGCGTTACTGTTTCTTACTGCGGGTTCTATTATCATTCTTTTTTAAATGATCAGGATATTCGTAAAATGGGAGGTTTATTAAAAATACTTCCCATTTCTTATATTTGTTTATTCATCGGTTCTCTTTCTTTAATTGGATTTCCATATACTACGGATTTTATTCAAAAGATATTTTGCTTGAAGTTTCTTATTTAATTTTTAAGGAATTCCATTATTTAGATTCTTACTCTATGTTGTTTATACACATTTTATATTGGTTAAGTTTACATTCCATTGTTTTTACATGTATTTATAGTATTAGAGTACTAGTTTTGACGTTTTATAATTATTATAATGTTTTTTGTCTTTTTTGGGCCAAATTCATGATGTTCCTTATATTATGATGTTCCCATTAATTTTTCTTTCTTTTGCAAGTATTTTTGTAGATTTCTATCGAAAGATATGATGGTTGGATATGGTAGTGACTTTTGGGGTAATTCGTTTTATATTATTCATTATTTGGATTATGAATTTAATGACAAGTATATAAATTGTTGCCTTTGATTGTCAGTATGTATAGTGTATTGATAGCATCTATTTGCTATACTAGTTTTAATTTACAATTTAGATTATATCAACTAAAACTTCATTCTATTTACTATTATGTACAGTTGTTTTTTAATAAGAAATGTACTTCGACAAACTTTATAACCAATATTTTATTGTATTTTTGTCTAATTATGCATATAATGTACCTTTTAAATTATTTGATAGAGGAAGTATTGAAATTTTTGGACCTTTTGGAATTGCATATGAGCTAAAACGTAGAATTCACGACATTTCTCGTTTAGAGTCAGGTTTTTATATCATTATTCAGGGATTTTATTAAATGTCTTTATTTTTCTTCTATTTTTATATTTTATATTAGCATTTTTTATTGATTTTATTTATTTACCTCATTAATTTTCGTTGCCACCATAATTTTAGATGATGTTTTAATTTAATTTCGGATATTGTTTGGGCTTATCAAAGCAAATTTGTGAGCGGAGCGAGCGGATATATTTGATTTCAATGTTTGATCGTATTACCGCTTCACCGTTTGAGCAATTTCAAATTTTTTTTTTTTTTGATACAGATTATTTTCAATTTACTATGCAGCTTTGTTTCTTATTATTGTTGTTTTAGTACTTTTCTATTTTTTTACTTTTTTCTTGTTTTCTCGTAATCTTTTTGTCAAAAACATTTATGATGTTGCAGTCGAAAATCTTTATAGTTTTACATATAACATTGTTTATGGTCAATTAGGTAATAAAGAAGTCAATATATACCTTTTTTTCAATTCGTATTTTTGTTTCTTTTATTCGCTAATTTGATCGGTTATTACCATATAGTTGTGCTTTGACTAGTCATTTTAATTTAATTTTAAGTTTGTCTTTTTTGATTTTTTTAGGTATTCAATATATTGGTATTTCTGATCACGCCTAAATTTTTTGAAATTCTTCTTACCTAAAGGTACGCCGTTAGCATTATCTCCTTTTATAATTTTAATTGAATTTATTTCCTATGTTTTCCGTGTTGTTTCATTTCTATTCGAATTATTGCAAACATATTATCCGGTCATATCCTTTTAAAGATTTTATCTAGTTTTGCGTATAATATCTATACAAAAGGAGCTTCTTTTTTTTTGTTAGCTTAATTCCTCTTATTATTGTTGTTGCTCTTAGTTTTCTTGAAATGTTTGTTTGTGTTTTACAAGCATATGTCTATACTATTTTGAGTTGCATTTATTTAAAGGATGTGTTTTATATTGACACGCATTAAACAAAATATCAGATACTTTTTTAAATAATTATTTGCAATTTACTTTGATTTAATATATTGAGTCCACCCGTTTTTTTTTTAAAATGTTTTGGGTTACAAATTAATTTTTTTTTATATTATGGCAGTTCCAAAGAAAAAAGTTTCATCCGCTAAACGTTTTCATTTTTTCAATTTAAAATTTAAGCCAATCATTCCATGTTTTATGTGTGCAAAAACCAAAGAATTACATAGATATTGCCAGTTTCCATTTAGAAAAAAGAAGTATATTACTTGTAACAGTATATTAATATCCTAGAGGATAACATTCAATTGATTTGTAGAGAGAGTGCTTATATGGTCAAAGCAATGGTTCGTTAACCAATATACATACATATATATTAGTTAAAAGTTAAATTCTTTCTCTATGAAAAATTAAAATTGATCAACGCAAAGACAGTAAAGTTAAATGCACATATATTGAATAATTTGTTATATTTTATGTAGAATTGAGTTTTTCTAGAAAGAAGTATAAAAAGTAAATTAATATAATTTTTATACTTTAAAAAATATTATTAAAATCAATTATTCTCAATTTATACTTCAAATCCTTTTTATGTTTTTTAAATTTAGCATTCCAGCCAAAAAGAATTCTTCCATTTTATTTTTCCATAATAAAAATATTCGTTCATGCAATGAAAACAGAAGCTTTATTCTTAATTGTAATTTATTGAAACATAAATAAAAATTCATGGAGGGATCGCTTAAGTGGTTAGAGCGTTGGTTTGCTAACCAAGATACGTTAGTATCCTGAGGGTTCGAGTCCCTCTCTCTCCATTTTTCGAATGAAGAAAAAAGGAGATTCAAAAAAATAAAAACAAAATACTGATAATATCATACAAGAAAATATACCAAAGAGGGGACTCGAACCCCCAATTCTTGCCACCTCAAGACAATGTGTCTACCTATTCCACCACTTTGGTAATTTCCCTTCAGCTCTTCTACACAAGAAAAGAGGATGAAGTGGGATTCGAACCCACGTGACTTGCATCAACTAGTTTTCAAGACTAGCACTTCGACCTCTCAGTCATTCATCCTTTGAGAAATTCTCAATTAGGCTCGAGTGGAATTGAACACCGACTTTACGCTTATCAAGCGTACACTCTAACCTCTGAGTTACAAGCCCCGCCCTGATATTTAATTCAATAAGTTGACATTAATATCAATTACTGGAGCAATAGGATTCGAACCTATGAATGTCGGTACCAAAAACCGATGCCTTGCCACTTGGCTATGCTCCAAGTAATGAGAAAATCAATACGAAATGCATTTTTATTATTCTAACAATTTTTTATTGACATGCAGTTAATTATCATCAATTCTAAAAATAAATAAATAAATTTTTTTAAATTTATAAAGAATACAATAAATCATGACGATATTTTTTTTTTGACTAAAACTAAAACCAAATTACAAATTGTTGTTATCCATTAAACATTAAACTAATAGTATATTTTTACATATAAATGTGGGCATAAGTCTATTTCGAAAATACTTATTTTTTTAATATTTTCAAATTTGATGATTAATTCTTCATCGATTATTAATTAATCTTACAATGTTATAAAAACAAATACTTTAAACATTCCATATCTGTACTTATTTTTGCAACTAAAATGTAATATGAGAAAGGAGGGATTCGAACCCCGAACCACAAATGGAACAGATTTACAGTCTGTCGCTTTTGACCACTCAGCCACTCTCTCTCTCAAGTCAAACAAAATGTCTACATCAACAATTGTGTAACTATGGTATTTTGGGGATCGAACCCAAGACCTCTGATTAAAAGTCAGATGCTCTGCCTCTAAGCTAAATACCCTTAAAATTATTTCTTAATAAAAATGCAACGAAGGTAAACCAATCTAGTCAATAAACTTTAATTTAAACCTCCTCACAAACATATTTTATCAATAAAAGTCATAAAAAATAGGACATGGGCATGTGTTCCACTTACATCCTACAAGGATGAGGTGGAGATGAACGGACTTGAACCGTTAACGTTATGCGTGCAAAGCATACATTCTGCCAATTGAATTACACCCCCGACTTCAAGCATTAAAGGTGGACGGATTTTTACCGTCATCGTTAGTTAAATACCCTACATTCTATCATTGAATTACACCTTCATATCTATGTTAACAAATATCAATAATGTCTACTCATAAAAAATAATATCTCGATATTTACAGACTATATCTTTTAGGAAGAAGAGTATCAATATGCAAAGGCTTATGCTTATTGCTATATGACTATATAAATCAAATGCTTTAAATTCTAAAATATGATCCCATGGACTTAAAATATTAAAATTTCTGAATTCTTGAATAAGTTTTATGTTTTGATAAACAATCTTTTTGTTAACATCATAATAACGCAATTCATAATAGCACTAAGAGGAAAATCTTTTCGAAGAGGATGGCCTTCAAAAGCATAATCTGTCAAAATCCGTCGTAAATCTGGGTGGTTGAAGAAACTACTCCAAATAAATCAAAAATCTCTCTTTCGTACCACATTGATCCATTGTATAAATTTGCAATAGAATAGATAGATTCCGTCTCTTTAATCATAATTTAATGCGTAGTCGTGTATTTAAAACAGTAGAAGTGAAATTATACACAATTTGAAAACGTTTACTCCGTTGTGGTAAATCCATTGCTGTAATATCCAAAAGATAATCAAGGCGAATATTTAAATGAGATTTTAAAATTGTAAGAAATTTAACAATACTTGAGGAATACACATAATATAAATTTTGATCAAAATAAAATTTAATATTTAAATAATTAAATTTTGGAGTTAATAAAAGAAGGTAGTAATTTAAGTCATTAATATAATTATTATAAGCCATTGGCTTATAATAAAAATGCCTTGTTAATGCTTTTGAAATATATCTATCAAAATTTGGAGATGCCATGGCAATAAAAAATTCTCTGTAAGATCTTAGAAAGAAATAGATGTCGAAACTATAAAGAACAAAAAAGGAAATGAAACTCTGCTTAATCCCATTCTAATGCATTTTTTCTCCATTCATAATAAAACCGATAGAAAGAATTACAATAAAAATAGTCATACTATAAAATCCAAATAATAACGTCTCACGTAAAGAGACAGCCCACGGGAAAAAAAAGACAATTTCAATGTCAAAAATAATAAAAAGTATGGACAAAAGGTAGAAACGAATATGAAAAGGATCACGAGCATCACTAAATGGATCAAAGCGCATTCATAACCAGATGTTTTTTCTATGTCAGGCTTTTGTTCTGCAACTACATAAGAAAGACAATCATAATAAGTGTGATGCCAATAGCACAAATGAGATAAATTAGAAAATATGGAATGCAATCAGATACAGAACTGGTTAAAATAAATCTGTAAATTGTAATGTCAGAGCTGTTGGGACTTAATTCGAATTGAGAAACAGTGAAAATTACGGTCTTTGCGATTGCCAATAAAAACATTATTGAATTGTGAATTGTACATTGTAGTAAAGACATTTTATTTTATTATTATTACAGGAACATACTTCATGAAATATGTCATTCTAAAAAACTAATCATAGGAACAATTAATGTAAAAAAAAGTAAATGAAAATGCGTGCAGATTAAACTAATTCAATATATGGAGAAATTGGAGTTGCTGCACCTAATACACCCAGGTAAATAAGGTTACATAAAAACAGCCAAAATATTTTTTTATAGAAACTTTTAAACATAGAACTCTTTATTTGAGATTTATAATCAAAGAATGGTAAAAACATGAAAATAAAAAGAGATAAAAACATGATTACAATACCCATGTTTTATGTAGAATTGAACGTAAAATTGCATAAAAAGGTAAAAAATACCATTCTGGAACAATATGATTTGGAGTGACTATAGGATTCGCTTCAATATAGTTATCTGAATGACCCAAAGCTTCAGGAAAAAAAAAGACAAAGGTAAAGAAAATCATAAAAAACAAAAATGTTCTAATAAGTCTTTTACATACGAATATGGATAAAAAGAAACTTTATCTATTCTGTCTATCTTAAACCTGAAGGATTATTTCCTCCAGATTCATGCAAGACAATTAAATGAAAACTACAAGGCCTAAAATGACAAATGGAAGTAAATAATGCAAACTAAAAAAACGATTTAAAGTAGCATTGTTAATAGAGAATCCACCCATAGCCAAGTAACAATATCTTTACCCACAAATGGAATAACCGTTACGAAATTGGTAATAACAGTAGCACCCCAGAAACTCATTTGTCCCCAAGGTAAAACATAACCAATAAAGGCAGTTGCCATTGTTAAAATATAGATAATAACACCTATGCACCATACAAATTTCCGAGGCGTTTTATAAGAACCATAATAAAGACCTTTAAAAATATGCAAATACATAGCAATAAAAAACATAGATGCACATTAGAATGCAAATAACGAACCAACCAACCATAATGTAAATCGCGCATTATATATCAACACTCAAAAATGCCAAGTCAATATGTGGAGTATAATACATAGCCAGAAACACACCGTAAAAATTTGTACAATTAGAAAAAGACCCGCAATAAATCCAAAATTCCAAAAATAATTAATATTATATGGAGTTGGATATTCAATTAAAAAGCTATGAACAGCTGAATAAATTAATGAGGTAAATGAATAATTAGATGATTTTAATTCTTTATTTGAGAGACGCATGGTTATAAAATAATAATCTCGAAAACTAATGTGATTCGAACACATCCCCTCCGTTCTTCCTACGGATGCGCTAATCTTCTGCGCTATAGTTTCGAGTATAATCCTATATATTTTCATTTTGTTAATAAATTGACACCTTAACAAAATTTGGAACCTTAATCGTCAAAAATCATAAGTACATGTTTATTATTTTATTTCAATTAATCTATTAAATTCTTAAATATTTTTATAATGAAACATTATTCATTATTCTTAAATCAAATTAAAATAGTTTTTTATATAATTTATCATTTAGATAAGTTAAGTTATAAAATAAAGTCTCTCAATGAAAGTTCATCCTAAATCAGAAAAATAAAATCTTAAATAGAATAGATGAAAGCATCAAAAGTAAAACAGTAACAGATAGATGAATGTTTTGTTTCATACAACCATGCTTTTTAGCCAAATAAGTATTTATTATTATAAATTCAATCTTTAATAAAGGATAGTTGAGTTAAAATATGTGTTCGTTTCGAAAATCTCCTGTCAGAATTAATTACTTTTTGTAAAAAAACTTGTGATATAAAATATTAACTCTCATATGTTCTTGAATAGCATATATGTCGACATTTACCTTGAGTGAGTGAAGATAAAATAAAAAATTTATCAGATAAAAAGTCTGATATTTTAAACACAATTTTCTTCCTATTTGGTGACTAACCTAATATTTTTGAACTTATACTATTGCATTGAAATATTTGAATATAATTTTAAATCAAATTGATTTTGGTTAGTAATTCCTGTGCACTTTAATTAATATCTACATTATAAAAACAGAATGACGAATAATTAGTAGCAATCAGCTTCAATTTCTCACGAAATGTGCACACTTGCCCTATCAAAGTGATAATCTTTCACTATTCTTCTGAGAGAATAAGCATAGATAAAGTTTCCTACTTATATGATTTCAGTAGTTATCTTGTCACGCGTAGCTATCCGGCGATGCCCCAAGCAGAACAACCGGGTCACAATAGGCGTACTTTTCCCGATCTCTCGTACTAGGGAAAAAAATCTAGTATTCTCTCAAACTGACGGTAGATAGGGACCGAACTGTCTCACGACGTTCTGAACCAGCTCACGTATCACTTTAATTGGCGAACAGCCAAACCCTTGGAACTACTTCAGCTCCAGGATGTGATGAGCGACATCGAGGTGCCAAACAACTCCGTAGATGCGGTCTCTTGAGAGTCATAAGCTGTTATCCCCAGCGTACCTTTTATCCGTTGAGCGATGACCTTACACACAGGATCACCGGATCACTATGACTGACTTTCGTCTCTACGCGACTTGTAAGTCTTGTAGTCAGGCAAGCTTAAAAGCATTACACCCAAATCATTGGTTTCCATCCAATGTGAGCTTACCTTTGTGCGCCTCGTTACTTTTTAGCAGGCAACCGCCCCAGTCAAACTACCCTCCATAAACGGTCTAGAAGTATAATACTTCCATAAGTAATGGTAAGATGAAAAAATAGTATTTCAGCTACGCCTTCATAATTACCAAATAGTAAGATGTCCAAAGCTCCTATTTATACTACACATTCTCGAACCATGTACAATTTAAAGATGTAGTAAAGTGCATGGGGTCTTTCCGTCTGGCCGTCAGCACTCGCATGTTCACGGAAATTTCAATTTCACTGAGTCAATACTGGAGACAGTGGGAAAGTCGTTACACATTCATGCACGTCGGAATTTACCCGACAAGGAATTTCGCTACCTTAGGACCGTCATAGTTACGGCCGCCGTTTACTGGGACTTGGAAACTTAGCCTCCACATATAGGAAACGTCGTTATCTTCAATCTTCCAGCACGGGCAGATGTCAGACCCTATACATCATTCTTAAATTTTGCAGAGTCTGTGTTTTTGATAAACAGTCGCCCCCCCCTGTTCAGTGCCACACACGGATCTTTATAAATCCGCAGTACCCCTTCTCCGAAGTTACGGAGTCATTTTGCCGAGTTCCTTCAGTATTGTTCTCTCATACGCTTAGTATACTCTACCAGTTCACCTGTGTCGGATTCGGGTACAGACATAATATTATTCGCATTATGGAATAAAAACAGATAGCTATTTCCAGAAAAATTATTGAATTCATAACAATCTAATTAGTTATCAAATGCAATAAATTTTTGTCACTAATCTGAAGGCTCTAGGATATTTTCTAGATTTCCATTAATTCAAGCATTGGCTTAAATCTTAGGACCTGCTGACCACTGTACGGATTTACCGTGTACAGGAACCCTTGAACTTTCGGCGATGATGTTTTTTACATCAATTATCGTTACTCATGTCAGCATTTTCAATTCTAATCTGTTCAATAAATTTTCCAATTTATCTTCTACCATTTATAGAACGTTCTGCTACCAATTGTTTATTTAATTCCGCAGCTTCGGTGATTCACTTGAGTCCATTTACATTTTAAATGCAAAGAGTACTACTTTTTCGGTGAGCTATTACGCTTTCTTTAAAGGATGGCTGCTTCTAAGCCCACTCCCGAAAATCTTCGTACATTCACATTTTCATCCACTAAGTTAATTCTTTTGGACCTTAGCTAGCGATCTGGGTTGTTTCCCTTTTGAATACGGATCTTAGCACCCATATTCTGCCTGTTGCCGTTAAATTAAATATGTATAACTTAAGATATAAAAATCTTAATAACTATCAAATAATTAAAAGGACATAAGTTTCGTACACCATAGGCATTCGAAGGTTAATTAAGTTCGGTAAAGTTTTTTGGCTCCCCTAGCCTAACTAGTGCTCCACCTCCTATGCTAAGTATTCGACAACGCTCTACCTCAATAGATTTCGCAGAAAACAGCTACTACGAGTTTGACTAGCCTTTCACCCCTATCCACAATTCATCCCCGTATTTTTCCACATACGTGGGTTCGGTCTCCATGACGTGTTACCGCCACTTCAACTGATCATGGATAGATCACTCGGCTTCGGGTCGAAAACATACAACTTAATACAAAATTTGTTGTTACTATGCCTCCATCTAACGACTTAAGCTTGCTGTATGCATTCACTTGCTGACCCATTATGCAAAAGGTACGCGTTACAGATTACAATATTTGCTACGACAGCTCGTAAGCAATCAGTTTCAGGATCTATTTCACCATCTTTTCAGAATACTTTTCACCTTTCCTCACGGTACTTGTCCACTATCGGTCATTAAGAAATATTTAGGCTTAGAAGGTGGTCCTCCTTTGTTTCCAGGCAATATTCCACGTGTATTACCTTACTTTAATTTTAATGGCACATCATATTACAGGGCTTTCACCGTCTTTGGCAAACCTTTCCAGATTTTTCTATGCTGTGACCATTAGAATATAAGCCTGATCCGCATTCGCTCGCCACTACTAACGGAATCTCGGTTGGTTTCTTTTCCTCTTGCTACTAAGATGTTTCAGTTAGCAAGGTCAAATATTATATTCTTACGGGAAAATCTTATAATTTCACATTTATAGTTTTCCCAATCAGAAATCTTGAGATATCAGACACATCTATTGTCTATCATCAAGCTTTTCGTAATCACAACGTCTAATCTTTCTTAATGCCTTAGGCATCCACTAAAAGCTCTATAGTTTTTATAATGTAGCGTATAATTATTAATTATAAAAAAATTAAATTTAAATTTTGACGAACATACTTTTGTATAATATAATGAATACTGTTTTTATTTTATATAATAATATATTTGGTTATTTCATTTTTTAAATTTAATATAACAAAGGCTTTTTCTTTTAAAAGGTAAATATCAATTACGAACTAAATTCAAACTTCAATATAGATTACTCCTTAGCTTGAAAAAAACAATAAGTGGCTGAAAATAAATATAGAAATATTTAAAATTTGTTAATGTTATGTTTAAAAAACAACGAAATTATTCTTCTTTATTTTTGAGTAGATGTTATTTTAATTTGATTATATAAGAGAATTATAATTGCTAATAAGACAATAATACTAATGAAAAAAGAATAAAAAGGCAATATCGAAAATAAGCTCTCAAAAGGAAAAATAGAAAAAAAGTTATCAAACTCTTCAAATATGACAAATATATATGCATTTAAAAAAATTGCGGCAAAAATAGATATAATTCGTACAAGCAAAGAACTCATAGCCTTTTTGCACGAAATATATGAAAGAACAGATGATGAATAATAATATGACGCAACTAAATTATTCATGTTAAAATGGTATTAATGGTTAATTAAACAAATAATGCCTTTTACGTTTAAGAAATTTGTCTAAACGAGGTTGAAACTGAGCAAAAAAAATTTTACTGTAACGAGAAAGGAAATAATCAAATTGTAAAATATCCTTGAGTTTTTCAATCGGAAAAACCTTAAAATAAAAATCATACAGATTATTAAATGATGCACTCTAGCAAGATATTCACAGACATAAAGCAATTCCTTCTGTTTAAAATTAGCTCAAATTTGCTGATTAATTGCCTAGTAAAAGCTTGATTAAAAAGCAATTTATAATATAAAGTGATGAAATGTGGACTAATTTTATTTGTGAATCAGCAGCAGACGAATAGCCAATCATAATCTGCTGATAGAATGGACGTGGATTTCGCTGTTTAAAAATTTCACGTAACCTGAGACAATAGAAATAATATTAGCAAGAGCAGGGTCAACATCAGTATTAATACTCGTGGAGCCGACTAATTTATTAAAGTCGGACATTTGAATTTTGAGTTTACGTGAAACGCTCTTAATAGACACATTTTGTGCAGAAGAACTACACGGCTAACAGAAAGACCGACGTGAATAGCAGGACGAATACCTTTATTGAATAAATTAGAATCCAAGTAAATTTGACATCAGTTATAGAAATAACATTCGTAGGAATATATGACGAAACATCACCACATTGTGTTTCAATAATAGGAAAAGACGTCAAAGACCCGCTCCTAAATTCTTATTCATTTGAGCAGAACGTTCCAACAAAGAAGAATGGATATAAAAGATATCCCAGGAAATGCCTCACGTCCAGGAGGTCTTCTCAATAAAAGCGCATTTGTCGATAAGCAACAGCATGGTTAGTTAAATCATCATAAACTATAAATGCATTGTGACCTTTTTCCATGAAATATTCACAATAGCAGTACCCACGTATGGTGTTAAATATTGTAACGCAGCTTTACAAGAAGAAGTTGAAGAAACAATACAAGTGTAATTCATGCGTTTTCTTTCTTCAAGACATTATAGACTCTTAAAATACTACTTCTTCTTTGACCAATACCGCGTAAATACAAAATACATGTTCTTTTTTGATGAAATTGGTCAGCCGCTCATCATGATGAATTGGATAAATCAATTCTTTATTGTTTCCTTTTGATTTAATATTGCAGTAATTGCCATTGTAGTCTTACCTGTGAACTTGTCACCAATTAATAGTTCACGTTGTCACATCCAATCGGAAAAAATGCATCAATCAATTGAATACCGGTATAAAAAGGGTATGTGACTGGCTCACGACTAATAATACAGGGGCTTTCTTGAAAACACTTCGAGTTTCATTAGTTAAATAATAGTAAGACAACAAATCATGTGTAGATAAATCTTCTTCATTTAATACATGACCAAAAACGTTGATGTGCTTTCCAAGCACTTCATATCCAACTTTTACAGTCGGAAAGCATCCATATTGCCTGAATTATCCTCCATACGATAAATAGAATCTCCTATTTGAATAGTCTTTTCATTGCTGAGCATAACAATCTCGACAGTTTTACGACGTAACGTAAGAACTAAGCGAGGATATCCTTTTGGTTATTGAAACAGACTAGTTCACCAAAACAAACAGTCTCTAAACCCGATGCATGAACAACACCATCCTTAATAGAGAGTACTTTCCCATAATTGACTGATTCTAAGGGAGAACCAGCAATAGATGTGTTTGAATAGCCTGCTTCCAAATCAGTCAAAACATCATTTGTTACATGTTGCATTGACATGGAAGCAATATTTTCATCTTCATCCAAATGATGAGAAACGAGATTTCTAGTGGTGGTCTCCTCTAGCTCTTCATATTCATTCGCCAATTCTTCGTATTCCTTCTCCAATTCTTCGTATACCTTCTCCAATTCTTCGTATTCATTTTCAAACTCATCTTCTGGTTCCGTAATGTATTCATATTCGTATTCCTCCGGTAAATCTATGTCGTCAAATAAATCTTCTTCTTCGTCTTCTTCGTCTTCACTGCCTTCACTGCCTTCATCATCGAACTCAAAATCAAATTCTTCTCCTTCTCCTTCATATTCGTATTCATTTTCATATTCATTTGCATTTTCATTTTCATATTCAATAGGCAAATAGTCTGCATATGTATCTTCTTCATCCTCAGGCAAATAGTCGCTAGCATCATATTCGAATTCGAATTCATTCATTAAACGTTCTAACTCTTCATTTTGTTGACGTCCTGCTTGCTTTAAAAAGTTTAATGTTTGTTCATTCAAATAAGAACAAGCCTTTTCATTAAATAAATTCGAAGTGTCATCAAATTGTATGTGAGACGCTTCAATTTGAGATTGAATTGATGAAGAAACATTCAAATTATTGTTAATGTTAATTCTGAATTACTTTTAGCACGACGAGTACGAGGTTTACGTTCGCGAGTTGACATAATATAATAATAATAAATATATATTTTATAGATATAAAGAATTTTCAGTTGGTATTACAAAATAAATTAAATACGTTTTTACTTCGTATAACAAATTAGCATCAAATATTGAACCATATTTATATGGTCAAAAGTAAATTATAAGATTTAAATTTTTATCTTTGAAAATAAAAATTAGGAGAGAAAGGACTTGAACCTTCAGCCGTTGGTTTTGGAAACCAATACTCTACCTATTTGAGTTACTCTCCTTAACGAGAATTCAATTAGAATTATGCGACCGATTCTCGTTTATAGAGCAAAAACAAATTTAAAATTTCATCCAGCCACAGGTTCCCTACGACTACCTTGTTACGACTTCACCCCAGTCATCAGCCACAGTTTATTAGAGAACACAAATCCTTTCACTTTAAAAAATTAAATGGATAAACGTATCCATTTAACTTAAAGCAAAAAAGAAATAGTAATCCAATTCAAATGCGACAGACTCCATGATGTGACGGGCGGTGTGTACAAGGCCCGGGCACACATTCACCGTAGCGTGCTGATCTACGATTACTAGCGATTCAACTTCATGTTCTCGAGTTGCAGAGAACAATTCGAACTGAGACAACGTTTTTGAGATTTGCTCCGGGAATATACCCCATTGCTACTCTTTGTTATTGCCATTGTAGCACATGTGTAGCCCAGCTCATTAAGGCGTGATGACTTGACTTCATCCCCACCTTCCTCCTATTTTCATAGGCAGTTTCTTCAAATAATAGACCAAACCATAATGTCCATAAATTGAAGATAGGGTTACGCTCGTTTCATGGAGTTAACTTACATTTCACAACACGAGCTGACGACAGCCATGCAACACCTGTCTTTAAGAATATGCTATTCAAATAATTTAAATATGAAATTATACTTGAATTAATAATAAATATCAGACATATCTCTATGAACTGATAAAAATGATTCACGCTAAAAAATCATGATCGATGGAATTTAAGACAAATTTGCCTTAATCTAACATTTTTTTCTTAAAGATGTCAAGAGCTGTAAGGTTTTTCGCGTTGTGTCGAATTAAACACATGCTCCACCGCTTGTAACGGGCCTCCGTCAATTTCTTTGAGTTTCAATCTTGCGATCGTAGTACCAGGCGGAATGTTTAACGCGTTAGCTTTAATATCAGAATATATCCAACATTTAACATTCATCGTTTACAGCATGGACTACAGGGTCTCTAATCCTGTTTGATCCCCATGCTTTCGTCCTCAGCGTCAGTCATCATCCAGATAGCCGCCTTCGCCTCCGGTGTTCCCTCCAATCTCTAAGCATTTTATCGCTACATTGGAAGTTCGCTATCCCAAATGATACTCTAAGTTTAATAGTCTTGAAGGTGTTAACAAACATTGATTTGTTCTTTCACCATCAACTTAAAAAACCGCCTACAAACCCTTTACGCCAATCATGACGAGTAACACTAGTCCCTCCCGTTTTACCGCGGCTGCTGGCACGGAATTAGCGGGACTTCTTCTCTGAATACAGTCATTATCCTCTTCAGCGAAAGAGCTTTACAACATTTGCGCTGTCGTCACTCACGTGGTATTGCTGATCAAGCTTTCGCCCATTGTCCAAGATTCCTCACTGCTGCCTCCTACAGGAGTTTGGGCCGTTCTCAATCCAATGTGGCTGATCTACCTCTCAAATCAGCTAAGGATCGCGGGCTTGGTTAGCCATTACCTAACAACAACCTAATCCTGCGCGAGCTTATCTAGAAGCGATACAATCTTAAGATAAGGTTTCGTATTTAAAATACACATCCTTACAAATCTTCTAGGTAAATTTCTCACGTGTTACTCACAGTCCGCCACGTACAACCAATAACTGGATGACGTTCGACTCGCATGTGTTAAGCATACACAAGCGTTCACTCGGAGCTAGAATCAAACTCTCTAAATAAATCGAATATAAATTTGATAAGTTATATTCTTAATTCCTATAATCCTAATTAAGAATTTGTTAATGCTCACATTTGTGTAGTTCTTTCTAATTTAAATCAATTAAGCAAAAATAATTAAATCTATAACATTATTCTTATGTTTTTAGTTCATATAATAAATTCAAATTTTCTAATATAAAAAATAGAGTTTGCACCTTAGCTTACAATAATAACAAATAAATGGCTGAAAATTATAATATATATATACGTATTTGTTTTTAAAACGACAGGATTTATATTTTTTTCTTATTAGAAGTGAAGTGCTTTTAATTCATTTAGTTCTATCATAAAACACATATGTTATAAAACAACATTTTATTAAGGCGCGAAAAATAAAAAATAAAATGACTTTTTGTTCAACTAAATATAAAAGAGCTTCTATGACATCCATATAGTAAAAAGAATAACCAATTAGATAAATAGCATAACTTACTAAAATAAAATAGATTAGAGACCAAATTCGTGATATTATGGTTATAAGTAAAAACATTGTTGCAATAAATTATTTGATTAAAGATCTTTATATTCTAAGACCTTTAGAATTGTTAAAAACATAATTTTCTTTACATATTTCACATATTTTACATATAAACAAATTTAAAAGCTTTAAGCCAAATATTCTATTGGGGTGCTGGAAAAGTAATTAAAAAATTCTAAATCAATTTTTCAATTTTAGCCAAAAACGACAATAATTATATGAAAATTTAAAATGTCGACAAATTGAAAAAAAAAAAATATGAATGGAAAAAGAAAAGACAAGCTGTCCTAAATAATGAAAAATCTATTTGAATTGACAAAATAGATTGAAAACCTTCAATTTACCGATGAAATGTTTTTTTCAAAATCAAATAAAAGCGTGACAAATCAAATCCTTTTTGCCATTTCTTCAAATAATATAAATGTTATTATATATCATTCATAAATAATAATAAACTAACACGAACTAAAATTAAGTAGCCAAAAACTAGAAACAAAGGCAAATTAGGAAAGTTTCAATCTATTTTGTCAATTTCTTGCGGAGAGAGGAATTGAACCTCTATCTTAAGGTCATGAGCCTTGTGATCTACCGTTGATCTACTCCGCAGTCATTTGTGATTTTTCATTAAATATAAATGTTTACACCTTATCATGTTTTCTTATTAGAAAATACAAAACACAGAAAAAAACAACATGAAAAATTTTAAAATACTCAAAAAATAATATTTAAAAAGGTATATACTACGAACGACACAAATGTAAATGAATAAAAGAAATATTTGGTGCTTTTTCATTTAAATATGGAACCTAGAAGTAACGTCAATATATCTACAAAATGTATAAAAAACTAAACCATAATTTCTACGTTCTACAGGATTCGAACCTGCGACATCCGGCTTAGAAGGCATCGCTCTATCCAACTGAGCTAAGAACGCATACACTTTTGCTCTGTTAAAGAGAAAAAACAAAGTGAGGCAATATGAGAAATTTTAATTTTTAATACTGCAAAGCTAACTAATTAGTAAAATTATGAACATGTAAACGTGCCATTGAAAAGACTGTTTTCGAACTCCAAATTTCGCAGTCCTACCCCCTTGCTCATTCGTTAATAAAATAGATCCATCATGGCAACAAGTAAAGAAAAACCGGAAGTGTAAAGAAAAGGAAAATAAACTTCAAAAATTAAAAATCTAATCTACTAAATGAAAACGATGCAATGTCACAAACATCGTATGTATCACAAATTTCAAACAATGGTGCCTCTGTTGTCAACATTAATGCTGCAAAATTAAATGGAGAAGAAATAGGCTCAAGTTGCCAGTATAAACCTGTAAACAAAATGACAAAAAATGAAACCCCACTATTATATGCGTAGAATCATCTACTTCAAGTTGTTTTATTGGAATCATCATTACAACAAATAAAAAAAGAATAGCAATTGCACTACATAAACGACCAAAAAAATTAAGCTATATAACCAATTCCCAGAAAAGCAAAAAGCACAGATGTAGCAATAAAAACAGTCATCATAAACAAGGTAGAATAAACTGGTTATGTGACCAAATCATCAAAATAGAGGACAAAAAACTAATTGTCCAAATTACCATAAATAAAATAATATCAGAAAAACTATCACTATGGTATAACATCATTTTTTGTTAATATAATAAGATTCAACAAACTGTGGATCTAGACGACGAATGTCTTTTAGACGAGACCAAGACATTGTCGATACATTGTATTGTAATACCAAAATAGAGAAATCCGTTCAATGCGTACACGAGGATTATGAGTCATATAAACGGAAGGCAACTCAAAATGAAAAGCTTTATAAATTTTACGGAAATTAATCGCATGTGCAATAATTTTCTAGCAAAGGCTTTTTCGAAAGCACTAACTTCTCGGACTTTAGAAGAATGCAATTTCTTTGCTTTAACAACTCTTTCCAAAAATTGTGTCACTTGAAATGCTTTTCAACATGGGTATGTTCAGGAAGCGGTGAAGGCATTGCCATTCATAAGAAAAACATTTAAAATAACGTTCATTCGTTTTAACATGTTTAATAGTACAAGTGGAAAATAAAACAATAATATGAGATGTACATATAGTTTTTTTATAACATCTTCAAGAGAAATAAATGTCCATGGGTTATAGCGAACAGGTAAACTTGAGTTAAAGTATGGTATAATATATAAAAAAATAATAATAAACCTATAAAAGAAATAAATGAACCAAAAGTACAGATCACGTTTACATCATGTAAACATCAGGATAGTCGGGAATACGACGAGGCATACCAGCAATTCCTAAAAAATGCATAGGAAAAAATGTTATATTAACACAACAAACATAATCCAAAAATGACAACGTCCTAACTTCTCAGAATATTGATAACCTGTAATTTTACCAATCAATAGTAAAATGCTGCAAATAAAGCAAATACAGCACCATGGAAAGAACATAATGAAAATGTGCGACTACATAATACGTATCATGTAAAATAATATCAATTCCAGCATTTGCAAGAACAACTCCAGTTAAACCACAATAGTAAAAAGGAAAATAAAACCAATAGCGAACAACATTGGCGTTCGGAACAGATAGAACCTTGCCACATTGTAGCAAGCCAGCTAAATACTTTAACACCGTAGGGACTGCAATCACCATTGTAGCAGCAGTGAAATATGAACGAGTATCAACATCGAGTCCAACTGTATACATATGATGTGCCCAAACGAGGAAACCTAAGAATCCTATACGCAGAGTGCATAAATCATACCAAGGTTACCAAAAACTTTTTTCTGTGAAAAAGTAGATATCACATGGCTGATTATACCAAAACTGGAAGAATCAAAATATAAACTTCTGGATGACCAAAAAACCAAAATAAATGTTGGTATAATACAGGATCACACCTCCAGCGGGATCAAAAAAGGCAGTATTAAAGTTGCGATCTGTCAGTAACATAGTAATTCCCCCGCAAGAACAGGCAAAGCAATAACCAACAAAAAAGCAGTCACTAATATAGACAAGCAAATAATGGTACTTCATGTAATGCTTTTGTCCTCATATGAAGAATAGTAGTAATAAAATTAATTGCACTAAGATAGAAGATATACCTGCAATGTGTAAACTAAAGATAGCTAAGTCTATAGAAGGACTGAATGGAAAATTTTACTAGAAAGGGGAGGATATACTGTCCAACCTGTACCTACACTAATTCTACAAATGCACTAAGTAAAAGCAATAACAAAGCTGGAGGAGAAGCCAAAAACTTAAATTGTTTAAACGCGGAAAAGCCATATCAGGTGAACCAATAAAATTGGAACAAAGAAATTTCCAAATCCACAGCAGCAATAGGTAAAATAACAAAAAATAACATTAACAAACCATGGGATGTAATTAAAACATTGTATAATTGATAGTTACCAAGCAACATTTGATCACTGGAAAGGCTAATTCCATTCTGATGAGAATAGACATAAAAACTGCCAAAAAGCCTGTAATTAAACAAAAATCAAATATAAAACACCAACATTTTTATGATTAGTAGTATAAATCATTTATATAAATCTAAAATTAATAATTTTAAAAAAGATTCGCTCCACCGGATATTGTTATTTATTTGTACGGTCATTACTTTATTTCAAATTGGTAAACCAAAAAAGGAGTAGGAGTCCTTTTGACGTTTTTTGAATTTTTTCAACATCATTTAAATAAACAGTAGCATTAACATATTAGAATATATATGTGAAATAATGTATTGTTTTAAATCTATTTCCAAATAAGATTTCTGAGCAATAATTTCTTCTTCCAACGCCTTAAAAACAGCATTTAAATATCTAAGGATGTAAATTTTTTTAAGACGTTTATTGCGATACTGCGCACGCTTCAATTACAAAGAAATGCTTGAAAAAATATAACATTTTTCTTACGCACTTCATTTTTTTGAAATAAAATAGATTTTTGATTCAAATTATAATACAAATTAATGCTGTACAAAAAAAGAAAAAAAAATATACATTAACAATTAACTCTGGATTTAAAAAAAAAGAAAAGTCATTCTGAAAAAAGAACAATATCAGCCAACGTATACTAAATAGATAAAACGAAAAAATAATATTGAATTCATATTTCCATTTAAATAAAAAGTGATTGTTTTTTCTTAAAGAAAAAACATTGTTGAACTAAATAAACAGACCCCTCTCATAACAAGAAGCTGAGATAAGGTCAATAAATTGCACAACTAAAAGATTTATATTTTGAAAAACAAGTTGAATGGCACAAATGAAATTAGCACTTTTTACGGAAACCTCATTTGGATGAGGGTCTTTTCGAGTCATTAAATATTGATAGATAAAAAGCTGTTGAATGGTATGCATATAATACTTAATTTGTGTTTTCACCATTAAACTGATTCTAGGAAGAAAAAACCTTAAAAATAAAAAATAAGATGTAAAAAATACGGTTGAAAAGGATAAATAAATGGACGCAAAGGGGACCGGATCTAATTGCGGCATACCTTTATTTCAAATAATCCATTGAAAATACCCTCCAATCATTTATCTTTTAATTTGAAATATCAACCGTTATAAAAAATATACAATATCCACAAAAAAATTATCTATATTTAGGATTCAAAAATTTCGTTTTGATCAATGGTTGAAAAAGAGTAAGTTTAATATGACTTATATAAAATGGATTTACTAAGATGTTTCTCACTAAAAGAGGTTGTATATTAAAATATATAAATTCCAATGCACGCATAAACCATTAACACTAGATTTAGAATAAAAAATCACAGTGGAATATTTTCCCATAAAATAACTATTGCTTCTTCTCATAATAGAAATAAAATATTCATACATAAAGCTCGTCGTCGTTTAGCAACTTTAAACGGTTTTAAATACTTTGTAATTAATATTTGCTGTAATATCTTATGGTACTTTCGACGTAGTTTCGATTGTAAACGAAAGGATTTAAAGAACTTTTGCTTCCCAAATTTTTGAATTTTAGGCTTATGTTTATATTGTGCAGACCTCCTTTTTCCAGTTTGATTTTTATTTGAATTGAATTTCCATTTGCTAAAAAAAAATTTCTTTTTATTATTAACTTCCCATTTGTTGGAACTGCGAGGATTTCGTTGTCTAAACTTCTGTTTCTTAGATCTTACATAATGCGAATTATGATATGCTTGACTTGCAAATTTGCGAGACTGAATGCCATTATCATTTTTTGCGCTGATACAGCCTTATATCGATGGGGTCTGTTTAGTGGATTAAACATATTTGATTGTTTTGATTGAAAGCTTCGATTGGTTTTGTAATTACTAGATGTTCTATTTTTGTTTGCATAAGAAGAAGAAGAAGAATGTGGTTCCTTACTCTTCTTGTTGAATTGTTTTATATTTCTGTGAATAAAAGAAGATTTGTTTGAATCACCAGGCAAACGCCTTTTAAAATACTTACGCGGAGTCACATATCTTGGTTTTTCACCCTAAAATACCACGGTATATACCGTTGATTTGGTCGTATAAGCAGTTGAGCTCGACGAAAATATGTAAAAGAAGTAAATGTATGGCTGTAGGAAGAATTGGAGAACGTTTAGTTAATAAATACTCTTTAAAGTACTTTTGAATACTTGGACGTTTTATAATCTTTCTATATATGCTCTGCGATACTGTTTTTTACTAGCTCTAAGACGTTTAACACCTTCAAACCATAATTGCTATAATAATTAAGTAAATACCGACAGTAGTCATAAAGTCCACTATTAGTGAAAAATCGCATAGATCTCATCGCCAATTCAGTAGAAGAAGGCAAGCAGTATCGAAATTTTGAAACAAATGAATGATTCTCTTGAGATATAAAGCCAAGAGCTGCCAATTTTAAAATTAATAATGCATTATCACGCAACAAGTATGGATACAAAATGAAAATAATTTTGATGGCTTAAACCTTGAATATTGCCTTACTTTTTTCATGTAATCAGCCATTGTTTTAGATAATTTATTCAATACCGTCTTTCTTTTCGAAATTGATCGACCATGCAATTTATACTTATATTGCAACCAGTTTTGTAAAAACCATGTACGACTAAGCTTACTGAAGTAAGATTTAGTAGTTGGTCCATTATGGCTAAAAGCTCCGAATTTTTTTTTACTCTACAAAAGGATTTCAAATAAAGTAATATTTGTCTGAATAATGAATAATTCATTTGATAGTAGACTTCTCGAGTAAAAAGGTCATTGACATAAGTATTAATTAATAGCTTTGAAATGAAATTGTTGGGGAAATAAGAACATGATCACCTATGTTAAACATGCACGGAAATGAGGCCAAAAAATGTTTATTCACATAAACAGGTAAAAAAATAAAATCATTAAAATTTACTTGGCATGCATATCGCTGATGTGAGAATAAAAATACACCAAAAAAGAAATATTTCCTCTATTGCTCATCTGTAACAATAAATCAAAAAAAGTTTTTGTGCGCTTCGCAAATAACGAACAAAACTGAAAAAGGATTTGTTGGAAACAAAACCATAAAGTAATTTAATTACCTTAATTGCTTTAACTTTAAAGCATACAAAGTCTGCACTCTCTTACGACGTCTCGTTTTTTGAGGGCATATCATAAATATATATCCTTTACAATAACATGCCTCTTAATTCTGAACCTTTGCCTTTTCCTTAAATAATAAAGAATGCGCTTTTTCTTACAATATCAAGTTTATCGTAATTAATATATCTAAAAAGAAATTTAACATACCTTTTTTGATTAAATTTACTTATTTTACGTATCCGATAATGAATACGACGTATTTTGAAATAACGTTTCTTTTGGCGAATTGGATAAACGGCCAATTCTTCTTTAATTCGTTCAAGCCTTTTTTTTAAGATACCATTGCGAAATAATTGTTGTAAATTATTTTGGATCAAAATGTTAAAACAACAAAGTAACCTTTGTCTCATTACTTTAACCGATTCGACAGAAATTCGCTTAAATCTGGTTGAATTCAAAAATTTCATAAAACGACGGTATTTCCGTATTTGACAAACCAAATAATTATGCTGTAAATATAGCAATTTGCGTTTAATTCGATATTTTTGTTTTAAATGCTTAATTTTAACATGAAGTGGTAAAAAAGACAGGAACTTTCGTCTAAATTTTGAGTTATACCGATGGCGAATAAATTGCCGTTGAAACATAAGTTTTAAAAACTGATAGCATCGTCTATATTTTAATCTAGCAACAAGAAGAGTTACCAATATATCACAAACGGAAAATTGTTTAACAAACTTAACATGATTTTTACTACGTGTCCATAATCGGTCTTCTAAAGCCCGATACATTTTAAATTTTGAGGATTTAATTTTAGTCATATTGTTGAATTCTAAGATTCTCGCTATCGGACTTGAACGATAACCCTAAAAAGGGTACAGATTTTAAGTCTGTCGTGTTTACCTGTTCCACAAAGCGAGAAGAAAAAAAAATGCTGATGAATCCAATTTACATTATGAAATATTGTTTTAAAATTAGACTTTAAATGCTTGCTTGGAAAATAGCTAATTAGCCTCGAGCTGGAATTGAGTTGTTATTTGTCCCAAAATTGTTAAATTTTGAAAATGGATGTGTAAACTGTTACAGATTTATAAAAAAAATGGAGAATACGGACGATGGGAATCGAACCATGTATTCTGCTTGGAAGGCAGACAACTTACCTCTAATTGACGTCCGTCTCCAATTGTCCGTCTCCAATTGTCCGAAATTGTAAAATTCCGAAAAAAGTTGAAGGTTCATACTTTTATACCTTTTTCTATCCCTTATAGAAAGGTTGGGGTTAATATTATATTAATTATATTAATAATTAAATGTTTAAGAAGTTTTAAGTAAAGTCTGTGTTAACAAACCAAATCATATTCATTTATTGTTATTATTTTTAATAATTTCTCTCTTTAATAAGAGAATTTCTTCTTATAAGAAATAAAAAGCAGAGTTTGCACTTTTATATTCGATATTCTTGAAATAAAATAATTTTGGACGATTTTTTATTCAAACTTTTTATTTTTCAAAGTGCTCCTATTTGGTAAAGAAAGACTTCTTATAGACAAACAAGTTTAATTTTCAAACATTCATTACACACAGCTTTTAACTTCTTTTACAACAAAATCATTTGACTTTAAAATGTAATATCCAACCTTTCTATTCTTTTTTGTTTCAACATTTCGCGTAAAATTCGCATCTTGTTTTGTTTAATCAAATATTTTTGCTTTAATCATTCCTTTCTGATAAGGAAGAAAAACCTTTAATTTAAACAATGTAATTGTATTCGATTTAAAAACAGTTTCTATTAATTGTAAATTGATTTACCGAATAACCATAATACGGGTATATGAAAAGTATATTAATTATTTACATTTAAAGACTAATTAAATAGAATTTATAGTCACTTCATTCTTTTTAGTATATGAAAAAGATAATAAAATAAGAAATTTGTCTTTTTTGTCATTTAGATAAATTTTATTTAACAAAAGAAACATAACTCTTTTAGAACATATCTTTTATTAGGATCCAATTACCCTCTGGACTAAAAATTTGATGGTATTTTTAACTAACAACTTTATTTTGGGTAATTATTACGTGAATTTTAATAGTTTTTCATAATTGTAATCTATTATTTGCCGAGTTGTAAAAATAAGAAATATTAATTGCATTTCCATTGGAATTTCAGCAATACATATGATTCCGAGCTAAGTAAAAAATGAAAAAAAGTGCCATATGCAAATATTATGTATTATTATGAACTTTTATTGAAATTTGCATTTAATAATATAATATATGTATATATTTTTCTCTCGTTTTGGTTGGCACCGAGAGATTTTTATTCATTTATATTTTTAAATTAAAAGAGTTATATATATTATTTATTAAATGCACTTTGAAGATATTTCATATTAATTTAAAAATTCAAAAAAGTCCATTATATATTCTGATAGTTATCAATTCCAAATCTAATTATAATAAATAAAAGTATCCAAATATAAAAAGTAAGTTAATTTGAAAAAGGCGTATATATATAGTCACATAGAAATACATGTATCTTATTTTTCACATGAATATATGGCAATCTTATTCATGACTAAGTATTTAATCAACTCAATAAAGAAAACAATATTCCTGATAATCTTTAATAGTATTTCTTTATAGGAATAAAATAAAACGTTGTGACATGTAAAAATACTTATCATTATTAATATACTTTTATAACGTTTTCCGTTCTTAAAAGTCCATTATTTTTCTATTTGAATGCAATGAATTGACTAATATTGATGCAAACATTCATATTTCCTTCTATTAATTTAAATAAAACAATTATAACAACAAACATGCATACAACTAAACATAAAATTTTAAGATTGATCGCTTCATCTACAATAAATTTATTTTAAATTAATGTTAGAATTAAAGTTCTTTTTCTAAAAAATGCTAGTCATTTCTATTCTTACATTAGATTTATACGTAATTTTCTTTCAAATTAAAAGCCATAATAGTGCGTAAAATGTGTGTATTCTTTTTCAGAGCAATTACAAAAATAGTTTAATATTATATTAGCCTTCCATTTTTTTAAAAGGTATCTCCTTTTTATTGTTTATATTTTATGACTGAAATATGTTTATTGTGCATTTATTGACCGATCAAACATTTTAACTGGAATAAAATAGAAATTATTAACTTTCATTTTTTTTTTTTCACAATATAAACAATTTAATTCTTCCTTGTATTTATTAGGATGGCAATTTGCTATGTTAGCAAATAGAAAACATTTTAGAAAAAAATGAGCTATGTGGTGAATAGGACTTAGGCGAATAAGCATTTTATTTTGTTCTAATTTCTTTTAAGATTTTATATTAAACTTTTTGTTTATATAAAAAAATAGAACGATTTCCGTTGCATAATGTAATACAATTAATTTTCATTAACAAAAACATATTTTTTATTTCTCAAAATAAAATAAAAATAATGGTATGTTATTTAAGGCTTATTTCTTTAACAACCCCTTAAATCAATTCAAATAATTTATTAATCAAAAAGTTGTAATTTTTATTCTCTTTTGATAATAATTATAGTTTGTTTCTTTTAGTCAAACTGTCTAACTCTAGTTTAATTGACTTTTTTAAATGGAATGGTTGAGGATTCTTTTATCTTAAGGGCATAGAAATGAAGCTATTAATGTTTTATGTTGGGTTTGAAAACACCATTTCATTTTAAAATATATTAATTTTATACACATATGATTTGAAAAAGCTTGGGTGAATTGAAATATTAATTTTGATAATTTTGTTTCTACAGTTTACGAATTCGTTAAATAATTTAACTTTATACAATGTAAATAATATATATATTGGCCTTAAATTATATAGACAGATTATGATTATGTTCACTTAGCTTGTTTTTATTTAACAAAAAAATCTCCAACATGTAGGTGCTTTACAATTTTTTTTTCATTTTGATTAGGTAAAAAATTGAAAGGTTAACACTTCCTTTTACTTAGATAGTTGATTTATTTATTAAGTTATTATTCATTTCCGAATATGAATATGTGTTCAATATAAATACGGAATCAAAACAAAACTCATATAATTTTCTACAAATAGCGCAATGAACATAAAGATAAAAATATCCATATCCTATTCTAATCCATGTTTGAGAAAATTTATGAAGTTATTTTTAATAGAATTTGTAGTTACGTATTATTTACATTTGCTAAATAGTTAACATATTTATTTTTTTAGTGGAAGTTGGAAAAATTAATAGGTTCAATGATATTTCATCCTTTTTCTAACTCGAAGTAAAATAAATATAGATGTTTTTTTAAAATAAAATGTGCTTTGTTTAAATAATATTTTGATTTTATGTTAATAAACCAATAAATTTTTATTTAAGGATACAGTCAAACTTGGGGTTAATGTTTTTTTATCATTTGAATTTGTTTTTAATTTATTCATTTCTTCAACTTTTTTACTTTTTTCGGTGTTAATTGAGATTCATTATTTTCCTTCGTGGAGATTTTAGTCGTTTTCGAAAAATAGACACATTTATCTTTTCTTCGATCATGGGAAGTAATGAGGGTTGTGTTACTGATCTAATCTAATTTAATGTTGTTACAGTTTTTTATAATAATTTTAGAAAATCTATCTATCTTTTTGCTTATCCGAATGTTATTCATTTTCTTTTCTAATCGCAGCATATTAAAAGTTAGGTTATTTTTTTCTATGTGTTCGAAATCACAAAAGGTATTATATTTTTTGGCTTATAACAACAATATAATTTTATTATGGTAGATATCCCATTTTTAGAATTTTTTTATTGCAAATGGTACAGAGTTAGATTCTTTTAAGCATTTGAATACAATTCTGTAAATAAATATTTAATATATTATAATTTTATTCAATATTATTTTCAAAGTCAAAATCAATCAATAAAATAATATTAACATATATCTTTAAAAGGTATTTATATAAACTCTAATTGTCTCCTTAATACAATACATAAAATTAATAATAATAAATGATCTTATTCTTTCTCTCCTCTATGGTTTTAATATTGATAGTTTGTTTAAATTCGTATTTAGTACGAGTAGTTATTTTCTTGAATTGCGTACCAGTAGCAGTTTCATATACCAACGAAAAGATTCTTTTCATATAATTAATGCATCTAATATTTGAATCGATAGATATTCATTTAGCAAAATATCGCCAAAGTCAATGTTATTCTCTGATTTGTTAAAACGTTTGCTATATTAACATTCTTCAGCAATTCTACTTTCTTTTTCAAATATTAAGAACCATTAATCTATATTTTGCTTTTTGTCCCATTCTGCATATACAATTTTATCTTCACATTTCTAATACTAAATTTTCTTGTCAGATTTTTTATTTTTGGAAACTATAATTTTTTCAACATATCTTAACCAATTTATAATTGTGAATTTGAATTTGTGCAATTGAATTGAAGTTCATAGACGTATTTATTACAAGCTTTGGGCCTACATTTTAGCACTTAAGATTATACCTGTTTTTTTTTTTAACCATGCCAAATTTAACTTCTTCTAATTGTTTTCTTTTAGAAGGGGTATACAAGAAAACAATATTATTGAAAGTGAAAATGCAAAATCGAAGTCATACAAATTCAAACGTTTTGATACGCATATTAAAAGTATATCGTTCAATCCTGAAATTGATTCGAAACCTTATTTAGTAATTTATCCTATATTTACAACTCGCATAGATATTTATCGTCGAGGTCCAATGTTATTAGACGATTTAAATTATATCCATCTTAGGTGGCATGGTTATAAAAGTATTTCTCATCGCAAATCATGTCGCGAAGGGATTTGTGGAAGTTGCGCAATGAATGTTAATGTATAAATACATTAGCGTGCATTTATACTCCTGATCCTTCCATTTCAGTATTTACTGTTTACCCATTGCACATATGCCTATTATTAGAGATCTCGTTGTTTCTCTTAAACATTTTTATTTACAATATAAGTCTATTCGTCCATGGTCCAATCAACTAAATATGTAACTATTAATAAAATCAAACAAAGTAAATATGACCGCGAATTATTAGATGCTTATATGAGTGTATTCTATGCGCATGTTGTTCTACTAGTTGTCCAAGCTATTGGTGAACACAGATACGTATTTAGGTCCCGCAGTCTTGTTACAAGCATATAGATGCTTATTGATTCTCGGGATGAAAATACGGTCCAACGCTTGAGAACGTTAAATGATTCTTTTGCGCTTTACCGTTGTCATACAATTATGAATTGCACTCAAACTTGTCCAAAAGGGTTGAACCCAGCATTTGCGATCTCGAAAATTAAAACGTTAATTCATCAATTTTTTAATTCAGATGAATAGTTTAGGTAGATTAATGTAAAGAATTATGTCACAATATCGGAAAGAAGTTAAGGCGGTTTTAAAATTAAGAATAAATGCTGGTGAAGCGAATAACAATCAGTCTATTGGGGCTATACTTAGTCAGTTAGTATTAATATGATGGAATTTTGTAAAAGTTTTAATGAAAAAACAGCTCATTTACAAAAATCGGTCCTTTTACCTGTTACTATTACTTTATATACAGATCTTAGTTACGAGTTTAGAGCAAAGTTACCTTCCATTCGTTTTTTTTGAAAAAAGCTTTATGCATTGAAGTGGCAAATAAAGGTTATACTCCATTTGATGAAAAAACATCGAAATCTAAGAAACGCCAAATTGATAGGGAGAACCGCAAATATTATCAATATTTATTAACGCAACAACAACTATTTGAAATTTCATTAATCAAATGTTTTAGTTTTCCATATATGCTTCATTTGAGTAAAATATGTAATATGCTATTGGTAGTTCACATTCTATGCGTACTACTGTTCGACAACACAATTCAACTTTTGTCTAATTTAAATTACAATGCCGACTCTTAAACATTTAACTTATATTTCTTATTACAAATCTCTTTTATTAGTGATACAAAACAATTTTTCGTTTATCCTTTCGTGCTTTTTTTTAAGGTTAATTATATTTCCAGTGAGATTACATTAATTTAAAGAAAATTTGTCAGGATAAATACAATTTGATATGTGTATGTTTTAATAAAAAAAAAGCAACTTCTTTGCAGTTTCCTGAGACTTTTTTTAAAAGTTTATTTACTGGTACAATCCTAATTATATATCCAAATGTTTCGTCGTATGCGTGATTTCAGTTGAAAAATTTTCTTTTGAGTTTAAAGAATTTTTTATTTATTTAGACAAAAACTATTCGGAATTAGTATTTCTTTTAGCTAAATGGAACGATTATTTTACATTTGATAGGACTCTATCTTGCAATCTGAATCTTCACTTGTTTCAGTTACTCGTCAATTGTCTTGGCAAATTAATTCTTCTTTTATTTATTGTTTTAATTGTAATATGTTTTTTATTTCTAATATTTATATTTAACATACCAAAATTGTTTTTTAAAAAACCAAATTAACTTTAATTATGCTTAATTCTCAAATAAATTCGTTATTACTTACTGAATTACTAAGAGTATGTATGTTGTCTTACAAAACTTCTTTAAGAAGAAGGTTACAATAAATTATCCTTTTGAAAGGGTTCTCTAAGTCCTAGATTCAGAGGGGAGCATGTTTTGCGTCGTTATGTTTCGGAGAAGAACGTTGTATTGCTTGCAAATTATGTGAAGTTATTTGTCTGCTCAAGCAATTACTATTGATTCAGAGCCTCGTTTAGACGTAGCCGTCGAACTATTCGATATGATTTAGATATGACTAAATGTATATTTTGTGGTCTTTGTCAAGAAGCTTGCCCGGTTGATGCGATTGTTGAAGCCCTAATTTTGAATATTCTACCTTGACTCATGAAGAATTATTTTACAATAAAGATAAACTTCTATTAAATGGTGATAAGTGGGAAACTGAAGTTTCTTATCATCTTTTAATAGAATCTGCATATCGTTAAAGCATGAGTATAAAATCATTTTTATTCATTTTGATATTAATTGTTATATCAATTATTACCCTTTTTATTCTTTTTTGCAAGATCATAATTGTTCATCTTTTGAAAAAGAGCAACACTTGTTTATAGAAATGATACATAGATTGTTGCAGACATATATTGAAAAGAAATCTCCGATATCTGTTTATAACAAATATTTAGAGGGATTTCAGGCAGCAATAGTAGGGTCTATGGGTGACTTTTACATTTTTTCCTTCTTTTTTAATGGATTTTTTTTTGAATCAATTGCTGTGAATTTAATCATTTTATTATTAACTCTGATTAGTAGTGTCGTGTAATAATAGGTTTGCTAATTGCAGTTGCGTATTTCACACTATTAGAGCGTAAAGTAATGGCCGCTATGCAGAGACGACGAGGTCCAAACGTTGTGGGATTGTTTGGGTTGCTCCAACCTTTGGCAGATGGTTGAAGTTATTACTTAAAGAAACTATATTACCTAGTTACTCTAATACATTTTTATTTCTTTTGGCACCAGTTTTTACATTTTTCTGTAGTATCATTACTTGGTCCGTTTTGCCGTTTGGCTATGTATGGTTTTAAATGATTTTTCAATGGGTATACTCTATGTTTTTGCTATTTCTTCATTAAGTGTATACGTATTATTTTTTCTGGTTGGTCAAGTAATTCTAAATATGCTTTTCTTGGAGATTACGTTCGGCGGCTCAAATGATTTCTTACGAAATTAGCATTGGTCTTATTTTAATAAGTATAATTCTAATTTCAGGTCGTTCAATTTAGGTATTATTGTTGAAAAACAGGCAGCTACTTGGTTTGTTTTGCGCTTTTTCCTTTATGGCTTATTTTTATTATTTCTGCTTTAGCAGAAACGAACCGAGCTCCATTTGATTTACCTGAAGCAGAAGCTGAGTTAGTTGCAGCTACAATGTTGAATATTCTTCAATGGCATTTGCCTTATTTTTTTTAGGTGAATATGGCAATATTCTATTTATCAGTTGTCTTTCCACTATTTTCTTTTTTGGTGGATGTTGCCGCCATTTTCTTTTTTAGAATTTATACCTGGCATAATTTGGTTTTTAGTGAAACTTGTGGGACACGTATTTGTGTTTATTTGGTTAGAGCTGCATTTCCGCGTTTCCGATATGATCAATTAATGAAATTAGTTGGAAAGTTTTTTTACCATTGACATTGGCAATTGTTTATTTAGAGAGTTCTATTTGCCTTGCTTTTGACTTGGTGCCGGTTATATTTGTTTAGTTCATGACATTTTTTTCTTTTTTTTACATTTTTTTTTGGGGTTCAGCACTAGTCGCACTAGTGCTTTTTCTCATTTTAGGTATATGTTATTGGCTGACTTTTTTTAAAGAAGGATTGATATATATTTTATTTTGTTTTATTTCAACAATGTCCTATATAGCCTGTGGAGAAATTAGTCAACAACAATTTTTAAAACATGCTTCTTTAGGAATTTCATTAGTTTTTTTTTGGATTACGATTTTGTCTTGGTGTTTTTTGATCCTTTTCAATTAAATTTCCAAGGTTTAATGCCTTGCAAATTTTTCACACTTCATTTTTATTTAGGTTTAGATGCAATCTCTTTATTTTTTGTTTATTTAACTACATTTTTAGTTCCTTTATGCATTTTATTCAATAACAATAATATTTACCATTCTTTCCATGAATACATAATTTGTCTTTTTTCGTTAGAAATTTTGCTTATTATTTTATTCTCTGTTCTCGATCTTTGGTTGTTTTATATTTTCTTCGAAAGTATATTAATTCCTATTTTTATCTTCATAGCATATGGGGTTCTCGTCAACGTAAAATTCATGCTGCTTATCTGCTTTTTTTTTATACACTTGCAGGATCTTTATTAATGCTATTTTCTATAATAATAATATATTCTCATACAGTTCTACTGATTTGCAACTTCTTTGGGGCATGGAAATTAGTGACATCCGGGAAAAACTTATTTGGTTATCTTTTTTCTTTTCTTTTGCAATAAAGATTCCAATGTTTCCATTTCATATATGGTTGCCAGAAGCACATGTAGAATCTCCAACTGAGGCTCAGTTATTTTAGCTGGAGTTCTTTTGAAATTAGGTGGTTACGGTTTTTTACGAATTTTAATTCCATTCTTTTTTGAAGCAACTTTATATTTTGTTCCATTGATTTTTTTATTGGCTAGTATTGTATTGTTTATACATCATTTGCTACTTTACGTCAAATGATTTAAAAAAAATTATTGCTTATTCGTCAATTGCTCATATGAATATTGCAATTTTGGGTCTTTTTGCACTTGATTTAATCTCTGTTTCGGTAGCTATATAATGTTTTTTAGCCATGGAATTGTTTCTGGAGGTCTATTTTTTATGATTGGAATTTTATATGATCGCTACAAAACTCGTGTTATTAAATATTATAGTGCGTTGTACAACTCATGCCTTTATTTTCTACGTTTTTTTTATTACTTATATTAGGAAATATAAGTTTGCCTGGTACAAGTAGTTTTGTAGCGAATTTTTGATCTTTTGTGGATTATTAGATAAAAGTAGACTTGCATTTTTTTCTGCAGCTATAGCGCTATACTTTGTACTATTTATTCTATTTGGTTATACAACCGACTTACTTTTGGATTATCAATTATTATTATCCAAAAAAGTTAATTGATCTAACTAGATTAGAATTTAATTTAATGCTTCCTATTGTCTTTTTTATGCTATGCTTGGTATATATCCGAAACCATTGTTAGATTCTGTAGTTTCATCATTATCTTTATTGCTAACTCAAATTAATTAATTATCTTTGATGCAATAATGACTAATTACATATTATCTAATCAATTTGATATTATTTTAAATAATATTTATTTATTCTTTAATATTCTGTTGTATTATGTTTCTGCCTTCATTTTGGCACTTCGACGAGACATAGATTTCCTATTGTATACAACCAAACCAGTTTATTTGGCTGTATTATGCTTTTGTTTACCTTTCTTTTAACTGTAAATAATCCTTTTGGTAATCAATTTCTTTTTTATAATATCTTTGTGCAAAATAATTTCATTTTATTCTTACAGTCAACTATTCTTCTATTTTCGACCATCATTTTAGTGATTTCTAATTTTTATTTAAAAGAAGAAAAATACAATTTATTTGAGCCTATTGTTTTAATATTAATTTCAATTCTTGCAATGATGTTTTTATTAAATTCTTTTGATTTAATGGCAATTTACCTTTGTATTGAACTTCAAAGCTTTTGTTTTTATATCCTTGCCGCTATTCGACGCAAAAACATATATTCTATCGAGGCAGCTTAAAATATTTTATTCTTGGTTCTTTTTCTTCTTCCTTTTTAATTTTTGGTTTTTCTTTTTTATATGATTTACAGGTCTTACCAATATTGAAGATTTAATTAATTTATACACTCAATTTCAGTATTTACAACAATATGCATTAGTTGTAGATTCTTTTGATCAACTATTTGTCGGCACTACTTTAGGTGCATTTTTTATACTTACAGCTTATTTTTTAAAATTTATGCTGCACCTTTTCATTTTTGGATTATAGATATTTATCAAGGAGCTCCAACATTATGACTGCTTTTTTTGCAACCATTCCAAATTTTGTTTTATTATATGTGTTTTTAAGAATTTTAGATTTATTTTACCACACATATCATATTTGGTATTACATCGTTTTATTTGTCGGAATTTTATCGTTAGTTTTAGATCAATTGGTGCAATCTATCAACGTACTATTAAACGTTTAATTGCCTATAGCTCAGTAACTCATATGGGCTATTTTTTACTTTTTATAGCATTATATTTGAAGCAGGATTATATACTATGCAATTTTTATTTGTTTATCTTATATTGTATGTCATTACAACTTTAGGTATATTTACTATTATTTTAATGCTGTATAAACATAAACATTCAAATGCTACTTTTATAGAATATTTTATGAATTTTGCAAATTTATATAAAATAAATCCATTACTTTCATGGATTTTAAGTTTGTTTTTGTTTTCTGTTGCAGAATACCACCACTTCCTGGCTTTTTTGCTAAATTATTTTTGTTTACATCAATATGTATCCATATTTTAGGATGATTGTTTTTTTTGTTACAATGATTTTAACAATTATAAGTTGTTATTATTATCTTCGTATAGTTAAAATAATTTATTTCAGTTCTTTGTCTTCGTGCTTTTTTTCAAACCTGTTCCATATAGTTCGTCTATTTTGTTAATATTATTAACATTCTCATTGCTTGCTTTTCTTTGTGCACCTGAATATTTTCAGACGCCTATATATATTATACGCTTAAATTCTTTTAGTTTGTTATGACATCTTTTTCTGTAATTGAAAGTCAAGAGAAAGCATTAAAAAATTTTACTTTAAATTTTGGACCTCAACATCCTGCAGCTCATGGAGTTTTACGTCTTGTTTTGGAACTTAATGGGGAAATCATTGAACGTGCAGACCCACATATAGGATTGCTTCATCGCGCACAGAGAAATTAATTGAATATAAGAATTATTTACAAGCTTTGCCTTATTTTGATCGGTTAGACTATGTTTCTATGATGCACAAGAACATGCATATTCTTTGGCAGTAGAATACCTTTTAAAAATTGATGTACTTTGCGTGCTAAATATATTCGTGTTTTATTTGCTGAACTTACACGTCTTTTAAATCATCTTCTTTCAGTCACTACTCATGCTATGGATGTGGGCGCGCTAACGCCAATGTTGTGGCGTTTGAAGAGCGAGAAAAGTTAATGGAATTTTACGAAAAAGTTTCGGGAGCTCGTTTGCATGCAAGTTATATTCGTCCTGGAGTGTTACACAGGATCTGCCTTATGGATTATTAGATGAAATTTTTAATTTTATAATTCAATTTTCGTCTCGTTTAGATGAAATCGAAGAGCTTCTTACATGCAATCGTATTTGAAGCAACGATTAGTTCACATTGGAATTATTTCTGTTCAAGATGCTTTAAATTGGGGTTTCAGTGGCGTTATGTTACGTGGGTCCGTCTTCCTTGGGATTTGCGTAAAGCATTTCCATATGAGGTATATGACAAATTAAATTTTAAGGTACCTACAGCGTAGAAGGTGATTGCTATGATCGCTATTTAGTTAGAATGAATGAAATGAGAGAAAGTATTAATATTATCCATCAATGTCTAAATGCTATGCGTTTACAGACTATAAATTGGACGACAAGAAAATTACTCCACCTAGGCGTCTTCAAATGAAGTCTTCTATGAGGCATTGATTCATCATTTTAAATTGTATAGTGAGGATTCGTTGTTCCTAAGGGGGAGGTTTATTCAGCAGTTGAAGCACCTAAAGGTGAATTTGTGTATTTTTAGTTGCTAACTCTACTAACAAACCCTATCGTTGTAAAATTCGCGCTCCGGATTTGCACATTTACAAGGCCTTGATATTATGACTCGAGGGCATATGTTGGCTGATTTAGTGACAGTAATTGGTACTCAAGACATCGTTTTTGGGAAATAGATCGTTAATCATATGGAATTACACTTTGCTGGTTCTTTTTATCATTTGCATCCTATACTCCATTTTGCTTTATATTGGGAAAATCAGGATTTTTGTAATGTTAATTCAATTTTACAAAATTCGTGTTTTTCTTTTCTAATAACACTAGTGAGTAATAATTATCAACAATTTTTGAGACCCTCTTCGGAAAGTCCTCTTTTAGGTAATTCTAAGCTAGGTATAGTTGAATTTTATACACACCTTTCAAGTAAATTGCCACTTTTATTTAAAGCACTTCAGGAACAAGTATATATCAATTTTAATGAGACCACATTAGTTTTTTTTAGGATATATAATGCCAATGAAGTTCCTGTTACTGTGTAACAACTTATACTATTTATCCTTATTTAGCCTCTATTTTTTTTAATAAAATTCAGTGCTTTTGTTTCGAAGAATTATATATTAAAGCGTATGAATCAATTGATCTTCCAATTTTATTTTATATTGACGAAGGACTTTTAAAAAACTCTGTTTCTTTTCATATTACACTTTTGTATAATTTTTTTGAAACGTCTTAAATTACACATTTATTATGTTTTAAAAATGTCTTATTCATATGGATATACGAGGCGAACATAACTCAGGTGGTAGAGTGTCAGTTTGTGGTTCTGAAAGCCGCAGGTTCAAGTCCTGCTGTTCGCCCCTCCCCTGGTATGCAGATGGGATGCTTTAGAGATTAGTATAATACAGTGAGGTAGCATAGCTGTATAGGTTGGATCAATAGAACAGCAAAAGAATAGCAAAATAATTCGAATTATTGTATTCTATTGACCCAACCTCGTCTCTATGGTGTTCCTTTCTGCGAGGTATGATGCAGTCTGGCAGCATAGCTGTTTTGGGAACAGAATGTCGCAGTTCAAATCCTGCTACCTCGACCAGTGGGAGGAAGTTATTTTTGATTGGGATTGTAACAAACATTATGCTACGGTGTTTGTTACAGACAGTATTAAACTTATCAATTTTTGTTATTCAATGTTTATTTGTCAGTGTTTATTCGACAGTATTTATTTGACAGTATTTATTTGACATTGGTTTTTTTTGACTTATGGGGGCGCACCTTTACTAAATTATATATATTACCACGTTAAAAAATAAAATTATGGTAGAACCAAATAAAATTTATGCAGTTGTAAATCAGATGGGTTTTTTTTACCCTTATTCTCCTATTTTAGAAGAATATTAAATGTACACCATGATGCTTTTGCTTACTTGTTGATTATTTTAACTTTTATTACTTTTTTGCTTGTGCGAACGTTATATTTGTTTAGATGAATGCTTTTATTTCTCCTGTATTGATTCACCATCGTGAGCAAATGTATCTTGAAGTCGCATGGACGTTATTACTACAGTTGTTTTGATATTTATTGGTGTTGGGTCAATTGCATTATTATATAGTCTTGAAGAGCCGATTGAACCTTTTTTTACTCATCATGCAGTAGGACACCAATGGTATTGTCATATTATCATCCAGCTTTTTATAACTCTTTTGATTCTTGTATTGTCAATGAATTAGATCTTCATATGGGAGATGTTCGCTTATTGGAAGTTGATAACCGTTTTGTAATCCCTGTTGCTTACATGGTCGTCTTTTGATTTCTTCAGGTGATGTATTGCATTCTTGGGCAATGCCGAGTTTTGGTATTAAAGTGGACGCATGTCCGGACGTATGAATCAGTCTCATTTATTTTGTAAATTGACGGGTATTTACCACGGTCAATGTTCTGAAATTTGTGCGTAGGTCACGCATTTATGCCTATTGTTGTTCAAAGTGTGGAAAGTTTTTCTTTTATAAAATATTTAGCAAGCTTTAAGGCTTAAGTTTTATTTATATATAACCATGACAAACAATAAAAAACACCCATTCAATATTGTAACGTTGAGTCCATGGCCATTTTTTATAGCCTTTCTCTTTTCTCCCTCGTAATAGGGATAATTTTAACACTAATCAATAAACTCACTGTTGGCTTAGTAACATTAATTTTAAGCTTCGTAGTACTTTTTTTAACGTTGTTCAATTGGTGGTCAGATGTTGTAGTGAGTCTACCTTTGAAGGTGAACATACAACTAAAGTTAAAGTAACTTATATCACCGTTTTGTTTTATTTATTCTTTCAGAGATTTTTTTCTTTGGAGCGTTTTTTTGGGCCTATGCACATTTTTCTTTTTCTCCTAATATTGATTTAGCTGTACGTGGCCACCTTTGGAAATTCGTTCTCAAATAGTTCATCACTGTAACTTACCTGCTTTGATGAATCAGGTATTGATCGCGTCCAGTCTAACTGTTACTATTTCTCACTGTGCTTAAATATGAATTTCGGTAAAAAATCTTTTTATTTTTTACTTATCACTATTTGTTTGGCTTATTATTTACATTTTTACAATATATTGAGTATAGAACTGCTACTGTATCAGTGAATGATGTGCATTTGGTTCCCTTATTTATTTGCTTACAGGATTCCATGGTTCGCATGTTATAGTAGTACTATACTTTTAATTGTGGCACTTTTGCGAATGCTTCGTCAACATTTTACTAAAGAACATCATATAGGTTATTTGACAGCAGTATATTATTGCATTTTGTTGATGTTATTTGGTTATTTGTTTATTATACACAATATGTTTCTACTTTTGCTGTAAAGCAAATTGGTATGCAGTCGCATTAATGCTTATTGGTGCTTATACACTTTCTACCTTCATTAAACCCGCTCCTTTGGTAGAAAGACCACAGTTAGTGATAGAAAAGACGCCGGAAGACGTTACTCCTCTGACAGAATTTATATCCCTCATCGGGAAGAAAGTAGAACTCAGTCGGTTGTATAAAACTAGAGAAGAGCTTACTGTCTATTTACAGAAATAAAATCTCTCGTAGAAAAAGCAGGGCTAGCTGACAAAATAAAAACGCCTGAAGATTATGTTTCTTTCATTGAATTTAAACATCTTACAGATTTAGCTGGATTCAGCTATATCTATAGAACTCCTTTAAGTTCTTCCTTACCTCCTACTCCTACTCCTCCTACTCCCCCACCTTCAAGTTCTCCATTGCCTTCAATTCCTGTTGATTATACTAATTTAGATGTATACAGTTGTTGGAAAATTCTTATGGATATGCTTCACTTTCATTTTCAATCATTTTTAATTTTACAAGACGAATTAAATGCAATTCAACATTTTCCCGGTTTCCAAGCACAAGCTATAGCTCTAAGGGCTGCAGCGAAAGTCCATGAAGAATCTATTTATTTCCTTATGGAGCTTATAGGAAATTCATATCCAGTTTGTTCATAGTCTCATAAATCATATGCTAGAGGAGATATAGCAAAGCGGTCGAATGCGCTTGCTTGGAAAGCAAGTAGATGTGATAGTCTCATGGGTTCAAATCCCATTATCTCCTCTAGCCCGGCTTTTTTCGAATCCCTTTGGTTTTTAGATTTAACAGTTTTTTTTTGTTTCATAGAAAAGATATTCTGTTGGGTTGGGCTTGTAGTTTAACGGTAAAACACCCCGCTCATAACGGGTGCGATGCTAGTCGAATCTTGCCAAGCCTATCTAATAGGGTGTCTTTTTTATGATTATAAAATTATATTATATTATTATATAATAGTCTAAGGGCTGATCCCATTCGACCTCAATTATTCTTAGATTATATAATAATAATATAATTATGCTTATTTTGTTTGACTTTAATTTTACTAATATATCTTATAAAAAAAATGAATCTATCTAATTTTTTAAATCTTATTAATTTTAATTCTTTGTTTGTATTTTTCTATCATGATATTATTTGGGTATATTATTCAATTTCTCTTTTTGTTATCGTGCATGCGGTGTATTTTTAAGTCGCAGGAACATTATTATTTTAATTATGTCAATTGAAATTATGTTGTTGGCAATTAATTTTAATTTTATATGTTTTTCAATTTTTCTCGATAATCTATTGGTGAAATGCTATCCTTATTCTTATTAACAGTAGGAGCTTCTGAATCAGCTATTGTTTAGCGTTAGTTGTCTCTTACTATAAAACGTTCGAACAGTATTCGTTTATAAATTCTTAAAAAGAAGCTGAATACTTTTACCTGTAAAATCTGAACTAACATGATTACAATTAACCAAGCTACAAATCACGAGTTATTAAAAAAGCAAAAATAAAACGTAAGGCATTGCAAGCCTGCCCCCAAAAGAAAGGAGTTTGTATACGGATATTTGAAATGACTCCTCGGAAACCAAATTCTGCTCGTCGTAAAGTTGTTCGTGTTCGTTTATCCACACGACGCTTCATTACTGCACATATTCCAGGAGAAGTCACCCATTGCAAGAACATAGTGTGGTTTTAATTCATGGAGTAGATCTAAAGACTTGCCTGGAGTAAAATATCGTGTAATAAGGGGCAAATTTGATAGCGGAGCAGTCAAAGGTCGTCTACAACACTTTCGTATTATGGAAAATCTAAATAGTCATTATGTTATTGTTTAAGAGAACATCTGTTAATAATTATATCGCAACTATAATAGGATTAATATTAAAAATAATAATCGTTTTCAAAAACCTTCTACTATTGTTGTTAGTAACGTCTTTTCTTCAAATTTCGTTCTAGAAAACGCATGATTACGCCCCCTACAGAGGCTGAAATTGCTGCACGCAAAAGAAAGAGTTAGAGAAACGTGAACGAAGGGAACGTGAAATTAGGCAGTTTAAAGAGCGTATCAAGTGGATAAATTATCTGTATTTGCTAAGTTTCGAATTTATGCTCAAATGTTTAAAGCTACATCTATGCGAGCTTTAAGGAAGTTCTATTATCGTCGCATTAGAGGTGGCTTTTTTCTCCAGAGCTTACTTTCCAATTTCCCATTGATCATGACTGGTATGTAGAAATGGAACTATGTATGGTACTGAGGATCAGCTCCAATTGGGACCATACCGCCGTTGGAAAAGACAAAATCGAAGATTTGCATTTGATCGTTATCAAACAGAAGATGCCTTACGGTTGTGGTTGACAAACGACCCTGCCTTTGATTCTATAGAAGATGAAACTAGTCGTATGATATTGGAAGATTATAATTATATAACGACTAGTTATAAGTACTTTGTATATAATGTTCAACCATTGTATGTGCTTTTACTTTTAAAAATAAACAGCCTCCTCAGGCTATTGAAAGTGTAATTTCTACTATGAAAGATAATGTCACACGAAAATATAATGTAGAGCCGACACCGGAAAATATTCTCCATTATAGTTTAGGTGACGTTGTCTTTTCTTATAGGTCAAGGCTTTATTCTCATAATGTGTTTGAGCTCAGTGCTGACTATACAGTTTTTCGCCATTTGCTTAAAAATAAAATATTTTCAATGTCATGTTTAAATCCAGAGAAGAACTATTTCTAAAATATATTGAAATTCCTTATATTCAAGACATGTATGCACGTCAAGCACAGGAACGTCGTTTGAACAAAGGGATAAGGAGGGAACTGTGTTGGATGATGACTATCATTCCAGTTTGGATACTCTCTCTTTGGTGTAATAAATGAAAGCAAATTACAGCGTTATTCACGTCTTTTGCATGCTAAGTGGCATTATCAAAAAAAGGAATGGAGTTTTAATTACTATTATGATCGGTTATGAAGTTCGGTCGTACTGGTTTCTACTTTCATAATTTGCCTAAAAATTTATTTGATGTTCCTTTTGATGTATGAGGTATGCATATTACAATACACCGCAGTTTATAATCAAATATACGAAGCTTAGGGACTATGAAACTTTAATGTATGATGAAGAAAGGAGTATTTTTGTATACCGTATACACCTCATATCTGTATAAATCCTGTTCATCCAATGTGATATATGGCATTGTAAATGCGGGTCTTCATCCACTCGATTTTGACGAATTTGAGCATACCTTAGCAACAGGTGAGAGCTACCATGCTACAAACTCTACGTTGGATAGTCAAAGGTTAAGACATATACTTGGAATAAATTTTTTTCTGATTTACTGTTAGAGCCATACCATGTTCGTGAATTTCCATACTTAATTGCAGGATCAATTGTAGTTTTGGTAGTACATTTCCATTGTTTTATCCGCCTATTTTTCCATTCTTTCAGAAAGATTTTTTTAAAGAATATTTAGGTGCTCATTCTTGGGCTTATTCCATTGCAATTGGGAATATCGTCCGAATCTTAAAATTCCTCAAAATGTTTATTGGATAACGTCAATCCATTTACAGAGAATTACAAATGGTTACATAGATATTACTATCATGGATGAGGGCTCGTTATGGTGAGCCTTTACCACGAAAACGATCTGTGGTTCAAAGGATAAAATCCTTTGTTAATTATGTTATAGATGTTGAATTGTTAGACCGTAAATCGGAAAGGCAGAAACTTTTGGAATATGCCCGTATTCTTGGAGGAGAAAGCATCGAAATTTTGCTTCTCGAGTTAGTGCATATGACAAAATTAATTCGGTTTACCACGCTTGTTACGTCCTTTCCATCAACGCTTCCTTCTTTATCTGGTTATATAGAAACTCCGCAACGTTTATAAAAAAAACTAATGATATTTTATTGCTTTATCAAAATCGCAATTCATTAGTATACATAAGCCTGAGGATGTTGAAATTTTTTATAAAGATTGTTCAATGCCCGATTATCAACGCTTTTTAGAAGAAATGCAATTTTATAGCAATCCTTCTGAGTTTGGTCTGATTTTGTAAATCAATTGGGCTTTCAGATTCTACGTCCCGTATTTTCAACATATGAGGATTTCCAGATGTGTGTTTGCAACATAAACTGGGTTTATTTGAAATGAATACATGGTTTCACCGGAGATGCAAATGTTGATCGGTGCATTAATACCAACGATGTCTTTTTTCCGTTCTCACGACGACGACGACGTCGAAAACGTTTGTTCTATAAACGTCGATTTCAATTTACGTATATGATAAGTTACATGATGCTGCAGGCATACTTCCATATGTACAGTATTTTATAAAAAATCCTTATAAGCGGAAAAAGAAAGCGCACGAGCGATTAAACGCCAGTTATTTGATTTGTCGAACAAACCAAATTTTGACGATTCTATACCTCAATTAGTAAAAACGGATCTTAAATTTTTAGGTCTTTTATTTCAGCACTATATACTTTCTATTGACCGTTCTGCTGAGATTCGAAATTTAATGGAAAATGAGATAGAAAAGTTAAGATTAGTGGATTTGAAAGAAAAACAATGGCATCTATGGAATCGAATGTGGAGGAAATCTCCGTATTGTTTGACAAACAGCTTGAGCCTAGAATTTTTAATAAACATAAAAAGAACTTTAAGCGTATTTTAAAAAAGGAATTAAAACAATTATTTCATTATATGTTAATAAAAAATAAATATAAAAATAATTCTAGAGATGACCAATCAAATGCTAATCCGGCGATAAAAACTTATCTCGGTTTTTTAAAAGGCAGTATTTTATATAGAAAATTAAAACGAAACTTAAAAACGATAATAGATCCTTTGAATCATGTACGGTTATTTCTTCTCCAGTTTCTGCCTATATTTATAATCGTTATTCATTGCATCGAAGTTGGAAAAAAGCTTTAAGACGCGGAAAATATCGATATCATTATCATTTGCCTTACATGATAGAGCGAAGTACCTTTATTGGGGCAATGTGCGTTTGCACCTGTTTTTGAATTAGATAAGGATCATTTTTTAAGATCATTTATGAAAATAAGATTTGTTAAAAAAAGGCTTCGACGTCGACGCCGACGAGTTTGGGAGCAACTACTTTCAAACCGCTTTTTGTCTAGGGCATTTTCACTAAGCATAAAAAATATCCGAAATCTACAATTCGTCAAAATAAATATGTTTCTTATGCGCAATATACTCCACGTGATGTACGCTAAAAAGACGCCATTTATGTTTCCAACCTCGGTTTATGAGACTTCGTAGTAAATGGCTGACAGAAGGTCTTATTATGGACGTCTTCTTTTACCTCGATCTAATCGAGCTTATCGAGCACAAAATGATTCCGAATTGGACGTTTCGACTGATTTAGCAAATCGTAGAGCGAAATGCCTTATACTTATTCTGCTCGATACACTTTACCAATGCGCCCATCGTCATTTGCTTTGTCATTATCATTGAATGGTATACAAGCCGCTTCAGTCCAAATACATTTAGTGCTAAGGGTTTGCGTATTCATCATCTACCAAAGTTTAAATTTCCTAAGAGATCTATTTTAAAAGTAAAAAGGCGTGGGAGGATGAATTGAAGAAGCTCCGCAAAGAGCATCTTGCATCTATCATTCCTACAGGAAGTCCGAAGTTTATAACCGTGCGAAATATCCAGTGGTGAGACCACATATTGGAGTCTTTTTTTAAGAAGAAACCAACGTCATTTTAAAAGACAACTTAGGATTCGTCAGAAGTATCGCAATTATATTTATAAAAATATTACAATAGATCCGAATAGTGAGGAAATCCCAGATTTGCCAGACTTGCCAGATTTGCCACAGTTTATGGATAATTATACATCACGTATTTTTTATTCGAATTTAATGATGCCTCGACGTGAGCCAACTAAGATTTTTAGGGATTATGATGATTGGCCAGAAGATTTAAGTTATCTTTCCATTAAAAAACCTTTATTCTACCATCGATTGAAAAAAAATCATATATTAGATTCTAAAGAATGGGAGTACATTTAGGACTTCGACGTCGACGGAAAACGGTAAAAACACCTAGTCATAGATCAATGATTGTTTCACAATACCCATTATTTTTATCTTCAAGGAAACGCAGTGCTAGATTGAATATTAATAAATATGCGAAAAAACGTAAAGTTGCATCTGCTTTACGCCATGCTCGCAACTGGCATTTCATACTTTGGAGTGAAGATATTATTCCACGAGCACGGCTGTTGAATTTTCTCTTACGAAAGCCAGAGAGAATCGAAGGTTATCAAAACATTACTCCAATACAAGATCTATATGGTTTAAGAATTATTGGTTTCGAAAAGCAGCATTTAGAGGACATCGAAAAAGACATTCACATAATTCCTTAAAATTGAATCCATTTGGTGCGGGTTAGGATTACAACGTTTTAATTATAAACTTTTTTCTAGGCGTAAATTCGTGAAAAAATTATTTACGTTAGCGCTTATAAAGTGCGTCGTCGTAAACCACATCGTCTGCATTCAAAGTGAATGTAATTTTGCGTAAAGTTTCATATCCTCGTCCTAACCAAAAAGTAGCATCACGGATTAAAACGAGAGTAGAGATGACAACAAATCCTAAGCGTTTATACGTTATAGACAAATTTACAGAGCCTTGCGTAATAATACAAAGGAAAAGCCAAGTGATAAACCTAGACGTATAAAAAGAACGTTCTGGGTCGAAAAGTAAAAGTTATTACTCATTTGCACAAAGCTTTTGCAAGAAAGAGATCAAGATTTATAGAAAGTCTCTTCAATTGACATTTCCGAGTGTTTATAGTCATAACCAGCCAAAGTTTTTAAATCGTCTTCTAAACTATCAAAATCGGAATTTTTACCAGCCACTTGGTTCAACTCCATCACTATTTCAGATGCTACTGTACGTACTCCGTCTCCGTTGCAATTTTATGCTAGGAAATTGAATGCTGATTTTGTGACTTTAAAAGATGTTCGTATTCCACGTGATGATCTTTTATCGCCATGGCAACAAGTTAAAGTTTTTAAACCTAGAAAAAGAATTATGTCTGTTCAAGACCAAAAAGAAAATATTATTTACGTTCAGTGACAAGCTCTTACGTTCAAATATAATTCATAAGTTACCGTTGCACCAGATTATGAAGGATCCGGACTTAAGAATTGGTTGAGAAAGCGATCACGATATTGGAGAGTTACATCTAGAGCAGCAATGGTAAGTAGGTACTATAAGAAGTATCCATTTGGACGAGAATACCCTTTATATGCTTCGCAAGTTTAAAAGACCATGCATTATTGCCCCAAATTCATCCAGATCTACGTCAACGAAAAATTTTAGAAAATGCATATTTGGCAGCTGAGTATACTCTCGTTAATAATCATAAACTGCCTTCTAAGGTTTGTTTATGCCACAAAAACGCCGCAAGAAGCGTGCACTCTTAAAATCTCATAAAGGTTTTTTCCAGAAACAACCTTTGAAAAGTTATATGATTATGACAATATGATAACTAAACGTAGGTACTTACGGCCGTATAAAGGATCTCGTTATGCAAAAGCTCATCAGGCTTTAGCCAAGAAAATTGTGCCATTTAAAAAACCATTTTTTCCTTTTGAAAGTTGGCTCTTTTTAAAAAGATCCAGAAGCATACGCAACAGACCATTTTTTCTTTCTTCCGGTTCCGTGCAATCTCCTACGGACATTCAACAGTACCTCTCTGACAGCATAGGATATTCTCGTTCTAGAGAATCATCGACCGTGCTAAGCGTAAACCTCCTAAATCTGGTCAATATCGTCTATCTTTTAATTCGGAAGAACAACCTCCTATGCACATTTTTCTCCGTTTTTTTCTGATCCATATATGAAATTTAGATTAACTCGTATTTTAAATTCCAAAAATTCTATACATGCTCTTCTTAGATCTTTGGTCGCCATGATGGACTTCGACGGAATTTAGCAAAACATAAATTTTTTCTTCATTACCTTAGAAAACACAAAATTGACATGTTTAGATGGCGACATCGTAAACCGCTCTACACAATACAAGCTCGTCTGCTCTCATTCAAAAGAAACTATTTTGTACATTTCAATAGTACAGATGGGGTCCTAGTAGAGAAGAACGGGCAGATATGCGTCGTTTAAATGCCGATTGGGTTCCTCCAAAGAGACCTATTTATGGAAAGTATCCTGGTATAGAATTCAATGTTATAAAGGATCTGAGTCTTCAAGATTTAACGTCTAAGAATAAAACTGCTAAAGGATCGCTTTTCAAAAATTAATGAAAAGAATTTTCAAGTATTCTAAAAAATTAAAGTCTCACCATCGCGGTGTAAAAAAGTTATATCTTTCTCCTAAATCCAAAAGAAAAAAGTATAAAACTATGATAAATATATTAACAGACGTTAATGACGCTACGATTGGTAAAAGAAGACGTAATAGACTTAAGTACAAATGGTTTAAAAAATGGCATTCTCGTTTAAACAAACGCCGACTAAAACGTTCTTATTTTGGCCACAAGCGTGTACCAAAGCAGCGAATTAACAAACATTTATTTAATGCTCAAGCTAGTTTTTTTCACAAAGAAGTGGTTTACGAAGATACTATGGTCGTTTCAAACAACGTCCTAAAAATCGTAAACGTTCAAGACTTCTTTCAAGTTTGAAATTTATGAAACGATTAGGTATTCGTGTTGGCCGTCGTTTATTGGGTATTCGTAGAAAACGAAGGCCGTTTAAAATAAAATATTTATGGCGTAAATACTATCGGGGTAGTTTATCTTGGTATAATCTCGCACCTTATGAAAAATCTAGAAAAAAAAATGCAGCGGACTTAAAAGCAAATGATAGAATCAAAAAATGTAACAATATTCTACGACGCTCTCATTTTTCTACACAACGTGTTCCCGTTCTCGGTTGCATTCACGTGCATTACGACTTTTAGAATATCTCAAAGCAAAACCAATTGAAAATAGTTGGTATTCTCAAATGCGCTTTTCCCGCTCGGTATTGTTGCTCAGCGTTTACCAAAAACGCGCATTCAAGACGTTTTTTTTGATCAAAGTAAACAACTGAGAAAAAATAAAGATTATATCCTAATTTTTGGGGTTTGATTAAACATAATACTTCTATTTATAATAGAAGGTATCGACCTTTTTCTAACGAAATTTTTTTGGCTCGGAATAACTTTCTTCTTAGTCGTTGCTTGATCCTCTTTCTCAAACTTACTTTAGAACACCTTCTACAGGAAGTCTTTATTCTAACAAGAATGATTTTTTCAATCGGTTTGAGTGGAATACTTATTTTAGAGGGACCAATTATCAACTTATCCACGAATGCCATATATACGACAAATAAAAAAACTAAGTGAATTATATGACCTAAATTTAATGCTGTTTCTTTTGACCCTGAAAAAACTAGAGAATTCCATTACCTAGATAATGAGCACTATGCGCTAACCGTAGGTATTTACCATTACAGATGCGCTGGCCTCGACAAGTTCTCTACGGTTATTACGCAAATAGTGAATATCCACGCCTAGAAGGCGATAAAGAACATATAGCAAAGATTCAACGAGTTCCATTTTTTATTAAAAAATTTCTAAAAAGACACCAAGTAAAAATACCACTAGATTGGGACCTTAATCCAGACCAAGTAAAGCTAGTAAAGAGGGGAAGAAGAGTCTACACATGGGTATACGAAGGTTTTTGAGGGGAGTTAGTTTTGGATATAGTAGATTCAATCGTTATCCTGAGGCGCAGAAATACAACGTCGATACCTTAAGTATAGAGCCTTACGAAGAAGAAGAAGACAACGCAGAAGAAATCCACATTACCTTAGTAGATTAGTTCGTGGTAGGACACTTGTTCGACGTTTCTCCTCTCAATTTGACCGTAAGATACCTTATCCTCCTCCATATCGCTATAAAAAATTGAAATATTATTATCCAAAATTGAATATTAAATTTCGTTTACCAAAACCTCCTAAATCTACTTTTCGTCGATATGAGTGGGAGAAATATGTAGTATCGTTCAAAGATTATTGGAGGATTAATCTCAAACAGCGAGTGAAACAAGTTGCATGGACATCTAAAGAATGGGTAGCTAGAGAAAAACATTGGCGACGTGCTAGAGCAAAGCGATTAGCAAAGATTCTTTGGCCATCTCGCAAAATTCTGCGAAAATGGCGTAGATATGGAAAAATACAACGGTTGTATGACAAATTTGCTAAATCAGAAAAAATATATAACCCATATGTTCGACCTGATTTGCTCACCAAACCTCAACCATTAAAACCTCCACGGCAATTTTTTAAATACAAATATTCGAGAGAACCATATTATTATCTAATAGGAGTAAGGGATCGATTCTATCGCGTCCCCCGTAAATTACTTAAGAGAGGAAAATATGGAAACTTTACAGTTATAAATTGTGGCGAAAGTATGGACGTCCTTTGAAAGTATATACAGGAATGTCTATACGTTCGTTAAACAAAAAATTTAAGCGCAGGGGTATATCACTTTTCTCCGTTCTAAAAAAAATCCAGAATATGAAAAATTACGTTATACTAAAGAAAACCAAAAATTACGCAGATCCCTTTGGTTGCATGCGTATAACTATGGTAAACGTTTACATAGACTGGAAAGAATCCAACCAAGAAAAACGTACATTAAGGCCCGTTAATAAAACCAAAAAGAACCAAAAAGCCTAGATGGTGGTTTCCAGTTATTGTTCGTCGAGAACTTTGGCCTCTTCGCGTTCATTTTACAAAAAGGAAGAGAAATTTTAAATACGATAGACCTCGAACACCATATGAATCTGAAATGATATGGAAAAGGGAACTCATCCGAAGACGTTTCGACCGTCGAATGGCAAGAATAATTAAGCAATTTAAGGAAAATGCGCCAGAAATAGAACGCCATGAGTGGCTTATGAATAGAGGCGGCTATTACCCGAAGCCGATCGACTACCAAAATTATTACAGACAAAAGGCTTTTAATTTAAAATTTGAGCCAATAATAAAGACTTATAATAAATATGGACGGCTTAGTAAGTATGTGCCAAACCCACGTTTCATACCCAATAAAGACGTTCCTTTTACACATTCTTCAGTGAATATGTTGCATCTCGTATAAAAAAGGCATATAGAGGTATGGGAACAGCAAATTACAACCAAATGTTAAATAGTCTTTTGTCACATACTTATAATCCTGATAGTTATAAAGGAACTTTGACGCATGCATTTAATTCTATGTGCGTAGCTCGAGAGTAATGGGTATACGACGTCCAATGTTTTAGGATATAATCATCGTACTAATTCTGGATTAGCTGATAGATACCATAATTTAAGGATGAATCGTTTACTTATATGAGGATACATGATAGGGAAATTCCAAATCCACTTATAATCCCAGATGAACATATGACAGAATCAGCCGAACAGCTTTAGTTAATGCAAATATTTTCGATAAGTTTAGATGGCTATATGGATCACTGGAACTAGATGCATCAAACCCTTTTTACAGGCATATGCTTGCTAGTAGACGTCGTGTTATGCGTGCTCTTTATCGAAGACTTCAAAGTACCAATTACAAGTCTATCATTCCACAGAGTATAGAAAGACTAACATTGGCCATCTTAATTATTTGGATCGTTTTAATTGGAAAAATCTTTCTCCATCGACAATTTATAGATCGCGAATTGCTCCCGTTTATTGGAATAACAATTGGAAAGTCAAGTACAGTAGGCCAAATTATTCAAACAGTACAATGTTTGATAACTGCCTTCTGGGCAGTATATATATTTGTGGGGATCTAAAAAGGAAAAAAGTAATTATCATAGGCTTTACTCAGGTTTAATTCGTTCTCATTTACTTAACCGCGATATGTCTTATTTGTCTTATGGAAGACATATATTTCAAAGACCTAAAATGCTAGATCATGTAAATTCTAGTTATATGGTTTATAAAAAAAAGGTCTCCAAATTATTAAAACCTTATTTAAAAAATAATTATAAAAAACGTAGCAATTATACACTAAAACGTTTAGTGGATGGTATCCTTGCTGCCCCAGAGTCATGGTTAGACCAGATGACCGTGCTTTCTTTCATAAATATTGGAAAGTAGATCTTCTTAAGGAGAATGGGTTAAATGAGGAGCATGTTTATGTTACCCACGACGTAAAAGTAAACTCTTATTAAGAAACCGACTTCGTAATATAGATAATTGGCTTACAATTACGTGTTGAATGAGCAACGTATACTTTCTAAATTACGCGTCACTCGCAGGCCAAAACGGCGAAGGCTTATTATAAGAAACGTATTCATTTCAAAGACGTTTTAGATTATTGGAAAAAGCATTATGGACAAAGTCTTTCGGCGCATCGTCATTACGAAGTTGGAGGATTCCAACCTTAACTTTACAAAAATATCGTGATTCTTTAAATTTACATAAACGACGTCATTTATACGAAATGAATTTACGATCACGTTATGCTAAGGATTTTATGACGATCTCGTTCAGCCATTACGTCAACCATTTCGTCTTAATATAACTCGGAGAAAACAAAGCAATTCAAAAAATCTGTTGGACAGATTTTTCTAGAAAAAGGTTATTTTAAGACTTTGAAAAAAAAACCAAATGGGGAAAAAGCGAAACGGCCACGGAAAAAACCAATAGAGATGAAATTTAAATTGCCAAAAACTTTACATGATAGTTATATTTTGTCTCAGCGAATAATTAAAGCTATTTTTGAACATTTCAAAGAAAGAGCTTTAAGTGCCCCGAAAGATGCGAAGAAAGTAGCTAACTTTACATGGATACACTCAAGTCTCCATTCACGTATTATATACAAAAGAAAAAGAATGAAGCTACCTTTGCTGCGCTTGCGAAAAGAGCGGCTGAAAAAAAGGTTATTTATCCAAATTCCTCTTCTAATCTTGGTAATTTTCTAAGGAATCAAATTCAAGCTGAGATTAATATTTACAATCGCAAGTTTAATCCGGGTAAAAAAGCAATTGTATTTCCTACAAGAAATATTCTAAGAGAGAGAAGAATTTAAAATATCATGAGTCATATCAGAAATATAAACCGTATTTTGCAAAGCCACACCTTCCTGAAGACTATTCGACTTATATTGACATTTTCATGACATGATGGCAAATCCGTTTTTCAATATTAAGAAAGAGTTGCAAAAAATCATATCACAAAAAAAATTCAGTGTATACGCTCACGTCCATAAAGAAGTGGAAAAATTTGAGTGGCACAACCTTATGCAGTTAGAACAGAAGGAAAACGAGTCGGTCGTTTTAGTACATTGTCAGAATTGGTTCATGAATGACATTGGATTTTACTGTATGGTTTCCTTTTTATGATTTTTATGGTATATGTCATTCTTATTTTAATGATGCGACCTATGCATAGAAAGTTTTAATAAAGGCTTGTAATTAATTTCACTTTTTTTTTCTTTTTGCTTTTATGGCTTGGATCCACATTTCATGTAGAAATATATTGTTTGTATTATTTTTTGTCTATAAAAATATTTTTGTTTTCTAGTAAAGAAAAATGGTAGTTATTTGTGAATTTAAGTTCGCTTGAATAGCTCAGTCGGCAGAGCATAAGATTGAAAATCTTTGAGCCGTGTTCGATTCCACGTTCAAGCACATGTTACCTTTTTGTATTTGAGTTTCTCAGTAGCTTAGTTGGCAGAGCGTGCGGCTGTTAACCGCAAGGTCGTTGGTTCAAATCCAATCTGAGAAGCTTAGTAAAATAAATAAGTAATTTTTTATTTACATGTTCCGTCCCTTTCGTCTAGTGGTCTAGGACGTTGTTTTTTCAGGACAAATACGCAGGTTCGAACCCTGTAAGGGATGATCTAACAGAATCTTTTTGTATCTTTTAACTTAATTAAGATTTATTGTTTATTTTATAGATCATTTATAAATATATTTGAAATAAAATTAGACTATCACATATATTTACGAAAATATAAATATTTCATTTAGCATCACTTCGTAAAATGTATTTTAATCAATGTCTAAATAAACTATGTCATTTATAATTGAAGCAAAGATGATCGGTGCAGGTTTAGGAACAATAGCATTGGCTGTGTAGGTATAGGTATTGGATTGGTTTTTTCCTCTTTATTAAATGCAATGGCGAGAAATCCAGTTATTTCAACGCAATTGTTTAATTATGCAATTTTGGATTCGCATTGACTGAAGCAGTTGCACTTTTTGCACTTATGATTGTTTTCTTGATTTTATTTGCATTTTAATAACTAACTTCGGAATCAATTTTTGGAGGTGCCCTCTTCCTTTCTATAATAATTTTTATTAATAAAAAGGAAGGTAAGCTCTTTTTCTTTAATTAACAGAATAATAACCTTTTTTTCTCTTATTAACACAACAATAACCTTTTTTCTCTTATTTAGCCCTTCTTTTTCATAAAAAAGGGATTTCAAAAGAAAAACCTTCTGTGGTGAAATGGCAGACACGGTTGACTCAAAATCAATTGTCTATTAGACATGTAGGTTCAAGTCCTACCAGAAGGACAAATTTTTGTTTGGTTAGATAAGGAGATCGATATTTTTCTTTTTTGAAATGTTTAAAACCCTTTATTACAGACCTTCGATTGGTTATACTTTTTCTATTTATTTAAATGGTTCTTGTTATATACATGATTATAATTTTCTAAATAATTATATTTTTTTA